CAGATCTCAAAGATATTTGTTATGTTCATAATGAGTACTCTTTATTTGTAATAGAGTTCATTTCTGTACATTGCTTGTAATATAGGTGCGAAAGCAAGCAATTTCGCCAATCCAACCCAAGATCAAGTGCTTTGTCCGGGCTTGAACCATGTCTCCCGAAATCTTTCAGTACATATGGCGTAAGACGATTTCACATCTCGAGGTCGGAATGGGATCGGGTGTTTTCATGTCTTACCATAGCGCCCAGAAAAAACAATATTAATTAATGAACAAATCTTAATGAACAAATAGTGAGGGCCATGCACCGCTCCGACCTTTTCGGAGCATGAGATTTGTTTTTTAAAAAGAGAGAAAAAGATTAAATTCTTGATGAAAGAGGCTACCCTATCCAGACAGAGTCTGAAGGCACTCTTCGGAACTAGTGTGGGATCAGGAACAAGATTCTAACAGGATTATTTACGCCCGGCAGAGCAGGACGATTCTTTGGGTCAGGCAGAGCAGGGCGAGCGAAGCCTTGCGGTTTTTGGTTCACCAGCAGAAGAGTCAGGAGGATCCTCTGGCCTAGCTAGGATTTGTTTTCTTCGAACCTCTCCCCCTGTTTCTGGATTTACTGGGTGGCTGCTTCATACAGTGAACACGCCATATCCAACCCTCGAATTGCCTCACAAATGTCAGACTCGTTCAGATTTTTTTTGGAGGTTTTTTCTCATTCTAGGGTTGTTTATTTATCCCGAGAATGAAGCGTTTATACCTGATTGGGTTTGAAGGTACCATAATGAAATTCTGGATCAGATTCGAGGCTTGAAAATTTCGCATTTTTGCACCATTATTTCCCAATCATCTCTATGGTTATTAAGCCAATCATTTGTTAAGGGCAGTTCAATTCTCCGTCCTCCGCTCTTGCCTCAAGAGTGCTCTTCATCTCCAGTAACTCTTTGGTCCGATACCCATCACTTGTCAAACTGGTTGGATTTGCAAAAAGCCGTGAGAACAGGATTTTTGCTGTAATAACAGATATAGCCAAAAATGATAATCCATTGTTCTTCTCGTTTTTTTTCGTTTTTTTGAGAAGATTTGTGCGAAACCTACAAAAACCTACACCTTACAACGGTATTTATAGAGAAATATTGGGATGAATATTAACCAAACAATTGTGAATATTAAACCCAAATTGTGAATATTCTTATATATGTCAATTTCCTCAAAGTCAACGTTAACACCTTATTGTATACCATGGAATCTTACAAGGTGACATTCCCAATAATACGAACGTGAACTCAAGGAGGTCAATATTAACGGCCAGGAACATTGTAGAAATTAATCTCGACTTCCATACCTATCTACTTACCTAGAGTCCGGGACCTGTATGTCTAGATCCCCAGGTCCTTCCGCCTTGCCAGGTAGCCCTTTGCCAGGACCAACTACATTAGTCAATCGATTGTATGCAAATGTGAAGGTGAAGGTGTCAGTTTCACGTTTTAAGGTGTAGGTTTTACGCTGAAAGGTGTAGGTTTTACGCGGGAAGGTGTAGGTTTTTCTTCAATTACAGAGTGAGTGTGTAGGTTTGAGATAAATCTTTGGAGGATATTTCGGGATTCACCTTATGCAGTCGGATATGTCACGTTGTCTTTCAATGTCACGATTTACCCGCAATCGACTCACCAATGCAGTGGGGAGCTTAAATCAGCTGGCAGACAAGCTAGTGAAGGCCAGCCAGGCGGGTGCTCCGCACCCACCTGGCGGCGGGCGGGCGGGCGGGCGGGCGGGCGGGCGGGCGGCTCACAAGCTTGTGTGCGGCCAGTGAAGACAAGCTAGTGTGCGGCCAGGGTACGTAGGGGCCACCGAATACAATGCCAGCTAGGGAAGGCCAGGCGCGGGTGCTCCGGAGCACCCACCTGGCCAACCACAGCTATTTCGGCCGGCCTATTTGAGGTGAATACTCACAGCTTATGTATTTTCGGCGCCAAAAGAGATATTGAGGTGAGATATTTGTAGTGTGCCCGGCGCGTAAGTACACATATCTTTGTTTCTTTGGTAGTGTGCCCGGCGCGTAAGTACATATCTATCTCTGTAGTTAGCCCCGGGCACAGCACTGGCACATATCTATATCTATATCTGTAGTTAGCCCCTAAAACACACATAGGGTTTTCATTGATCCGTCACATCGTCGCATGGATCCTCCCGGATCGATCCGTCACATCCTGTTTAAGGTCTCAGGCTGAAGATTTATCTTTTCTGGCTCTAAATCCCTCAGGGTTATTGCGCCTCCGCCAGTGGCCACCTCCCACCATGCCAGTGACCACCTCCTACAATGCCAGCTTCGGGCCAGGCGGGAGCTCCTCCTCGAAGGAGCTCGCTCCTGGCCACCCATTCTGTCTGTAGTTAGCCCCGCAGGGCCCGTAAGTACACATATCTTTGTTTCTTTTGGAGTGAGCAGGGCGCAAAGTAAGTGCACATATCTTTGTTTCTACCCTCCCCTTAAACAGGGCGCGTAAGTACACATATCTTTCTACCCTCCCTCCCGAAGAGCACATAGTAGTTTGTGAAGTGCCACCTTCCCGGCACTCCAACTCAGATGAAATTTAAGATTTGTCAAATGCCGTAATAAGAGTATATAACAAGATTAAGCATAATTTATATAGAGATTTGAGCTAAACCTACACCACCTACACATTCACTCTGAGTAGGTTGAAAAACCTACATCAACCTACACCTTCCAGCGGGATTTCCATCGAATTAATCGGAAAACCTACACACATTTCGGATGTGACGATGTTCAGAAAAATATTAACCCGCAGGCAGGAGAAATCAAGAGAGATGTTTAAGTGCTATGCCCTGCGGGGCTAAACCCAGAGAGCTTTTCACTGCTAAGCCCTGCGGGGCTAATGGTAACGCATTTCCATATGCCTTCACTATGGCATGCCCAGATATTTTGACTGTCCCAAGGAGCTAAACTAAGAAATAGTGAGATGTTCAAGTGCTGTGCCCTGCGGGTTTAACTAAACCAAGTTAAGTAAGGGTTCGGGTGCCCTTCCCGTTTTTCAATATAGCTTTCACCATCTAGCTTGAAAAGCTCAGTATGCTCTTCTTAGCCTTTGGTCTGCTATGGCTATACGTTCTTTAGACTCCTGGTCTTGGATCCGAACTTGTCATACTCTGGTACTCGGCTTCATAAACACCACCACACTTGCTGCTGCCGTTATCACTTCGTAATTTTCGTTCAAGTGCTAGCACGAAATTCTAGTTATAAGGCCATGGTGATGAAGGAAGGATAATGTTTTCGTGGTATTTCGAGGAACTTCAAAAGTGTAGCGAAGACTTTCTATTTTGGTAATACTTGAGTTTTTGGCCCCACCACCCCCAGTCAACCCAGGTTATAATGGGGCGACGCTACAAAAGAATAAATTTGATATTGGGAGGGAGCGAGCAGTCTGCGCTCCTCCGGGTTAATTCCATGGTTGGTTCCAGTGTTTTGCATTTTCCTAGCTAGCTCAGGTCCTCTTTCTTCTCTCGTCCGGAAGATAGGCACGGGCCCATGGCGTGCCAGGCAAGATGCATGGTATGATAGGATTTAGAAGTCTGGGTCTTTGGTTCGTGCTAATGTGGTGTTTAGATAAATTAATAAATAGAAAACTGACGATGTGAATAAAATACAATCGATTATCTACCCAAAAAGAGAGAAAATCCCACAGACCTATAATGGTCATAAATATAGTTAATCCAAGTAACATAACAAAGGCGTAATGATAAACAAATCCACTTTGAAGTTGACTCATTTGCTTGGCTAATCTTCGGAATGTTACGGAAATTCCATAAGGACCCAAGATCTCAATAGCACCCTTGTCTAAAGCTTTGAATGAGACTTCGTAGCCAAAACGCAAAAACCATCTCACTAGAAAGTCATGGAAAACTTTATCAAAAAACCAGCGCTTATTCAAAAAGCAATAAAGTCGATTACCAAAAGTACTAGTTTTCAAAGCGAAAATGAATTAATTTGATACAAAATTTACATTATACGCCAGAAAAGCACCTAGAGTACTAAAGGAAATAGGTATTAGTTTGATAATGGTTGGAGTAGCAAACTCAGATTCGGCAATAATCTCATTTGGAGGTAGTATGAAAAGGGAATTAGCCCAAAAATTGGATAGGGGTCAAGACTGAAGCCGCCATTTCAGGCTTACTTATTTTTTCTAAGTGCCCTCCGAGCCGCGCAGAATAGTCACCTATTACACGGCTCACTAGCTCTGCTTGGTTTTGGGTTTGTGTACTTCGCCGCCGCGGAGTTTCCTTGATAAGTGCCCTTTTCGCTTGGGCCTCGGTTGGTTGGACATAATAATGAATAAGTAATTTTTTTATTCTAAATAGTAAGAGTTAAATCTGCTTCCGGCTTACACGGCTCTCTGCCTTGCTTCTTCCATTCATATTTTTTAGCGACATACCACCTGCTGATTGGCACAACGCGCGCGTAGAGGCAGGCGAGGTGGCCTTTCCCGGCCATGCCAAGCAAAACATGGAGTCAGTCTTTACAGGTCGCCGGTGGCTTGTAAGGCTCATAAGTTTGTCTTGCTCTATGGGGCAAGATATAGGAGTAGTAGATAGCACGGGTCAGCATCTGTGTTTTGTTTTGGTGATTGGTTTCCGGCGTGCACCTTTTTATTATGCTAGAGATAATAAGTCTTTATAGCGGGGAGATAAGATCCCCTGGATATGTTTGGAAGTACCTGATCTACCCACTTTCAGCATTCCATATAGGTCATCAGTGACTCTGGAATGGTATTTTTTTGCGGTTCAGCGCTAAAGCCGTTGCGGAGGTCATTTCCCAAAGTATGAAACACTTTAGTCATTGTTCCATGTTTTTCTAAAAGACGGCGTTTTGGCCACGAAAGATTGCATGACGTAGGATATATGGATGGAGTATTCAGCGTTCCGCGCAAGTAAAGTTTGGACCACTCTTACAGCCTGCTGCGTAGGTGTTGATCTTAAGTTGACTACGCTCTGGGTAAACTGCATGAGTCCGAAACACGTGGTTGGTTCGTTTCCTTGTAGGACTACTTGATATTGCTATCTTCATAAATATTTGGCAGTGTTCGCGTTCATAGTCAGGTACTGGCTCCAGACCGAGAAAACTCTTTGGGCGTTTTCTTCGCCTGAAATGCATGGCGTTTTATCTGGCTGAGAGCCTCGACCCGCTTTTGATTAGCTTCACGAGGCCCTCGGCCTTGGTTCGCTGCCGTTGCCATACTAGTCATTAGTTGTAGGTTCCGGCTCATTATATATATGCCCCGAACTCTTTGCGATACGTGCGTATTTTTCTCCATGTCCAGTGTCAGTCGGAGTTTTTCCCATCTTGCCCCTAGCTCCACCGCGTCTGATCGTGAGTCGGCAATGCAGGAGTCCCGTGTATATTTCATTCGACGATACTGGAGATGGCTGGTTCAGGAAGCTTTATTGCCGTCGCCTGGGTACTGCTGTCTGGTGCGCCGGGTCGATTTGTGGAGTATTGTCCTTGTTGTATTACTTTGGCTTTGCGGCCTTCGACCTATTCGTCTAGTTTGTTGGGATATATGTGATAAAATAGAGGGAATGAGAACCGCGTAGCGTTCTCTGCCCTCGTCCTTTTTTATCCTGTTCGCAGCGGTGGGCCGGCCTTCCCTAGCTAGCATAGTTGTTTCTTGGAGTAGGTCTTCCGTTTCCCTGTCAGGCTCGAGTTTCTTTGCCTCCAATCTTTACGGATGAGGCTTTGCTTATAAGAAGTATTGGCTAGCTCGTTGGATGATTCGACATAGAGTCTCATGATCCACCGTGCGAAAAATTTGACCTGTGGCTTCAATGTACCGCAGCCATTGAAAGTTTTGCTATAAAACCCAGTGCACTCACTGTGGGGCTACTTCTTGGCGGCTGTGAAACCCGTGCCGTGCTGGCTGGGAGGTCTTCAGCGTGGCTCGTATTTAGGTTATAGGATCATAAACTTATTACAAGAGTCTGCCTTAGAGCGGGTTCAAGTGGCCGTCTTTCTCTCTCCCGTTTTGGGTACGTACGGTAGAGTGCCCTCCCATCCACGAACGAAATTGACCGCTGAGAACGGCGTTGCGGGGATTGGTGAGTCGTCATAGGGAGGGAAGGCTGTGATTGTGTCGCAGTTTGCTCCAACCAAGTGTCATTGATCTAAAGTTAAGGCACAACAAGCTTTTCCAGATTATATTACCCATATTCCAATATTACGCAGGAAACCTGTCAGATGATTGATTGTAAACCTTTTCCGGTTTTCGGTAACCAAAAGTACAAACAACTAGCAACGCATCCAATCCGTGCTGCTCGCTGTCAGCCTATTCACTAGGTAATTGGTATTTTGGGTGTATTGTTAGGTTATGTTGAGTCAAATCTGCGTAGGTTTTGCAGATGCATAGATCTCTTCCCCTTTGCCAGTCGGCGCTTTCCCCTTACTGGGTGAACGGGGGGCAGGTACTATGGATCCTATGACTCCCAACTGGGTTTGCCTTCCTTCCATTGTTGGGTATCGCCGATGTTGCCTGTAGGTCGTAATGCTTCGAGATGGCCTTGAGTTTTTTTTTATTCTGTGCGGTGGGTAGTCTGCTCCCATGCGACTTTTGATCGCTCTGCGTCTGGCCTTAACTCTAGGCACCAAAGGAAGGCAGGGAGTGTTACAACTTACGTTCGCGCGCTTACCGGGGTATCCGGTTAGTTGCAGGGTTTGGTGGCCCGGAATTGACTCGGCTTCGCCCTTTTGCCTCATCTCGTGTTGCATCAGGAAGCTCGCGAGGCGTCCTAGGGCAGGCCCTCCAGGGTATGGCCGGCGATTATCCCCCGAGCCCCGCTTTTGTGACATGCTATGTATCCCGTCTTGGTTTCCAAGTAAGGGTGAGTCCCATGCTTTTTTTTCGGTGGATTGCAGTCTCACTCTTGAGTATCTCTACAGGTAACCCTACGGCCGCCCTACCTAAACCAATCATCATATCGGTCCCTAAGCTGCCCCATTACTGGAACGGCTCGGCTTCAAAACCGTACGTGGAGCTTCCGCTTCATACGGCTCCTCTCAGAATCGTAAATTTTCGTGGGCTTTACGAACTTCCGTTCGAAGAAGTATTCCCGCGTGTTTTCAACATGGCAGTGCTTGTGTTAGAGTTGAAAATCGTGTTGTACACGAACACCCAAGGTTTTTGCTTTGATGTGGTCTACTTCGATGTTCTTGCCTTTCCTGAGCATCTTTTGGCAATGTATGCTTATTATTCGAACCTTGAGCCTTCGAGCCTGCAAGAGAAGGGAAGAACTTTATTTATTGGCTTTACGAAGAAAGGTGCGCAGCGCATTCGAAGAAAGAAAAAGCAATTTATAGCCTAACAATACAAAACTGGCAAAGTCACTGTCGGCTTTCGGCCGCCTTTGTTCTACAAGCTTTTTCTTTTTCTTCGTTTACATTTGGCTGTATGTTTTCTTGGGTTCTTGTCTCGTATTATCTTCATTGTGCATTTGGCTAGCTATCCGACTCAGTTTGGTGGGTAATTTTGTGTTTTTTAACCCCTAAGGCCGTAGTGTGGGAGTCGTACAACACCCAGTTACTCCGGTGTGCTTTCCCTCGTAAAATCCAGCTTCTATTTTCATGGAGGAAGTACTTGAGTTTTATTTTGTCGCGACCTCTTTCTGGATGCCGTCGGTACACCCAGGCTCGGATTTTTTGAAAGATGTCATGGTCTAGTCTTCGAAAAACGTTGCCACATTCGCAGTATTTGAAGTAGTTGCCCCATCCGGGTACCAGGGTGGCAATAAGGTTGGTGGGCCGCTTTCCTTTCTGAGCAAATAATTGGATGGCCCGTTCAATTTGTTCGATAAATCTCCGGCGAGACTCGCGAGACGGTGTTATTTTATTAGAGTATTCACCTTGTCCCATTTCCAGATATGAATGAATGATTGAGAACCCTAGGAATTGGAACCCGGACCTTGTGTTTACTATCCGGGTTTCGGGTGCAATTAGAGTACCATGGGCTTTAACCGTTCCCCCGGTAAAGTCTGAGCCTGTTTTGTGACCTCCTCAGTTTTGTGAAGTACAACGAAGTGGTCGGCATATCTCCTAAATAAATATTGGAGTTGGTTTTATGGGGTGTCTTTCAGTAACCACTGTCTCAAAGCTGTCTCCATCCCAGGGGAGCATGGTTGGCTAGCAGTGGGGAGATGACGCCACGCCCATCTCACAGATCTCCACGAACTGGGGATTATTTACCAATTCGGTCATGATGTCGGCTTAAAGCCAAGCTTTTACCTGTTTGGCTATATATACTAGGCAGAGTGTGAGGTTTATCCAAGAGGGCGGCTTCGTGGTTGATGCAATCGAAAGAATTTTATGCGAAACATACTTGGGCTTGGCTCGGATGGCTGATAAAATGGCTGCTTCGAGGGCGGCATCCTGCTCCGTCCAGGTCTAGATCCAGAGGAGGAGTTGGGTTCGAAGCGGGCTTCCCATTCCGGTTCCAGAGCTATCTTGGCCAGAGTATGTTTGGCTCTGTCTTCGATGACAGGGATGGTGGGCTTTCGCCCGTTGTTGGCCCTTATTCTTTTTTTTTTTCATTTTCCGCGCCTCGAAATGTTTTGCGTTTTCAACGCTGCGAGCCTTCCTTTTTTTCGGCCAACCAACCTTCGGCCTTCATTCTCCACGAATAATAAAGTTATTCTCGAACAAAGGCCGAAGGTTTTCTGTGAAAAGGTCGATCGATTTTTCTCCCTTCCAGGCTTTGGTATCCATACTCGACGAATGGGTGTAGCCCTCCCATCCAACTGAGGACCTCTGGCCATCTCTATTTCTTGTGGCCCTGAAATTACCATCTTATTGTCGTCAATGCCAGGGGCGTTTCTCCTTTGGTTCTCCCGTGTGACTTGTCTTACGGCTAAGATTCTTGCGTGTATATTTCGTATTAGTCTAGAGTGAGGAGCACGCATCTTGTTCATATTGTTGGAGCGAGAAGCGTGGTAAATCCCGGTTTAAAATCTAAAAACAACTGCCTCGACCTAAGACCAAGGGATTTGTTCCCAGGGTATTGTTCGGGTATCTATGTAGAACCTACTCGTAACACTTATTATCCCTTTTTGTTTTTACTGAGATCCTAAGTCTCCAAGTGGGCAGGCATATCCCTGGCTCTTTCTCTCGCCAAGGCCTTCGCTTTTTAGAGAATCCTGCTCCTGTAGGGCTTGTAGCTTGGCAGCCCACCACAAGGGAGGGAGCCCTACCAGAGTCTTCCAGTTTCGAGTGTATTGGATAGTTATAGCGGCCCATAGGCGCAAGATGTACCTTGTGGGGCGGTCCCCTGGGCATAGTACTTTGGCCGTCTTTTCTTTCCCTCTCTGGTCCATTGGATGTTCAGTGCAAGGCCAAAAAATTACACTGCAAGAGTACCCCTCGTTACTGCCCTCTCGTTTTAGGGCCCGTCCCTCCGTGTGGTCAGTACTGGATACTGTCGGGCGACAAAGCTTACACTTGTTCACTTATGATGGTTCACCAGGGCCTCCTTCCTCCAACCTTTCTTGCTAACTTGCAACTTAAAGGCGGCCAGACCTCCTACAAAGGGAAGAGAGTCGACTGAACAACTCAGCCATTGGCGGGAATTTCGCCCGCATCCAATCCTCAATTATTGTTCACCCCGGATCGTGTTGGGTGAGCAACAGCCGTTTCGTCACAGGATTGACTAATAGGCTATAACAGGTCACACTTTGGCCAAGTATCCTACGAAAATACTTCCAAAAGCCAAAAGGATTAAAGGGATGGCCATAAGAATGGGCGCATCATGACATCGTAAGATGTCTCGCTTGAATGAATTAGTTGGTGCTAGAAATGTGAGAAAAAGTAAACGAAAAGAATAATAAGAAGTGAAAAAAACAGAAATACTTCCCAACCAGAAAGCAAAGTTACCACTAATGGTATAATCGGGATAGGTAGGCTCTTCCAAGCCCCCCCCCTAGGAACCGTACGTGATAGTTTCCCTGCATACGGCTCGAGTGGCGAGGGGAAGTGACGGTTTATTATTCACCGATGAACCCACGGCTTTACCTTCAGCTTTTGCAAAAGGGGCTCATCCATTCTTTGGATTCCCAAGGTGTATTTGATCATGGCAAATCTTGCGTGAAGTGGGATAATTTCGTCCTTCCACCTTTCACCTAGTTTTACAGTAATCAGAACAGGTTCATGATGTGAAAGGACAGGAATGAATCTTGACAAAGAATGTGGGCATAGATATTTATTCTACAGTGTTGTTTCCGATTCATAAAGTTTCATCCTTTGGTAAGTGATTGAGCGTTCTTCGAAATACTCTTTGTTGGATAGTTTGTAAGCGGCGTTCGAATTCAATCTTAGCAGAGCCTAGGTTATGGCTTGAAAGATGTCAAGAAGGAGTTCAACATCTTTAAGTCCTCTCCGATTTGAAGTTGGAGTGAAAAAATCGAAATTTGATTTAGCGGCTCTCGCTCTCCGATTTTTTCGAATTTACTTAGGAACGGAAATACTTTAACCCATTCGCCGGTTCTTTCTTATGGGGTGCCTTCCACACTTGCGTCCAGTAATAAATATTTTGTCCAGATGTAATACGCTAACAATCGGCACAGTAGGCCGTGGTTCCGGCAAAATATACAGTACATCCTCCTCGGGGAAGTGGGTCAAGTCCCTTGGGCTTGGGCCATTTTGCGCACTCTAACGCACAATGTGCTTGATCCTTGTCTTTCTTTAAGGATTTCATTTTTGCCGTCCGTCCTAGGTACTACCTTCATTAGTATTTCTGATTTATCTCTAGCCTCTCTTTACGATAATAGGTGAGGTTTGTGCTCTACTTTATTGATGTGGGATCCAAGCGCATAGAATAAGAATCCTTATTTTACGTTCCGGACAGCACCTTTATCTATAATTAGCCGCAGAATAATTCTTCGAACCTTTTTCAACTCTTGGACGGATACCACAGGGACTAGGGTTTTTCCGTTTCTGGTCCTGGCAGAGAATCAATAAATCGTCAATCTGGGCACAAGGATCCCGTAAGGTGGCCTCCTCCACTTAGATCGACCGAACCTTCGAGTTTTCGGTAGGGTCTGCGTGCTTTCCGATCCGACTAGTTGGCCAGCAGAGCAGCCTGGGCGAAGGAGAATGATGCCCTGGCCCCTATAGGCTGCGGGAGGTTGTATCCTTCCATGATACCTCCTCGGAGCAGCCATTTACAAGATTTCATCTTTGTGCCTCCTTAAGTGTGATCTTATCCGGCTTTTTCGTTCGGGGGTGGCTTATGTTTGCCGAAGCATCCCATTGTTCGCTTCGCAAACAGAGTGGGGTAGAAGAAGAAGCCACCTTCACATCGGCATCGAAGATCCATTCAAGACATCCGGGTTGATGGAGGGAGGCATTTACTCAGCAGGTACGAGATAGCGTATTGTGGGAGGAGCGCCCGCCGCCGCCCTTTCCGGAACCCTTCTTTTTTCTTTCGTAGAGCAATAAGAAGCAGGCGTTGCCCCTACTAGCCGGCCCGACTGACATTCCACTGTAGTAGGATCGAGGGCCTTCTAGTATAAAGCCTGCCTTCTTGCTCTATCATGGTTGGTCTACGGGGCCTGATTTATTTACTCTCCGGTTTCGTAATCTGAACTCGAAGTGGTGGGGCATGTAAGGAAGAGGATTTTTCATGTGGTGGGTTAAGGATTGTAAGGCTTCTCTTTTTCTTTCGATAAGTCTTCCACACAACTCTGTCTACTCCAGGTGTGTTTCGACCATAGTGAGTTGTCATCCTTCGAACCGCTAGGGCTCGTGCGCTCAGTGAATGAATGATTTTGTTTTGGATCCGCGGTGGATTAGAAGCTAATCCACTGATTATACTTTCTCACTAAAGCGTTCTGCCACTCAAGAGTAGCAGTAGCTTCGCTGCTTGTTTCCAATTCATAATATCTTTCTTTTTCTTCGTATTTTTAGATCTCTTAGTATAAATCTTCGAACCGTCGCGACTTTGCGATTGACCAATTTTTACGCGCGCACTGCTTGCAGTCTTGACCGCTCCTCCTCTTTCTATATACGTGGTCAATAAGAAAGAGTGGCCCCTAATAGTGTTTCGTCACCCAAGATTCAAGTCAGCACTGGTCGGCTACTTTTTGCCTTCTCACCTTTATATTATTCCAGGTGAACCTTCGCTTCCTGGATCGTCTTCTGCCCACTAGGCGGTATTTGATCTCACAACCGAACCTCCCTTGCCCGGGGAGCCCATTGGGGTTACCTCGTTGACAGGTTGACTCTCTGGCAAGATTTGGCGATCTTGTGCTATACTCCGGTGATATTTGCCGATCGAGGCACGCAACTCAACATCGTGTCCCCAATCACATTGCTTTGTTGGCTATTTTTCGCCGCCAACATAGTGCCTTTCGCCCCCACTAATTAGGCTGGCTCCCGGTGCGCTTCTTTTACGAAGCGTCGTCGCACAGTTCACTAGCGTTGATCAATTGTCTCCTCGCCACTCCTAGCAGATGTGTATCAAACACTTCTGTAATTGTTCCCCACGCTTCAGACCCTCCCGTTACCAGGAACGCATGATGAGGTAGGAGCATCCCCTCGGCTGGGATGGCAATATAGCCTGGCTATACGCATTGTTTCATTATGTCCCTCAAGTCGCACTTTAGTGTAAGCAAGCTCTGGAATTACATCTTTGGAATAAAATCCAGTTAAGAAAGGGAATCCAATTAGAGATAAGCTGCCTATAGGCATCATAGCATAGGTAAAAGGTAACAAGGAAGCAAGCCCTCCCATCCTACGCATATCTTGCTCATCCGACATAGCATGAATCACTGAACCTGCACTCGAAAAAAGTAATGCTTTGAAAAAAGCATGATTCATTAAATGAAATACGCTAACGGAATAGTTGGAAATGCCGCAGGCAAAGATCATATAGCCTAATTGACTACAAGTCGAATAAGCTATGATCCTCTTTAAATCGTTTTGTAATATTCCAATGGTTGCCGCGAAGAATGACGTCATAGCTCCTATAAAAGTAATAACAATCAAAGCATTGGGTGAATATTCAGATGAAGGAGAGCACCTTGCTATCACAAAAACGCCTGCTGTTACCGTAGTAGCGGCATGAATCAAAGCGGATACTGGAGTGGGACCCTCCATTGCATCGGGTAACCAAGTATGTAATCCTATTTGTGCGGATTTTCCAACAGCGCCAGTAGGGGGTAAAATACAAATAACAGTTATGGCATGGAATTTCATCTCACAAAAAATGAAATAATGGTTGGGTTCGGAAAAGACACTGGCACAAGCAAAAATAGTAGAAAAGTCTACTGTTTGAGAAATAGTAAAACGACCCATAATCCCGAGAGCTAATCCAAAATCACCTACTCGATTGACAAGCATAGCTTTGATAGCTGCTTTATTTGCCGGAAGTCGTGTAAACCAAAAATTAATTGACAAATATGAAGCGAGACCCACGCCCTCCCATCCTAGGAATAATTGAATAAAGTTAAGCGGGATAGGTAGGCTTTTACCAGCGTTCCCCCCCTCGGAAGCGTACGTGAAAGTTTCCCAACATACGGCTCATGTGGCGAAAGTTTAGGCCAGGTCGCCATGGCCACACCTTCGGTTCCAGCTGTATGCTATCACTAGAGTGTTATTACCACTCAAGAGTTGCAGGTCGCAAGTTGCAATTGACCCATATTCACGCGGCGCGCACAGCTTGCGGTCTTGACCGCTCCAAACTTTCGTGTGTTCAATAATAAAAGTGACCGGTAATAGTGTTTCGTCACCCAAGATTCAAGTCAGCACTGTTCGGTTAAAAAAAAAGTAGTGGGTCGTGAAGAAAAACGCCGCCCCGCGTGGCCAAAACGCTTGGCATTTTCATGGCCCACTTTACATATACGTTATATAATAGACATTATACATATACGTATCATATTCTTGATATGTTGCCTATCTTACCCAACCCGGGTGAGCCTTCGCTTTCTGAATCGTCTTCTGCCCACTAGGCGGTATGTAAGTAATATCACAACCGAACCTCCCTTGCCCGGGGAGCCCATTGGGATTACCCCGTTGACAGGTTGACTCCGTTGCAAGATCTGGCGATCCTTTGTTTTACTCCGGTGATATTTGCCGATCGAGGCACGCGCAGAAACAACGTGTCACAGATCACACCCCCTATCTTCAATACAGCCCCTTATTTCTTTATTAAATGGGATCTCCGGTGCGGTTTTACGAAGCGTCGTCGCACAGTTCACTCGCATTGATCAATAATCTTGCCACCCCTAGCAGGTGTGTATGCTGTATTCTACACTTCTGTAACTGTTCCTCACGCTTCAAACCCTCCCGTTGCCAGGAACGCATGGTGAGGTAGGAGCATCCCGTCGGCTGGGATGGCAATATAGCCTGGCTATACGCATTGTTTTATGTCCTTCGAGTCGCACTCTCCGGTAACCAGCATTAGCATAAAAAAAGTAGGAATGGATAAATAACACATAAATCGAGGGCTATGTGGATCCTCAGACATATATGAAATAGAATAGAGATGAACTAAGCTACTTGCAAATGTAACCACAATTAACATAACTACAGTCAGACTATCAAACAAGAAGCCCCAAGAAGCATCAAACATCTCCGAGAAAATCCATGGAGCAATCTTGATATAGCAAGCACTGGCTCCCAGTGCAACTTCATAGAAAGCAATCAAAGATAAAATGGAGGATAATGAAACGCACGTGGTGGTTACTATAGCGGTTCCTTTTGAACCCAGAAAACGACCAAAAGCTCCTGCAACGAAGCTACCTAGCAGGGGCAACAATACTATGAGTAAATACGTAATAAATAAATCTTTTTTATTTTAGTGATCAAAATACAATTGATTATCTCGTTGGGGAGAGGTCATAACACTTTTTTCATTCTATTATCTCATTCCATGGCAAGACATCTTCATGAAAAAAGAGAAAATTCAGAAAAAATAGGAATGAAAAGAATGCAAGTCTTACTAGAGATCTCGCATGGTAAAAATGACTTTGCACCAAGCACACTCTTGCTGGCTACTCGTACGTAATAATGAAATGGACTGATATAAATAATCAATAAAGGAGAGGGTTGACAAGGAAGGAATAAAGGAGAGGGTTGACAAGGTTTGTAACGAAGGAGCGCTCTACACTCTACAGGCGCAGTCTGCGGAGGGTGCACTGATTAATCCGATGGAGCGTCGGCTGCTTGATCACCTCAACAAACATTTCCGCCGAAGTAATGAATAAGACGAGGCCGCAAGCAAGTACGTACGGCCAAGCCAGCCGGAGTGAGCCTGGCAAGGCAAAGGATGAGAATAAAGTGGCGGCTCTCCGCTCTGCCATTCGTTTACCCAAGCTCACTCGATGAAAATGGTAAACAGGGCAGACTAATTGTGCCAACCTATAGGTTATCGGTTCAAGTCCGATAGTGAGCATACTTGCTTGGTGAAAATGGTAAACGCAGCAGTCTCAAAATCTGTTCCTATGGGTTATCGGTTCGAATCCGCTAGCAAGTATCTTAGTTTCTGAATTGGAAATAAGGACGAGTATAACTTACTTAATAGGTGAAAGTGTCAGATTGTGAATTTGAAAACACAGGTTCGAATCCCGTTATTCGCCAAAAACACATCATCCATTAGCTTGCATCTTGACAACCTTTGAAGCGCTCCGTGCCATTGTTTTCCTATCTCCGCGCCTTTGCCCGGCCAGCCAAGTTCTTCACTTCCTTCGTTCGGAGAACGTTCGTGTGGCCCATTCTTCAGCCTCCGGCCCTCGTTCGCTCGCCAACGAAGTGCTACACACCTGACGACCAGCCAGCAGCGGGTTCGCGGCTTGGTGGAGAGAACACATTCTATTCTCTGAACTTCGCCATAAACTACGTGCCCAGCTCTGCCCATCAAGTGTTTCGCACCTTTTATTTATGCTCTCCAGTTATTGGGTTATCCTTCCTTTGGTGACTAAGTCACCCCGTCGGATCCTTTGGCTGGTGCGAACAAGGAAAAGCAAAAACATAGATAAAGCCATGGGTAAACCATAAGCAAAAAAAATGGAGGAAATACTGATGTTGCTTTTGAATCAGCAGCTTTTTGTATATTCATATGATTTACCAAGGTATATCGGTGTTGTCCGTATAATAGAACTAGATTTTGGTTATGGTGGGCCGGAGGTAGCAATTGTGACCATGCCTGGTCCGGTACTTCTTGGGTAAAATAAAAGAAACAAGTGGGACCAGCGCGAGAAGCAAGCTGTGCAAAAAAACCACCTTGTTCGGTCTTATGTGGCAGTTTCCATTTGCAATTCGGTTGGAATAAAGTTCTACCCTGAAAGGTGCACAATATATTTTTGGGATGTCGCCATTGTTTACTTGTCAAACCACTACAATGAAATGAAAAAATATATGAAGATTCTTTTTCAATATCTTGGGCTTTTTTCTGTATAGGAGATCTTCTGACTTGCAGCATAAGGCTTTTCTGTTTCTTTCTTTTTGCATTCTGGCATACCTTTTTTTTGCCAAAACATTGGCATACCCTTCGCCAAATAAGTAACTGAAGTCGGGCTTTTTGCTACATAAAAAAGATTTTGCTACATAAGATAAAACGGTATGTTTGTCAATATGGTTCATATTAACGAAGTCCTGAATAAATTGCAGAGCACTAATATAATAATAAGTTAAATCATCTACGATGATTGGCGACAAACATGGTAGATAGTTGACGACGGGGAATAAAATGTATTTTATTCTATTCCACTTGGCCATGTGCTTAACAAGCGAAGAAATGAAACCGCACTGCGGGGCTTCTTCATCAATTATGGTAGTTGATTTATAGCGCAAAGCGCGCTTAATTAAAAAATTAAATTATAGGCTATTTATTCTGGCTCTGTTTACTATACATGCGGAGGTTCGAAGAAAGTTTAGCTAGGGTTATTTCATTTACGATATAGATGAATTATTCAGTTATGCCGTCACGTGTGGGAACATAACCAAATCACCCGCCACTACGGTGTTTCATTATGCGCCATTGGCGCAGTAGGAAGTTATTTCGCTTTTTCAGCAGCAGGTGCGTAGCACTTTGTTGGCTCTGCAGAATAAAAAGGAGCAAAGCCACTAGCAAATTAAAGGCTTTATTAATAATAGAACCTTCGGCCTTGGTTGGGCGTTGTTGGGGGGTCGAATAACTCCGAACTTTACGAATAGAAGGCGCGAAGGCCATAGTGTTCTCTTTCGTTTCACGCCCAACAAACAGGCGTGAAACGATTTGACCGAGATTATTACCCGATAATCTTGGTCAGGAAAAGAAGCAAATACTGGCGCTTCGCGCATTGCGTTCTTTTCTGCCCGTTTTATTTATGATGCTTTGTACTCTTTGCGTTCCCTGGCCCAACAATAGTTTCCTGATTGATTTGTGGGCTTTTTTTTTGGAGTATAGCCAAGTGGAACGGCATCAGTTTTTGATACCGACATGCGAAGGTTCGAATCCTTTTACTTCAAATTTATGCAATTATGAATTTCACGGAATGTGTTTTTTTTTTTTTTCTTCCAATCCAATCTGTCAAGAGCGAGCTGGCATAAAAAACTACCCCCCCCCAACGAAGCCAGAACAAAACCTATCCATAGATACGGCGGAAAAGAGATGGGTAGTTCCATTATGGTAGTATACCCGCCAGTTTTTTAAACTTCCAGTTCCAATCAGAAAAGCATATGGATCCGTAAAGAGATTGGTATGTCTAGTAACTTTGGTCGTGCTCGTTCTTCAATTGAAAAAAAATATTTTTTCTGGGAACATAGTCAACCAAAGTGGGAAACTATGATGTTCGCAATTTATCCACGATCTTTCACAATGGAATGAATGATTTACTTCTTCATTTTCATATGAGGCTGATTGGCAACAGGTCGATTATTACGAAGCGATCCCTCATGCTTAAGCATGAATGGGTTTTTTAGGGATGGTTTATAAATAATTTAATTAGCACGAATTGAATGAAAAGTGGGTCTTTGTAAATGATCAAGAATTAGCAAACAACAACGTTACTTCCCTATACGGAGTTCGGAACCCAAAGGCAATGGTGGAGTAAACTGTACTTCTATTTGTTAGTTAACCTGAGCCGCAGCAGGCAGCATTACTGCGGGGGGGGGGGGGGGGGGGCTCGGCTCCCGAACCATACGTGAGCCTATGGCCTCATACGGCTCTTTTAATTTAATGTCTCCCCGCCAAAGATCTTGACAAGAAGCTTTAGACCTCCTGCATTGTGGTCTGACCTTAATCTTTACCTGTGGTCCGAGTGATTTCGTTTAGGGGTCAGCTTCGAAGCCTAAGAGAAGAAAACCTTCGGTTTTCTTCAAAAACCACAAGGTTCTTCGCGTTTTCTTCTCTCCTACTTAGTTCGCGAAGCGGAGCAAGGCCGAAGGCGGCGGGCGGCTTCATTTGGACTTGAACGCGCGGCGTATCACGGCGCGGAAAAGATTTTTTTCTCGGCCCTCGTTCGTAAAGCCAACAGCTATTTGTTCCGCTTCGGGTTTTATTACCTGCGCTCTGCTTCTTTGCAGAGCGATTTTTTGCCCGGCAAAGAAGCAGCCGAACCAAGAAACACACGCATCTACGATGTTGGTTGAGCCGGCTCTTGGCTCGGATTCCGTTTATTTTTTCAGTAATAGCAAGAGTGATTATTGGGCTTGTGTGGCTCAGATAGTGGAGCAGGTAAGGTAAAGGCCTGCCTCCTAAAGTCCGGTCGTAGGCTTTGTTTGTGAAGAAGAAAGATTATTAGATATGGCTGCAAGAAACGGAATCCGGTATCTATGCTAAAAATACAGTTCTAATCTTCTTAATAGCTGTTTCGTTTTTCTTGGCTTTTTTTCTGATCCAGCTGCTTCTAGTAGGGCTGATGTAAAGAGATTGTCAGCCTTCATGGTTTTCTGATGCATTATGATGATATTTTTCCTTTCTAATTATTGTATTGATCTTCGTCTTACGGATGTTGGTTCGCGCTTTATTTATGGCATTTTCACTATGAAAGAAATGCGATTCCAGAAAGGATTGTTCATGGAACTACTATAGACATTATTTGGATTATTTCTCCCAGTGTTATTCCGATATTTATGGCTATACTACCTTCTGCTTTATTATATCTAATGGACAAGATGGTAGATCCAGCCATTACTAGCAAAGCTATTGGACATCAATGGTATCGGACTCATGAGTCTTTACACCACAGTTCTGATGAACAGTCACTAACTTCTCACAGTTGTATGATTCCACCCCCCATAGGAACACTTCAAAGCAGCCTCCTGAAACCTGGACTCCATTGAGATGGGAACAATGGTTTTATTGGCTAAGACGTAAAGAAAAAAAGACATCAATTTCGAAGCGTTTATTCCATCATTTTCTCATAATCTGCAAGTCCTTCTTTGAAACCTCCTCAGGGTCAAGCCCTTGCATGAGTCCGTACATCTTATAAATCTTCAAATTACTCAGCAATCTGAAACTGACTTTTCAATCTCGGGACGAACGAGACCGCTTAGATTTAAAGATGAACTCTATGTCCAGTAATTTGGTTGAGCTCGACCATTGTAGCTTGACCTTTATATAATGAATAATAAGGTGCAAGATCCATGCCAAATCCAGGAAGCCTCACGTTTAAAATCAGCTTTGGTCAGATATATAAATGACTTTAGTTGCATCTGCGACGAGTATCGGAACGAACTCCAATGGGTTATTCATAAATCTGAAGAGATTGAAAAACTTTTCCGCAGTGAAAGTGCAAATAATATTCCTTGTCATAATAAGAAGATCAGCACTCGGCTGACTACTTGTATTTCCAAGTGACATGGCTCCACGAACAAATCAGGGTTCACAATTTGAACTTCGATCAATTGAAGTTTTCTCTCGGGGCTCTACTACAGGAACCTTGGTATTGACTTCTCAACGAAGATATTTTTGGGGCTTTGTCTGCCCAGGGCTCTACTGGAGGAGGAACCTTGGTATCTACGTTGTTTTTTTGCATAATTATCTGAGTTGATTAACCTGGAGCCGTAACCTTGGTATCCACACTTTTGGAGAACCATCTGAGTCTCCGGGACCCTCCATTTATCGTCCTCTGTGGGGGCTAATTGACATGTCACCCCGGGCGGCGGCGGGACCTTCCTTCCTTCGACGGGTCGATAAGCTACGAGGCCAGAGGATCTTACTCGCTTAGGACTCAGGAGCTTTACCTGAGAAGGTGTTGAAGAATAAATTGTATGCGGATCATGATAAACTTAATCTTGGGGATAGATGCGGCGAACTCGATGTCTTTTTTTCCTTTACATCACCCCTATCTAGCCAGGAAAAGCATTGTTCCCATAAGGTCCAGGCAGAGGGAGCGCAGAAAAGCTTTGCGTTTTCTGGATCATTTTTACGAGCGCAATTGCGCCAATGGAAGGGGTGGTAGCTGCCCTTACTGCGCCTCCTAGGCGGGCACAGCTGTTCTGTGCCTCAACCTACCCCTTTCTATTCTTCCAGGCGGATACTCGGTAATGAGGCGGGATGCTGCTTGGAAGTCGATGTCATGAGAGAAGTAGAGTATGGTGCCGAACCAAAAGCACAAGGCCCTACAGCCTCCGCTTTAGCTCCAAACTGTTCTAGGGTTACTCCCCCCCCCAAGAAAGAAAACCACCCGCCAACTGCCGGTAAGGAAGGATCTCTTGGGATTGGAGTGTGCCCCCTACTTTCCTGTAATAGAGTAAGGGCCGAAGGCATCCCCCTTCTTCGGCCCTTCGGCCCTTGCCCGAGCGGCGGACCACCCGAGACCCAACATCTTTTCGGATAGACAAATATTCTATGGGTAGCGTTGCCCCTGGTGGTGGAACTTGTTTCAAGCAAGAGCCGGATTCAAAATTTCCGTTAAATCGGACGAATATATCCAGGCCAATGATGCCATCACAGGGTGAGATGATAGGTAGGGCTCTATACGCAGCAGTAACGTGTGGGTAATGCCAAAACGTTCCACGTGGGAAGGGAAACGTGGCCCGGTCCGGGATACCCATACAGCCCCTTGGCTGAATGGAAGAAGACCCGGAATCACGAATTGTTGCCAGGAAAGCTGCGGTCATTATGGATGAAGGTCGCTGGCTAATGTTGGGAAATAACTCTCTAGCTATCCGCCAATTAGTCAAGAACCAACAAAAGATCCTATCTATCTTAGCAGCCTCCCGGGGACTGGTAAAACCGCTCCTGAGAGACTGCATGTTTTAAACTTGTACTCAGCTAACCTCTTGAATAATGGCCTACGGCAATTATTCGTATTAAACTCTCATAGGTCGAACTCCGGAAGTAGATGGTGAAATAGGACTAGACGCTTCTTTCCGAATTGGTCTAGTTCGTCGTATCTCCCGGATCGATCTAAGAAACTACAAGAGCTCACCCGTTCGCCATATTTAATTAATCCCCAAACCAAAATGTAGTGAAAGACCGCTGGGAATACCAACAATATTTGACAGGACCATGCAGCACTTGTTCAAACTGGCCATTTTTAATCATATGTAACGTAACCCTTCGCTGACAAGCATAGCTATGGATTCCGAAAGGGAAAATGTGCACACATGGCGGCAGATTAGATTGCCTTCATACTAATACTAATACTAAACACGGGTACGTAAAAGTGCGCAAGGTTCGCCGGGAACATAATAGTAAATATTTTTATCTTTTTATTCTTTATTTTTCGTTTCTACCGAAAGGGTGATTGACGCTGATACAGAAACCTTCTTTGATCAAATATTCCACCAATGGATCCTAGATAATTTTCCCATGCCTAGTAATACCAAACCTATACTCGAGGCTCAAGAGTCCTATTGAATATCAAGGGGGAACTTGATGAAGTCTCAGCCTTTAGGATTCCCCTTTTAGGTGTCATAATAAGCCCCTTAATTACAAACTTTACCCTGGATGGACTAGAAAGGATAGTCACTAGCAGTTGTTTCGACCACCATGACTCACCTCAAAGGAGAGAATGGATGGAAAGGAAAGGTTATGTGACATCTCCACCTTTCGCCACATCCGAGAGAAAACATCAGTCCGACTCATTGGGTATGCCGATGACTCCATCATTATTACCAATTGAAAGATGGGTGGAACGATATGTTGAGGAAACGCGCGCGTTCCCGGTGGAACGTGGCCTCTAGCCGGACAAACCCCGCAGCACAGCATCTTCCCGTGCAAGAATAGAGAGAGACTGAATTTTTTTCTGGCTTCATATTTCACAGCATCGAGAGGGCTCGCTCTCATAGCCAATCACCAACCAAAGGCAGGAAAGAGGTTCACTCACAGATTGACATCTATTCTAATACTTACTGATGGTATAATGTTGTTGAAACGTCAAATAAAAAGTGCCTTCTCGGACAATATATTTATCTCCTTACCGGATGATTGAATTGATAAACCTAAACCCTCGTAGTTGGGGCAACTACTTCGGGATCGGCAACTTTCCTCGCACCTTCAGTCTGCTGGATCATTGGATTTGGCACAGAAGCCGTTGATATTTACATTGCAAATTCCCACCAACCTCGCCCTGGTTCCCGGGCCTCAAAAAGTTAAGACTCTGGCACATGCTACTTGGACCGAGCCAAGTGTAGAAGATGTCAAACGACGTCGTGCTTACGTAATATGGATCACACTCCCTGCGGGAAGTTACGAAGATGTTATATGTTCCGAGCATCTCGTGATTGGTAATCCTTTTGCAGAACCCCCCCCCTTCGAAATAAATTCAGAGCTATCGGGAAAAGGCTATGTTGATGGGAAAGGTAACGAATTTTAAGCAAGCTGTTCATCCGCCCGCCGCCATAAGGGTATGTGTCTTGTATGCAATCAAGGCTTAGGTTATTTGACTAGCTCTAATCCAGAGATTTACCATAATATAGCAGTTACTGAGAACTATATGGCGCATGGTGATTTGTTGCCTTGTGCATTCTTGGTGTTATGTTAGGGAGCATGCTAGAGATTGGGCTCGAGGTAGTTATAGGCATATTCCGCGAAGAGCCTAGTGCTTCGAGAGGAAGGGGCTCGCGCTAGGTCGATATTAAGTAAGTAAGAGCAAGCGGCCATTTCCGTCCGCCTCGCTCTTACTCTCGGCCTCTGTGGTATAATCCTTTATAATAGAATCAACAATTGGTATGTTTTCATACAAATATATAATAGGTTCGCAGCACGAGCATTTGTTCGTTTCCATTTCCAAATATGTTTCATAAATATATGAAGATTATATAGGCCTTTCTTTGTAGACTTCTCCTTACGATCCGTTCTAGACTTCTTATTCGATTCGTGAAATAGCGACATTTGTTCCATTTCAGTGAAATCAAAATAGCGAAATTCTTCTTTTTTTAGTCATCTCTCGAAAAAGAAGAAGCCATATAGGTGAATAATAATAATAATTATTATTATTCCGAGTGAAGAAGCTGGCTAAGGGTAATGATACAGATTCCTTAGCCAGGTATAAGTATACCCTCCAGTTATGGCCGCCGGCCGAAGGGGCTTGCCTTCACTGTTCTCATTCCAGTTAAACACCTTCTTTTACTTCCCGTTAACGGGAGGAAAAACCTGCTTATGTCCAAACCCTTGCCTTCACTTCATCCGGACAGAATTACCTGCCTCTCCCTCTACCTGCCTAGGTTCTGGTGCCTGGCGAAAGGCTCAGGTGTGCCTGGCTCACCTGACTGGCTTGCCGCCTAGGTGCCTGCCTCCTGACTTTGCCTTGCCTGGCTCGCTTGCCTGCCCGCCCTTCCTTTTTTCCAGGAGCCAACGTAATTCATTAGTTGCACATATTCATCTCAATGGTATATGCGAATGTTCATGTGAAGGTGTAGGTCCGACGCGGAAAGATGTAGGTTTGGGCGGAACATGTAGGTTTGGTGTAGGTTGATCCTCACTTTTCAGACTGAAACACGGTGGGTGGTGTAGGTTGTTTACAATTTCTTTCGAAGGGGTTTGGTGCCTTAGAATACCGGAGGCTCTGGGTGAAGGGCAGCCTTCTTTATAACTGCCAGGAAGAACCCGCTCTTGCCCCACCCACCAACCAGATCCAGGATGGGCTCTTGCCTAGTTTCCTTAATTAAGGATATCTTCTTTTCATTTCAATCTTCTGAGGAGACCTGAATCCTAACTCTGTTCCAAGTAAAATAAGTTCCTTAGATAAGAGTCTCATTATATCCCCCAATTGATTAAGAGGAACTGCTAGGACATTTCCATCGTTATAATGTCCTATTTATTATTTAAACCCTAGGATAATTATGGCAAACCTTTAGAGTGGTGTTTGCGAGCAAAGCAAATTCAAAAGATTGAAGATAATTTGCATAAGCGGTTGATAAATCAGCTTGGGTAACTTTCTAGCTAGGAATGCCCAGTTGGTCCTACGAGAAAATCATCCATGTACCTTTATTTTATTGTGTTTGAGATTGAACGGAAGTCTGTAATAATTGAGGAAGGAAGATTGCATCTCTTGGGTCACGTTACGAGCAATGGTATGGAAAACTTCATAGTCAGAAAATGCTCTGAATTCTATCCTCGTGAGGCCCAAGTCCAAAAATAAAGATTCTCAAATTCCATCTATCATAGCCTTATTACCTCCTAAGATGAATGATGAATAGGTACATATTTTTACAGCAGGTTTATTGAAAACTTATTCCTTCCCATTATTTTTGAATTCTCTGTATATGTGGTTCCACAAACCCTCTCCTTCAATGATAGCACCAAATTTTTTCTTGTAGTTATTCCTCTTGTTTATCGAATCTTCTCCTTATATTCCTCCGAAGGTATCTTTGCCTCGTCCAAGTTTCCAATCCGAAGAAGAATCCACATTAAATGTATACTCCCCAGAAGATTAAGTTTGTCTTTAAGAGTACTTTTATTTATTTGAAAGTCGAAATATATATTTATCATAAATAAATGGTATTAAGGCTGGATGTTGTTCCTCTATTTTAGGAGGGCAATAGTGGTTGGTGGTTGGTATACTTGTTTCAGAGGTAGAGTGGGATAAATCATAGTTAGCTCACTCTGATTCTGACGATCATTCTGAATCAGAGGGGCTGGCTCCATAAATGAGATCTCTATTACAAAAAATGAGATCTCTATTATAAACCTCTTCCCTCACTTGTATCCCTGAAAAGTGAATACCCTTCCGAACCTTCTTTACTTTGAATCCTGCTTGTGTTAGTAGAACTTCTATCAACTGGGTTACAATTTGGACGTGTCCCAAGCAAGGAGACCTCTTTTTAGAGTCCATACCTCATAAGTTGGATAGATAGGGTTTCTTCTCTCAATTTATAGTTGGGACTTCAAGTCATGCCTCATTCTGAATCCTACGAAGGACCCTGGACCAGACTCTAACTGTTACTTAACCCAAGTCATGAGAGGATTTAATAACTCTTTGTTTTCTTGGGAATACTCCCGGATAGTTGGTACCATCGTTTCTGTCGAAATCAAGTCAATTTTGGCTAGAGAAGAATCAATTGTCCAGATCCACTGAAATATCCCTTCTAACTCATTCGCCAGAGGTCCTTTCCACCCTTACCCTGGAAAGTAGGAGATCAGATCTTCTCTTTTATTCGAGATATTTTCAGCATGAAAGAGCCTCATCCTTATGGCTCAAGCATTTGAAGTATCACTGACCTCCAAAGGGGCGGCGGCATTTCCTACAATCATCACCGTCCCTTGTATTCGTACTTCATAAGCTCCTTGGAAAAATTTAACCGTACCTCTCACGGAGTCTCTTCCCACTATTTGATTGAGAATTGAGATGTATCCTCCATAACGTTCTGTCTCACTTATAAGTATCAGTTTCTTCCCTCTGAGGTTGGAGCGAAAGTGTTGTTATTCAAGTCCTTCAAAGTAGTAGTTACAACATTCTCCCTTCCTCTTAGAGCTGTTAGGATTAAAGCTGGTTGGGATTTCCCTGTTCCACCTGGTCCTTGAACATAAAGAAAGACTTGTCCTTCCAACCAAGACATAATAGTAACCCAAAACCACGATCTTATAAATAAATTGGACGCGGTCTTCATGGGATGAGGAAAATTCAGAAATAAACTTTTCAAAAGATAGGAGCGAGCCTTCCCTCTCGCTCCCCCAGAAATGCCCTGCTATATACCTCTGTCGTTCTTATGTCGCGATGACCTATTTCGACGTCCCGTATTTTATGTGTTTTCAAGAGTTCCGTTATCAGATAAACTCGGAAACTATGTGTAAAAATGCGTTTTCCACTCTTCTCTGATGACCTTTTCAACACTTCATTTATTTCTTTTGTCAAGTTTTCACGAGATATTTTTTATATTCCTCCTCTTTTTGAAGACAAGTCATCTGAGCCCTTCTTGTCTTTCATTAGTATTTGTATAGAGCTTTCTATTTATTTATTCGAACCATTGCTTTGCCTCCCGGCCTATTACTATCTTACGATTACTACCTCCCCTTTTATCACATAAAGTAATGTATTTTGTTTCTCAAGCAGCTCAGTTAAATTCACTGCTTTAAATAACAGCAAGTTTGACACGCGTAACCCAGTAAAGTACAACAGGGTTAATGCTACTTTCAAATAAACGCTTTTTAAGCCTGATATGCCCGAACAGTCTACCTCCTCTATAATGCTTTTCAACTCGGCGGGCGTTACTGCGTCACGTGGGGTTTTTTCTTTGCTGCTTTTCTTTTTGCCTGCCTCAGAGCACGATCCTCCATTCTACTACGTTTACGTAATTCTTCTAGCATTTCCTCGAGCTTCGCGCTTTGCTCCTCCAATTTTGTACTTTGTGCGTCTAGTTTTTTTATTAAAGTTCTGTTTTGCTCATACAAGGCAGCTCTTTCTCGCCTTGCCCCCTCGAATTCCAACTCATGACCCTTTTTCCAACTTACATAAAATTCCACCCACGAGCCAGCATACTGCAATGTCACCTTGTCCCGATACTCCTGCACCAACTGGGCTTCTACTGACTTATCATTTCTGGCGTTATGCACGTCTGGGGTTTTCTCTTTTGCATCAAAAAAAAGAGGATTATCAAACTCATAAGGCGATAATTGTTGATTAAATGCTTGAGCCTTGTTATTATGCCCCTCTATTGCGAACTTTATTACACATAAGATTTTTTCCTTTTCATATGACACAAGCTTACGCAAAGGATCCGCAAAGCGGACACTCTTTACTTTCTCAACCGAGGCGGCTAGATACACTCGAAGAAGCCTAATTGCATCCTTTAGATGTCTATTCATGCTTTCAATCACTTGATTATTGAATGGCTTTTCGTTCATACTTTGGTGTATGCCATGCTTTTTGCAAAAATTCTGAAATTCCTCGCTTGAAAACTGCAGGCCCCTATCACTATGAATCGTTAATACACATTCTTCGGATTCACTCAACGAGTCTACCCCCCTCGACTCGCAACAACGTTTCAATAATGCTTCCACTTCTGCAGAACTAAATTCATTTTATTCTTGCTCATGCATATAATAATCCCCTCTTATTAATCTTGTTGCTAGATCAATCACAAGCAGCAGTGTGCCCGACCTTACATACGTTGCGTCTATGCACCAAAATCTCTCATCCCGCTGCGCTACTAAATATTGGCCTTTGAGTCAGTCTTTCGGCAATCTTACTATTTCATTCTCCATCTATTTTTATCCTGAGTTTTAAGACAACTTTCACTTCTCTGCAGTTATATTATGTATGCTTTTTCTCACATATTACAACTTCACTTTTCTGCTGTTTTGCAATTTTTTCTTTGATTTTTTATCTTAAAACGGAAAGGACCTGCCCTTCCATGTCTTCTATGCTTAAAGCAGGACAAACTCAAGTTAACCCTATCTCGGCCAGGGCCGAGGCAGAGCTACAAGAAGGACAAGGTTCGTATTAGGGGTGCACATGGAGATGGGAATCAGGGGATACCAAGAAGTAGGAAGGATAAATTTTTACCCGGCCTACGAAAGGTGGTGCAATAGAATAGGTTATATGCCCTTTTTTTTCAAGCCGGAGATTATCAAACGACCTTCTTTACATTCTCCGGGACAAAGGATATAAGGTAAGTCGAGTTCACAAAAGGGAAGGTACATATATGGAAGGGGTAGAATTAAACCCCATTGTTTTCCACCTGGACTACCAGGGCTCCGATTAGCGATGTTGAAAGTCCTCAGTCCGATACCTCGAAACCCAATATACTTCATACTTCGGAACCAAATATACTTCATACCTCGAATCCCAATATAAGTACAAAAGTCAGGAAGGATTGTGTATTATGTTACTTGGAAAAGTTATGCCTCCTCCTTTGAAAGAAAAAATTAACAAGATGGCGAGATCCATAACCCTTGATTATGATTACGTAATGGGCGAGTTGCTAGGGGGATTAGAGGCTCCCTCTGAGAAATACCAGGAGGTTTTATATGTTCAAATAAGCAAAGCTTTACGTACTATCAAAACTTTTGGTTTGATTCCCTATTCCTACATTCCATGGGTGCCTCCCCACGAATTCTCCCGACGTCTTATTTATAAGGACTCTCTTAACTCCGTTAAACGTAAAATAGGGTAAATTGACCTTGATACAGTAGGAAAAGCCCTCGAACCTGAAGGTTACCGCATAATCGATGTCGACCTAGCCTCCTGTTATACGACCATACTGGTGGGCCTTTACCCCGGTGAACTGCCTTCCGTTTCGGCCGCTTCAAGGAAAAGGTCACTCTGGGACTATATAAAGGAACCATTTATCGCCCGAGGACAGGGGGATTGATTATTACGACAAAGCCTCGGTTAAGATTGCCACCCATGCTTGTTGTTTAGGGGAGGAAATGATGCCATGATAAAAGGTATCATGGAATCGGAACGGAAGAATATAGGCCTGGTAGAGTCGGAGTATAAAGTTTTCCCCGATTTCAAAGATAGGCACCAGAGGGCTGTCAATATAGTTACAGCCTTACAGCAAACCGACATAATACTAGATCTTAGAAACCTTGCGAACACCGTTTACAAACTTACCAAGGATGATTTCTTGCACGGACCTTCGGGCCACAGTTATATGGTTACTTAAAAAAAAGGAGTTCCCCTCTGTTTATTCATCCTTCCTCCAGTCGTACGAAATTATCCTTCTTGCTGAAGCATCTTTACGATTCCTAGAGAGCCATAAGGAAACGAAATCAGAAATAATAGGACATTTTCGTGATGGAAATTTCTGGGCTGTTCCTATAGATAGAAGAAACCTTTATATCCTTGAAGAAGAACTACGTGACTGAGGTCGGCTACGTCCTAGGCCTGAGTTATCCTCAGCGTTTGGAAATTAAGAAAATTTAACCATCCCCTAAATGTGGCATAAAGTGCAGGTTAAATATAATTGAAATTATATATATAAGGTTCACTTTAGGCTGAGGGTTTAGGGCTGCCGGGCTATGGGTATAGGAGGGCTATAGCGGGGCTTCAACTATAGGTTAGGCTGCCGGCGAACGGAGTTAGGCTATAGGTGAGGTATAGCCGGGCTATAGGGCTGCCGGGAGGTGAGGGCTATAGGCAGGGCTATACTATACCATAAGGGCCGTCCCTAGCCCTTCATTATGGGTATTAATAAATAATTCCATGAAGGTCAAGGTTCTTATAAGGCTCCAGAGTACCCAGATTGCGAAAGCACTCCCCCAGGATAAGATACCGGAAGGAACGACATATATATGGAGGCCGAGGAGCCTCCATAAATAAAGAGATCCCCGTTACTCCTGGCGAAAGCTCCGGGAATTTCGAGAAATCTTTGGATTTCTTGAAGGTTCGAAGATCCCGGTTGGTTTCACCAATTTTATCCAGGGCGCTGCTTGTTGGCCCTGGGCATTGATCTGACTCCTGCCCACTCCTTAAGGGAAGAAGCAAAATAAGCTTTGGTACCCAGGAAAAAGACTTTTCTCAAGAAGAAGGAACAAAATGAGCTTTAGTCTATATACCAAATTCAGTCGATTACTATATACCACCACCAAATTTAGTCAATTATTTAGCAAATATAATTAGAGTTTGAATAAATTACGTGAAAGTACTATACAATGTTCGGTCGAACAATTACCACCAAACATGATCTTGGTGGAGACGGGACTGAATTCAATAATTCATTGCCAACATGAGCTGATTTTGCCAAACACCAATCAAGCAAAAAAAGTCGAATTTCGGAATCCAAGATGTGGAAGTGTGTTATGAAGAAATGCTTTAGCCGAAACCATCAAAAAGTAAAATTGAAAAGAAAAAAGTACCAACCAATATTTGGCGAAGTAAACTCATGGTCGAGGTTACTATTTTAAACTACACAGAAGGAGGTTTTGCTGCAGCATTGGCAGGTCATATAGCTTTTCTTCCCAGGAGTGCCGAGGTGGAAAACTAGAAAGAACAATATTCCACATTTCTTTGAGAATAAGGAGAAAAAACTCTGGTGGTCTGGGGGAAAAGTAGGGAAAGCAATTATTTTAAATGGTTTCAACTTTTCAAAATTAAGAAAAATCTCCAGTCGAAAGAAGTGGATTTTTTTTTAAGATCGCGGGTCATGACGCTTTTCCTCCCCGGAGTCTTCGCAAGAGTAGAAAACTAAAAAAACATTCCACGTTTTGAGTCTGAACCCAATAAACCGTAATATCGTCGTCCAGGAGGTTGATGAGATAAACGTTTGACGGGTTCATGGCTCATGTGAGAATGAACCCGAGAACCCTAATAAGATGTTCCGGAAGGTTTATGAGAGAAGAAAGGTTCGACTTTGTTCTTAAAAGATGGCTTATGTGAAAATGAACCCAAGAAACCGTAACAATATTGTGTCCGGAAGGTTTATAAGAGAAGAAAGGTTCGACTTTGTTCTAAAGAGATAGCTCATGTGATAATAAATCCAAAAACCCGGAATTAAGTACAAAATCACACTGTGTTTTTTCCAAGGCCGCCAGGACTATGTATAAGCGAATTAAGGACGATAGCGACCTAATCTACGATGTGATATTGCGTAGCATGCGGGGAGAGAGGATCGCACTATCTGTTTGGCGGATTGTGCAAAATCCCGGAAATCCGCTCTCGTTTGGTTTATTTATGCGCTAGCTTAAAACTTATCGGATCATAGCCGCCGAATAGTGGCTGTATAAACAAACGTGATGCAGTGTGCTTAGCTTCCGTATGAGATCATTGCACCTATTATGCAGTTGATTGGAATAGAGGACCACTATCCCCACTGTGGTGGCCTTTCCAAGCACAGGCAGAAGGCCCACTTAACCACTTAAGAAGGGCCACTTACGGATAACATCAGCTATGTAATATATCTTATATGTATTATCGCTGGGCGCGCAGCGATCAATCAGTGTAGATTATTATTGATGACGCTAACAGTCGAATAGATGTGTACCCACGGTACATTTGGTTTTTCGAGAAAACGCCAAGCGAAACGAGCCTTCGAGCCTCATGATTCCATGCGTAAACGTGTCACATCTCAAGATAATTATGGGAATGAGGCAAAAAAAGCTCACCCCAGCTGCTTTGTGGAAAAAAAACGAACGCCCAAAAGGATGCGATGAACCCCCCCTTCTTTTGGACGAAGAAAACCCTCAAAAAAATTTCTTGAGACTGTTTCATTCTCTGAGCTCCCCGGACAGGCTTTAATTACAAGCTTCACTCTGTGTTTGGAGAAAGTAGATTCGAACCACTGACACCCAGATTATTTTCAGTCCTTTGCTCCAACCATCTGAGCTATCCGAACAAAGACAAAAAGCAACTATGTACAATTATCATTCCAGTTTGGTTCTTCAAAAATTACTGAGTACAAACGCATATCTGGGCCATCGGATACCTACTTCCGATTTTAAAGGATATTTATACGGATTTAGAAATGAAATGGCTATTATTGATTCAGAAAAAACACTTATTTGTTCACAAAAGGCTTGTAAATTGGTGGCATCTATCATTCGTTCAAAAGAAAGCCATTTATTATTGGTAAATATCAATAATCCGGTATATAATAAGATTATTCAACAAACGGCGAAAAGAACCAATCAAAGCTATATTAATGATGAATGGATTGGGGGGGTTTTGACCAATTGGGAACATATGGAGGATGTACAGCAACACTTTCAAGATCTCTCTGAGGATCCCGAATTTAAAGACGCCTTTACATCTTCGCCCTTTTCTCTTCCACGTTTTAGAAAGATGCAAAATTGTTTTGAAGGAATCATGACACACTGTATTCCGAATCGTTTAGTAATAATGAATGCAAATTTAAATTCCATGGCTATACTTGAAGCTGATAAATTACAAATACCTATTATACCCTTGGTGGATTCTAATATTCCGAACAGATTACATGAATTAATCACTTATCCTATTCCAGTGAATGATGATTCTATACAGTTTGTATATCTCTTTTGTAATTTGATTACGGAAACTGTCATTCTTTCGCAAACACAAAGGACACAAAAGAGTGAACCGCTCTCGCGTAAGCCTTCAAACAAAAAAAAACTACTATGGCTATACAAAAGCAAAAAAGGAAAGAGAAAGATATGACCAATAGGAAAAGCAACCCAGTAGAAGGGGTAAATCCGTAATCGACTGGATTACGAATGCATGTGCTTCTTTCGTGGAAGCATCATCGACTCAATCTAATTTCACAAACCCAACACCTCCTTCCCATCCAACTCCTAGCCGACTTCCCACATTGCCTTACCGACGTCCCCAGGAAGAACGGGGAGGTACTTCTGCTACAGCGCCGGAGGCCTGCGCCTGGAACAGGTCCTGCTGCTTACGTAGGTAATGACGGAGGCAGAGGTATGACATTTGGCTGCCCTCGAGGAAAGGCCTAGCGGGCCCTGCTGTTTTTGTAGGTCGTGCCGGCGGGGGCAGAGGTCATTATTATACTTGGCTGCCCCCCCCGCAGGAGATCGCTAACGAAGAATTTACCCGTCGGGAGATCATCTTCAAATATCTGGGACTCCGAGACTATGGTAAAGTTTGGGTAGGAGGGAGTCGGGATATTATAACTCTTCGTTGGTTCAGAGGGTAGAACTACATCTTCCTTCATGAAGATATGTAAAAAAAAAAATACAATTAATTTACGAACCAATTGTTTTTCAAATTTCTGAAAGCTACTTTACCTAAACGGATAAATCAATGTCAAACATCAAAACAAGAAAATCTATTATATACCAATCCAGACTACCCATTCCAATTATTATGGTTTTTGAAATATCATACCAATACACGTTTTCAAGTTTCGATCGAGATTTGCGGAGTTGATTATCCTTCCCGGAAACAGAGATTTGAAGTAGTTTATAATTCACTTAGTGTTGACTATAATACACGCATACGTATATTAACAAGTTACGATGAAATAACTCCAATTTGTTCGGTAGTTGGTATATTTCCATCCGCCAGCTGGTGGGAGCGAGAAGTATGGGATATGTTTGGTGTGTTTTTTTCCAATCATCCTGATTTACGTCGTATATTAACAGATTATGGTTTTGAGGGTCATCCATTACGAAAAGACTTTCCTTTGAGTGGATATGTGGAAGTACGTTATGATGATTCAGAGAAACGTGTGGTTTCTGAACCAATTGAGATGACTCAAGAATTTCGCTATTTTGATTTCGCTAGTCCTTGGGAACAAATGTTGCTATGTGACGAATCAAAAAACAAGTATGAATAAAATTAGAGAGGAAGGATTACTACATTGGATAAACAATCCCAGAGGGTTTGATTATGTTTCTTATATTATAGTGGAAACCGGTGGTAGTCTTTTCATTGTAGCATAATATTTGAGTCTGACCATTCGTAATAAGATTAGAAATTGGGAAAGAGGAGTTCATAATTATGAACTCGCCCAGCTTCTTCGGTATATTTTTGAGCGAAATCAGTAGGATCCCCGCAGCAGCTAAGGTATGCTCATCAATATGCATAGGAATTGCATGTATAGTCGACGAGGCGGCTATTATAAGCGAATTTAACCTCGCGCCATTTTCATCTCAGCTCTTCCCTGAAAAAATAAACCAACCAAGATCTTCGAACCGGTTTTTGGCCAAGCGCCAATTTCTCCCCTGTCTCTTATCATCTTTGATGATAAATTAGGGTTAAGCCAAACCAATTATTTATCTATACCTTTTCTTGGTTCAGATGGTTACAGTAATTTATACTCTCGCGCAACAACTTTTAATGTTAATCGATTATGTTCGATGATTGATCACTACTTCCACTAGCAAAATCTAATGTAGGGAGAAAAGGGATTCCAAACCCTTAACCTGTGGGTTTGGAGACCATTGTTCTACCATTGTAATTATTCTTTCTCCCGAAAAAAAGTAGTTATCTCCTGGAATTTGCACCTATTCAGTGATCAGTTTGCTACTTTTGATCTTCATTGGTGTTTCTTTTTCATTTGCTTTTCTTTCTTTGGCTTCCAAATGAGGAATTAATTGTCAGCTTAGGAATGTGGTTTTGATCCCTCCCTTTGGTGATGCCAGCAAAAGTCGTGGGGGCTGTTGTTCCTATTTCACCTGTTACACATTTGATTTGGAAGCCACCTTTCCCTCAATTATTTACTTGGGCAATCTTTCCGTTGATTGGTTTGGATTTTGCTCTATGTTGGTATTTTCATTAATTCTAACCATTGGAGTTCGCCTTTATCCGGGAATAAACTTCTGAAAGGAGTTATATTTACACTAGTCTTTGTCCAAATTGAGAGGCTCCTAACCATAAGTTAGATATGAGCTGGACCTCCCGGCGGAGCTTGGGTTTTTATAGTTTTATGATAAATAAGATTTGTGCTGAATAGAACAACATTCGGACGAAAACTCGAGTGTTTTATATACAGCACAAATCTTATCATAAACTATTCTTTACCCTACTTTCACGAGAACAAGCTCTTGTCGAAGGACTGGGCCCCATCATGGGATTCGCCCCTCTATGTGTTCCTGGTAGCTTGTTCCATCGCAGCAGCAAAAATGAGGTGGTTTCCAGCGTTTCCCACTCAACCCATCCTATATCTGTAACGTGTACTTTATTCCTTCTTCTTTACGCGGAAATTTAACTAGTGTATGGAGTAAGAATTTGGATGGAAAGCAACATGCAACCAAGCCGGAGCCCTTAACCCAGAGCAAAATACTAAAAACATTAAGGGTCACTCCCGCAAATTGCTCCGAAATGACACCACCCGATCACTGTTTTCCTAATCTCGAATTTAGGGAACTGACCACTTCCAAAGATCGATACGAAATCAGGACGGCAACTATGGCCGGATCGGGCACGCCGCCGCGGTTATGGAGGACACTTCTCACTCGGTGGGATAAAAATGGACGAACCACATCTTTCCACTGCTACGGGGCCGAAGACAGCCCCTCGTTCCGAGAAATGGAGCCAGCCACCGAAAGCACCACGGAAATGATAGCTTCCACTTGGGTGGCCTTGCCGGTGCTACGCCCAGTGGCTCCGGGACAAGAGGAGCTGTGAGGCCCCGCAGTACCTAAAACTTAGAGTACAGGATAAGGGGCAAGCTGAAAGCCCATGATGAGAAACTCCCACGTACGGTTCGGTGAACGTCCTTCGGGCTAGTTCTACAGCACGAGCTGTAGACGTGTCTACTTATACTCCTACCAATGTGATTCCCATTACAGATGGAGTGCGACGTGACGTGTCTGGATTGTTACAACCTTTAGCAGATAGTTCGGAAGAATAAAATAAAATTTAAGTAGTGCTAATTAAATCGTTACTTCGTTTCTCCAATGGCTCCCATAATTACATCTACGTCAGGTTCGGTTGCTCGGGCTGTTATACCTTCTGATTATGGTATGGTCTGGCCAGATTCAAATAATGTAGGTATACTTTATTTGCCTTCTTTCTCCAGGTGTTTATAGGATTATTACGGCGGGTCGGTAGAGTAGGAAGGAAGACTCCTGAGATCGTAAGGGGAAGAATCAGAGGTAAACCCTCTGAACTATGGCAACTTCAAAAGGAAGAAGCTTTTTGTGCAGCTCTTGTTCCATATATAATGCAATTATTACCCTCTATGGGGCTCTTTCGGCATTATATGAAGCTATTCCTACGTCAAATTAATTTTGTATTTGAGATATATGGATATAAAGCTGGTGCCAAATACGACATCAAAGCACGAATAGCTTCCCTTGAAGTCTCAATTCCAAAACTCGAAGGAACTCTATTTTATTACCATGGACGATTGGACTCAGATTTTTTTCCCGACCAGGAACACGACTTCGTGAGATAGATTAGAAAGTCCCTGGGGAGGGGAGACGGAACCGCGAGTCCTTGACGCAAGAATTGGTTACACTTTCTAAACAGGATGAACTCCACCCTCATTCATATTAAATTGGGGTATGGGGGGAAACGAGAGATCTTATTACGAGGAAAACCCCAAGGTATATTGAGATTATTATTTTGAGGTAAGCCTCTCTATAAGTGAAATCCAATTCTCTGCCATGGAAATAATCAGAACCCAGTCATTGATCATAGACTTGGAAGCCGCCGATCTTTCCGACTGAACCCGAACGAATGGTAAGTGTGGAACAAAATAAAAAGAAAAAAAAAAGAGAAAAAGAAAAAAAGTTAAACGAGACCGTATATCCTTGGTATCTTAGCTAAAATACTTGGAATAATAATACCACTTTCACCAGGAGTAGCTTTTTCAGTTTCAGCTGAACGTAAAGTAATGGCTTCTATGCAACGTAGAAAGGGTCCTAATGTAGTAGGATTGTTTGGGTTGTTACAACCTCTAGCAGATGGTTTTAAATTAATTATAAAAGAACCTATTTTACCAAGTAGTGCTAATTTATTCATTTTTTCAATGGCTCCAGTAATTACATTTACGTCAAGTTTGGTTGCTCGGGCTGTTACACCTTTCGATTATGGTATGGTATTGTCAGATTCAAATGTAGGTATACTTCATTTATTTGCTATTTCTTCCCTAGGTGTTTATGGAATTATTACGGCGGGTTGGTCTAGTAGGGTGGCCGTTCGGTCGCCTATGGTACTAGAGCCGCCGCCCTTGTGGTCAAATCTAATGTGCTCTAGGTGTGTAACGATCTGCTCTACACAGGGTGTGGGGCAAAATTAGTAATAAGCTAAATGGGGTTGGGGCCAAAGCTCAGAGATGAGAATACGTTGGGAAGTACTGAGAAAAAATAGCATGCCACAAAAGCGTGGTTGAGGGTAAATCTTGTCTTCCTTTCCAGGAATGCCTAACAACATCATGCGAACCTGAAAAAAGTGGATCGAGATGATGAGGTGCCGTCCTGGCTTGAAGTCTCCTTAGGTAACCAACGGCCTACAGTTATCCTAGCACGGAAGTGCTTGGTGAAGCGAACGAACGTACGCTGTCTTGTTTTCCACCGGCTGGGATTGCTTGCCAGCCTGGTTAAATTAAAGCAACATTGTATGGAAACATATTACCCATCTCCTTGGGGACAAGAGATTTAACGACATCTCGATTTACTACATCCTAGGACCTAGGGTAAAAGCCATAGGGGATACCGGCGATACCCAGCCAGATTAATTTATGGCTGGTAGTCAGAAGACTCATAGTACCCGCTATACCCTTTTCCCGTGAGGAGAAGGCGCTGGTTCGAGAAATAAACGCCGCAGGAAAGGAGTCTATATCTGTGCCTAGCCCTGGCTGGCATATTTTACTCAACGCAATCCATCCACAAACTCAAATCCCACGAATCCCCTGGTGGATAAGTCCGACTTAGTGCGGAATGGAGTTGATCGTCTGGTGGATCTTTGGATCTCTAGTTTTTACTCTTCCAATACTGGACGGGTTCGAAGATAAAACGCATAGCCACGAAGCGATCGATCTGCTTACTTTTATGAGGCGGCTGCGGGCAGCACAGCAGGACCTGGATCCATGATCTTTGGCGGCCGGCCTCATTTGCCACTTGCGGCCTCGCAGGAATGCGTACACTCCGTGACACCATGATTCGAGGTAGGTCGGGAAGAGGGCGCATAACCCTACTAGGGAGATGGAGAGAAACGACGTGTGCCTTGCTTTCAAGACCACCGCGTGGAAGGCCGAATGAAATAATCTTAGAGCCCATCCATCGGCGAATTTCCCGCTATTCTCGTGGGTTCAACCCAGGCCCGCGGGCTCAATGTAGGGCGTTGCGCACTATTAAAATCACGGGAGCTCGAGAGTATGTGGAAGGCAAACCGATTGGCACCGTAAATTACGAGATCCTGGTCATCATTCTGCAACAAGTTACAAAAAGAAGGCTCGATCTGATCCTTACCGGATTGGAAGCCAAGATTCATATGCCCAATGGTACCACACAGTTACGTCATAAATAGGAACACTGGGTACTGAGCAGCCCTTTGCAATCTAACAACTACCTCCATGAACTGGACACGAGAACACCGGATCCAAGCTTACAATCAAGGGCCCGGGGAAACCCACGCAAAAACAAAACCAAGCCCTTGGTTTTTGTCTTTTTCTTTCCGCGCTTCGCCGGTGGACGATTCTTCATTTTAAAAGGTAATTCAAAGCAAGCTGGGGGAGAGAGCCGTATGCGCGGTGACGCGCTCGTACGGTTCGGAGAGGACTTGGCTTACACTGATCTTGTTGATTGGTGGAAGGTTTTACTCTATATTCTAAATATGCTTTTTCAGGAGCATTACGATCTGCAGCTCAAATGGTTTCTTATGAAGTCTCCATTGGTCTTATTATTATTGTGCGCCTCGTGAGCGCGTTTGGATCCGCGAAGGTTACATACAATCGCTCGGATGTTAACCTAACCCGACTCGGGAACATACCGGAGGGAACCGCAGCATGGGTAATGTCCGCGTCTCGTGGCAAGGCTAATTTCGAGTCGCAACAGGGTTAAGTAAGGCCCAAGGCGGTCCGGGAGGCACAAGGTTCCCAGTACTATCCAGGTGCAAATAACCCCCCCCCCCCGGGTGGCTGCAATGAGCACAAATGCCACTCACCAGCCGCCTAAACAACGAACAAACACTCAAACGTGAAAGCGAGGGATCACCCCAATGGACTATACAACGAGCATCTTCAATAGAAGTTAGAAAGGCCTAGGAGACCGAGGCTTTGGCCAAAAAAAAATGTCTGGATGACAGATCAGCCATAAATGTACTCCAAGAGATAACCGGGGCAATGTCGAGCCTACGACGATGCCCTTAGAGTGGTGAAAGTGCTCGGAAGAAAGGGCTGTGGGTGATAATGTGCTATGCCGGAAACACGCGGACTGGGCACTTCGGACAGCTTCGAGTATCCCCTCCACTACTCATTGTAGTTTGGGTACTCGCCGCCTGCGTCTGAAAAGCACAGCAGAATCAGAGAAAGCGAACCAAAAGTTGCCAATAGAGGTAAGGCCATCGTATTGGGCTTAGTGCCCGATCAAGTCTCATGTAAGACGAGAAAAAGCTAACCTCGAGGCTGACTACGAGTAGAGCCAAGTAAATGGCGAGAGGGAAGAAAGAGGTAAAAGGCCGCAGGACTACGCCAGTTAGGGAACAAAACAATGCTCCGAAACTTGCTAACAGCTATCTTATTCCTGACCTGGATAACGCGCGTGTAGGATACAGCTAAAGGCCGAAAACAGAAAAAAAAGCGCTACATTCAAGCATAATTTGATATTTTCCTTATTCCCTTGGACATGCCTCGGCACTCCATACTTCAAATGGATGGCTCTCCTGACTTGCCGGGCCCCGACCATCTGCCCGGGAAGGGATGCCCCAGCTTTTGCAACACAGCACCTTGAATGTAGCCCCCTCCAAGACCAAATTGACGCCTCTGGATACCGAGATAGGGTAGGTCGGTAGACCCACCTATACCTTGTCTTGTTGACCCAACACCTACGAGACTTCCAACGTCAACCTGCGACCTTCCCTTTTACGAAAGGGGCGAACAGGCCTGGAGCGAACTCGGCGCTGCCTACTCAACACAGCCATAAACTAAGGATGAGAATATATATAGCGAATGCCATAGTCTCTAAACACGAAAACCTCTAAGTTACGCGCGGCGGCGTGTTTTCTGCTTATGCGGGTCATTCATGGTCTTGGGCTCTGGCCCGTAAAACCTGAAAAAGTTATCACCGACGAGCCGCATGCAGGGAAACTTGCGCGTGTGGTTCTGACCGGGGGATAGAATAGGAGCCCTATCGGTATACTGTACTAATCCGTGTAGGTTCTTGCAATTTCAGTGAGATTGTCATAGCATAAAAGCAAATATGGTTTGGCATTCCCTTGTTCCCTGTATTGATTATGTTTTTTATTTCTCGTCTAGCAGAAACTAATCGGGCCCCGTTTGATCTACCAGAAGCAGAAGCTGAATCAGTCGCGGGCTATAATGTGGAATATGCGCGGGATGCAATCCTTAATAGTTCACTGTTGGCGGAAGCCAATGTCCCGGGATCTCGGGGACTAATTACGTACGAAACAAGGGGGTCGGCCTTCGGCCCTCCTTCCTTGGACAAGCACTTCGGACGGAAAACTTTCCTCGATTGGGTTGCGCTGCTTGACAAAAGCCTCCTTACATTGAGGTGCGGCTACCCATGGGTTATCTGTAGAGATGTATAAGACAGCTCCATGCGAGTACGGCAGAGTATTGGTCGGAAAGACAATACCTAGAGCTGCCCTATACAGTACATCAACGCCGGACTCACAGGCCGGTCAATCTCGTGGAAACGTAAACCTAGGAATATTGGACCCTAAGGAACCATCACAAGGACGGTCATAGGTAACATCGACATGTCCAGCGAAGCCCAGAAGAGATGACTTGCGTTGCTGACTCTACGTTAGCTGGTCAATCTCAGAGATCGGGCAAACCACTATAAGACCACGGTCCCGACCTTACCAACACCAGAGGGACGGATAATATTATACCTTTAGAGTATAATGACCTGGTCGAACGAGTGAACAATACATCGGTGGAAAATTCCGATACTTAGTCGAAAAGGTAATAGCAAGGCCTGAAGTGCACTTAGCAGCTTACAACAAGATCAAATCAAAACCTGGCGGGTGGCGACGCCCCGAAAGGGACTGGAGATGGCATTGACCTTGGTTCACGCGAACCGCAAGAGAACTCATTTTTGGTACCTTCGACGTTTTTCGCCGAGTCCTCATTTCCAACCTGGGTAAAGACGAGAAAGGACTACCTCCGGAAGTAGCCAGCGCCCACGTGTTTAAATCGTTAAGGAGGCTCTCGAGATGATCCCTGATATGCCAATACGAGCCTATATTCTCATCTCACACGAATTCCGTGCCACACTTAAGAAGCATCAAGACCCAAGGAAAGGCGGCGGCCCGCCCATCTTGGTGGATCGAATTTGATATCCGTTTCGGCACGATCCATATACACACCCTTCACTCGATCATGGAATAAACAATCTTTCTTAGTGGCGTCTCACCGGACTTCGCCAATCAAGAATGTTCAACGCCAAAGTACTCCACCACGTATAGGGGTGGGCCCTCAACTGTGGCAGGGCGTGCGGGCCCCGAAGAAGGGGTACTCGACCTTTTGGAGGAAGGGGCGTAATATCCCCAAACCTTACCAACATATACCTAGATCGACTCGAAAGGGAGATCAATCGAATCTTATTGAGGTAGAAGCGTCAAGTGCTAGGGCATGCAGGGAAAAGAGTACAAGAAAGCTCTTCACCTCCCTAGGAGCGAAGCAGCAATGAGGATGACCCAAACTAAAAAACGAAGAAGACGACTTCTTATTGTTCATCCGCCGAGGAGTCTGCGTACTGCAAAAAAACCCTAATTTCGTCAACAAATTATACGCCGTTACAATACGCAGACAATACCCTAGGATATTTATTCGGACCCTAATAAACTAGCACAATACATTTTGTCTGCGGGTAATCATCTTCTGGTTTTATCGAACCTCCATCTGAGGCTTTCGGCCCTATATACTGCACTAAGACATGTAATCTCTGAGAAGGTTGAGTTACTTTTTCTGGGAGTACCGCGTTCTCCAAATTACCAATCATCGGGGCAGCGGCACGAGCTTTCTTTGGAGAAATATTGTTCTTTCGCGTCACCCCTTGCTTGGGGAAAGAGGGCTCAAAGACGTAGGGATAAAGCTTATCACCCATATCATTAAAAAGACCAGAACCTTGGGGACTTTTAGTGAACAGCGGATGAGCACGCTAGGCAACTCTTCCGGAGCTGGTCTCAGATGATGTGGGAGGAATACCAAAAATAAGGCAAAGGACATGCGTGGCTCAAACAACTAACCAAGAGGACGTCCTATCAAACCCATTGATATGGCAACAGCTGCTGCTACGGGACCTGACACCGGCATACGACCAGTTTACTCAAGTTGCACAATACCCTACGAGATGGCACAGTCAGACGCAGCATCAAAAAAGGCCCGTCGTAGGGCAGAAGATGATGCTTTGCGCTCTGGCTATCTCGATTTCCAAGCCGCCAGATGTAAGGAAAACCGAAGGCCTTGGTTGTTTTACTTTCTCCAAGGATTGCCGCGCTTTGCGCCCTTCCAATTTATTATACGCGCCCTAAAAAAATGCCAAGATAAGCTCCGCCAAAGTGGAATCATCAACTGTAAGGTCGACCGCAATCCTTAAAACCACTGCTCTCACAAGACGACCTTACCATTATTGCCTGGTATGGCCAAGTAGCCTCGGGGATGTTAAACTACAATAACACAATGATAACTTCGTAATGGATCAAAAGCATAGTTAACTACTACTTTTGGGGTCCTGCCTTCACAGCTTAGCGGCCAAGCCTAAAACAAAGACTAGTTAAATCATGGGGAAGTATCCCACCGACCTCTTCTTCGGCTACGTCCAAAGGCACGTCGGCTGAATATTCCCCCAGCGCTGCTAAGATAAAAGGCATGAACAAGACGTTCAGCACCAATACCCCTATACCTGTCTATATAAGCTGCTCGTGGTGCTCCTCACCAAGACCAGTTAGCACCAAGAACAGATGTGCTGTTATTGGCGGCTGTACGAAAACGCAGATCAAGATGCACCACATACACGCGCTGCGGACAAGACGAGACAAACCACTGCAAACACCCCTGGGGAACGAATAATAAGCAGGACTGAGGCTATCCATTCGACTGTCAAAGGAAGGCAGATACCTAGAAACGGGCCACATCACCTAGATGTGCACGCCGTCCCCATCATCGGCAAGTTAGTGGTGGTTTTTTGGCCAAGTAGGAACGTAGTACTTGTTGGGTTCCGAAGGTTTTAGGAACGTGGCCTTCGGCCTTTGGGTTTTCTTTACCTCTGGAGAATTGCAAACCTCCGGAACAAGGTTATTGCTAAAAAACAAAATTCATTCACTTGTTTTATTGTCAGGGCTGGGAGCCGTATGAGCGGTAACGTTCATGTACGGTTCTGTGAGAAGGGCGGTGGACACAAATGGCCGTCGTACCTTACTCTCGTCTTCAATGGGGTTTGCTCTTTCTTTTTCAGGTGAGTATGCTAATACGATCTTAATGAGGTGCGGAGCTTTGCATCTGACATTCGTTGGGCTGAAGCCCTCTGCAGCAGGAGCCAGCGTCCTCTCAAGGACCACAAAGGGGAAGGGACACTTGACTGAAGGTTCCCAGAAAACGCAAAAGCGTTTTTTCGAAGAGGGGCACTCGACCTTTTGGAGAAGGGCCTTGTGCAGTAAACCCCTCCGAGCGATCCAAAGACTAGTAGGTTCCGCGAAGCTTTCGGAGAAGGGTAGCCTTGTGTGTAAGCACAGCCATGAACCGCGAACTCATCGGACGACCTATTTAGGATTAGGGGGATTTCCGTGGTTACCTCGTAACTCTCCCCCAGACCTCTACGTGTACCGAATGCTCATACGGGAGAGTTCGCTCCTAGGTATGGAACCAGGGAGGGTTGCTCCGAGAAATAATTTATCGTCCCACCCAGGGGGTGCGGACACACCTGCGCGGATTACAGGTGACGGCTACCAAGATGGCGGGGAAGGAAACGAGAGTACCCGACATCCAGGGATGAATGTAAGTCCATCGGACAGGGATAATAATTCTGGTCCCGAGAAACAAGGCTCACATTCTGTGGTATACACCATAAAACGAGAAAGATCGAAGTTCCATTTTAAGCCCCCAATACGTTTTATGCGCTCCGCGCCAATATTGTTACGGAGAAGGCCTGGAGCGAAGCGCTTTTTCTTTAACGTTTCGCTTACAGTCAGGGTTGTTTGGCTATTATTAAGAAAAGAAAAAACATTGTTCGCAGAAAGTAGGTCGGGGGCAAAAAAAGCTCGAAAGCTCGAAGGGAAGAAAACGACAAGCGTTGGATGCAATGAAAACCTTTCGGGGCGCCGGAAAATGATTTTCGTTTCCCTGGCTTTCGGCCCACTTTTTCTATATTTATCTTTGGCGGGAGTAAATCCTCGAAGGCAAAAGGGCGGCGGCTTTGCCCCCGAGTTCAGACCGTTCGCAGTAGTAGCACCCAAAGACAAGATCATTCAGGAGGCAATCAAGACGGTACTCAATTTCATTTACGAGCCCCATTTTTTGGACACATCACACTTCCGCCTGGGTCGAGGCGGCCACTCGGCCCTAAGACAGATCAAAAAAGAGTGGGCTGGAACTTCTTGGTTTTTAGAATTCGACATCAGAAAGTGTTTCGACACCATCGACCGACATCGACTCATCTCTATCTTGAGGGAGAAAATCGACGATCCAAAGTTCTTTGACCTAATTCACGAACTGTTTTCCGCCGGACCTGTGGGAGGCGATAAGGGGGGCCCTTACTATGGGGTCCCACAAAGTGTACTATCACCCCTACTATGCAACATCTACCCACACAAGCTCGATCAGGAGATAGATAGGATCCAACAGGAGCACGAAACTACGAAGGCTCAGAGAATGAAATTGGTTTGCTTCCAACGCCAAGCGTTTTCTTCCAATCAAACGCGTTTTGGACGTTTTATTCCCATTTTACAAAGAGAGAGAAAAAGAGCCTTCTCTCGTCGAGAGAACCAAGAAAACTCTAGGAAGGAAGCAGGCTTTGAATTGAAATCTCCCCCAATAGACGACAGAGCCAACGTGGAAGTTAATAGGATCCGTTACGTCCGATATGCCGACGGCTCCCAATTGGGAATTGTGGGTCCTGTAGAGTTGATAGGAAAAATACGAGGAAGTATTACCCACTTCCTAAGATCCGACCTGAACCTTGAGGTGGGCTCTGTAAGATTTACTCACACAGCTGCAGGGACGGTAGAATTCCTCGGTACGGTCATTCGGGTAGTCCCGGCTTCGGAAAGTAGATTATCGCGAAAGCTGGAGAAGCGTCGGAGAGTAAAGCACCGTATCCATCTCACAGCTTCCCACCGACGCTCCGCCATCCATTCCAAGTTAGAAAACCTAGGGAAGAGTCTCCTGGTCCGACAGCTGACAAAGGGGAGAAGAGAAACAGGGAGTCTACATTTAGCGGGACTTCAACTAGCGGAGACTCTGAAAACAGCAGGAGTCAGCCCCCAAGTGAGCGTCTTACAGGAGACCGCCAAAAATATACAGCAAAGATCAAGGGAAATCTTGCATAGCCTAGGTTGGAGCAACGTGCCATCAGACATTCAACAGGCAGTCTCACGATTGGACGAATCGTTGAGCGTCTGGATGTCTTCATTGGAGACTCCCAGAGCGCAGGGTCGGAAAGGCCAGCAGCAGGAAGGAGGAGGGTGGCACGAACAGACGGGGTCTTTCAGCAAGCTATCCATACGAATCCAAGCGCCTACGAAGAAGATACTCCAAAGGCTGCTTCGTGACCGAGGTATCATTAGCCAGAGGAAGGCCCGCCCAACCCACGTGGCCCGCTTGACGAACGTCAGCGACGGAGACATCGTCAATTGGTTTGCGAGCATTGCAATAGGTCTTTTGTCTTACTATAGATGTTGTGACAATCTTTACCAAGTCCGAGCCATTGTCGACTACCAAATTCGCTGGTCCGCTATATTTACTCTTGCCCACAAGCACAAATCCTCGGCGCGGAATAGAATCCTAAAGCACTGCAAAGACTTACACATAGTCAATGGGGAAGGTAAGACCCTTACCAAGTATCCCACCAGCATGGAACTTAGGAAGCTTTTTTAGGCAAGAGTTCCTGACAAGGAAAGATCTAAACAGTAATGGGGACGCGTACAAGAGTTCCTGGATCTGAGCAGGGGGAACGCGTACAAGACCTTAGATCAGGTCCGGCAATATTCCAGAAGCATGATAGGTCTATCTAAACCGTTGCGCGGTCAGGGGGATGAGGAGAAGCCTGGTGCTGCAGCAGATGCGCCATGTACGCAAATTGGCCTGGCTTTTGGGTAATTTCAGAGGTAACAACACGTTCCGAGAGTAGGCCTGGGTCGAAGTATCTTCGGCTCCTTGGCAAAAGCGAAGGAAAGCTCGAAGGGAGAGCCGAGGGCTATTTCCTCCGGATGTGGAACAAAACGCCTGCCTACAAAAGGATGCGATGAAAACCTTCCTCAACACCACCCTTTTTCGGGGTATTTAGATTTCCGATCCTCCGGTTGGACGTCTGTCTTCGGCCCACTTTATCTATTTCTTCTGCTCGTTTACGCGGGCTCCAAGCCTCGCGGGCCAGCATGAACCTAAGTAAATCCCGCTCTGTGCCAATCACTGCCAAGACATCCATGCGAGGTTTTATAACCTCAACAAAGGAAAAGTAAGATCCGGAGGTAAGTTCGAATACATAGACGTGGCGTTGGTTAGAGGGGAGGATACTCAAGATTACCGGGACGGAGCCGTATGACTCGAGAGTGTCACGTACGGTTCTTTGAGAAGGGGGTTTATATACCTCTCGGCCCCGCACAGGAGCTGCGCCCTTACTCTCCTAGTCTATGTACATTGCTTTTTTTGGGAGGTTGGCTGCCCATCCTAGATATTCCTATTCTCCGGGTGATTCCGGGCTCGATCTGGTTCAGTATCAAGGTTCTTCTCTTTCTGTTTGTATATATATGGGTCCGTGCGGCATTTCCACGATATCGTTATGATCAATTAATGAGACTTGGCTGGAAAGTATTTTTGCCTTTATCATTAGCATGGGTAGTCTTTGTATCTGGTGTTCCAATAACCTTTGACTGGCTTCCTCGATTCATTCAGCAATTTCACTGCAGTGCAACAACCTTCGACCATTCTTTGGTCTCGTTTTCAAAATGACATATTTCTACTTCGTTGGCGAGCGAACGAAGGGCGAGGCGCAAAGTTGGCAACACGAACAACAAAGGTGAGAAAAAAACTGGAGGTGGGAAGAAAAGAAAAGCCAAAAACTCCTGAGAGTAAAATAGCAGCTCGAAGGCCAAATGAATTGATGGAAAAACATCTTAATTAAAGAATTATTTTTTATTCGTTCTATGGACTCCACTCCGTCGATGCGGGCTTCGAAGGTTAAATAACGCTATGTATTTGCTACGCATGTAATGCATCTACTTAGTAGATGCATCGCGTTGGTAAAACCAACAATAAACAAGCGAAAAGAAAAGAAAAAATAAGCTCGTCGTGGCATTGTTTTTACGTACTTATTATGGTCAAAGCTCCTTCTGGTGTTTGGTATTTATCTTAGTACTAAGACCTTCCCATTCTTTATGGTACCTTTACTGATGTGTCTACCTTTATTAACTCCTTTCCGTCGTTCCTTTGAAATCAAAATATATTCGTGTTACGTTTATCAAAGATTCTTATTTACTGGTTTTAAGCTAGAAATGGTTATTCGGGGAAATATTTGTTCTTATCACTCCAGAGCACCGGCCTGCTCATTTTGGTACTTCATATGGGGCGGGCTATATGACGACATTTTTTTAATATTAGATGTACTGGTGAATATAATACCATATACTCATGCGATTTATTCGAAGATGCAAATGTGGCTCCACAGTAATTATTTGGATCATACCGGCGCAAGTGCTTTTTCTACCTGTGGAACCACATTGACAACCCCTAGGGTTACCGGCTCGAGAATAGCACCTACTTTGCATCAATTTACAAACATACATGTCGAATGTCCGGCCGGGAATCTTTTTTTTTCGCAATGGTTTGCGTTTCGCCGAAGAGCATTGGGATGTCATCACAGGAGGAGTCCGTCCTCGTGGGTGGAACTCCAATATGTGGAACCTGTAACCAAGTAGTATGGAAGCAAAGTAAAGAAAAGGCAAAGATGTGTGAATCGAGGCGTGAAGAGCTTTTATTAAAAGCTTATTGTAATGAACGTTTGAACATTTCACTCTTATAACAAGCCTCTGACGAGCCAAAAGGCTTACATATAATAATTGCGGATCAATCATCCGGTGCGGCTGAAACTTCAACGTCAATTGCACGTCGAGTTGCACATTTTTAAATTACTCCTCCGACGATTCAATACCTTTCACGGATATTCTGTAGTAAATAGAAAGCTATGCTTTCTTTTTTAGTGCACTCATTCCGTGTTTGGGTTACACTTCAGTCCACACTTCATATGTACGTAGTTCAAGTTCTCGACCTATTTAGCAAAGATTTTTTGCTTGCTTCTGGCAGATTGTTTACTTTCAGGTTGGATTGGATGTCAACCTGTGGTGTGGAGGCCCTCGAATGTAACTATTGGACAAATGGCGGGCGGCTTCAGTAGGTTCTTCCTCTTATTTTGCCATTACGCCCCAAAAAGGCGGCCAATTAGAGGCCAGATCAATCAAGAGTGCTCATACTGGCGAATCAATGGATTCGCCAGCATTCGAATCTACTATTCCGTCTGCAGGGTTCTTTTCTTTCTTAGGTGATACTACGCATCCTCTGATTCCACCACTTGGAACATAGTTCTAGCTTGGATCTCTAAGTATTATGAGTCTAGGCTCCAGGTTGCTGGAAGTACAAGTTTTTCCTGGTTAACACATATAATATAAAGTTAACACATATATATATAAAAGGTTCGAAGAATAGATATATAGGTATTATTCTCTATAGAGTTATTCCAAAGTCTAAGAACATGTTTTAATGATTAGTCAAGTTTCTAAGTGTAAGTAAGTATCTCGGAGCTTGGTAGGATAAAAACAGGTTCCTCCATGTTAAGACATTTCAAAGGATTGAAATAGTAAAAGATTAACATGTATTAACATTTAAAAGATTAAAATACTCTGAATAAAACGTTTCGGAGTGAGAATGCTTTCATATCAATCCTTGATACTAAGGAAGTTAATTGTTAAGTAGGAATATTGAGAAAAATTCCCACATATCAGACTGATTTAGTGTAGAAAAAAAGGGACCCGGACAAATATATCTAGAAAATTTGTGGCCTTGCACCAACTGACTCTGTATATTCATATTCTTATATTTCGTATAAGATATATCTATTTCCGATCCTCGAGTAAAAACATCTCGATTTTTGCTGTTATCGGAATAGAGTAACAAGTAACTCTAATGGTTGTAGACCCGAAGATAATAAGTTCAAATACAACACCCTGGAATTCAAAAGAAGTAATAGAAGATTATGCTGTTGTTATGGATTAAATTTAAAACTATGTTCTCAAAACTTTTTGAGTGGCCAAATACAATTTTAGCAAGTATGTTTTTCTGGATTAGTCCTGTATTTTTTCTGCTTCGAAGGCATTTTTCGGAATAGTATGTTATATCAACAGTAGCAACCTTTGTAACAGTTATCATCGTAGTATGTCCTGCTTTCACTGAGATTTTTCATTTCTTTCTTACTAACATGATAATTAAAGTAAGAAAGTCACCACTTTTTCAAATGCTTCTATATATGTCCTTAGGGTTTTATATATGTCCTTAGGGATGGAACATAAGGTGTATATGTATCAATGGATAGAGTTTGTTGTATATCTATAATTAGGGGGTTTTGTTTGGGGTATATCTAGATTTTGGGAAGATGAACCACCCTATTAGTCATTTCAGCCAGATTGGTGGTTATGTGGACCTCGATCTACTCTAGTATGAAGAAAAACAAATACTGGTTTCTAGCAATAATTTCGCTCTGATTGCCCCAAGTTTTGAGAAAATTGCACAGTGTTATCGAAGAACTGTTGGCCAGAGAAGGTTATGATGATGCCTACACGACCCATATCCAATCAACTAACATCTAGGTCTCGCGTTATTTTCTGGTTAATAGTCTGATTCTCATACATCGGTATAAAGGCAATCAGGGGGTTTAATTAATTAATAAGTGGTGAGAGCGTTCATTCAATTGGTTATTTGAATAGTTTGAAAAGGTAAAGGTGGCGTGTGTAGTGTTGGCAGGGATATGAGGTATGGGTGGATATTTCCTGAAAGTTCTAAGGAATGAACGTGAAGATCAACGAAAGGATCAGAAGCAGATACACAATCACCAAATGCAAGATCGTAATCAGACGTTTAATAATCAAATACAGGAGCGTGATCAGACGCTATAAGAGCTAGAGACCTTAAGTGATGCTGCAGAAACTGAACCAAATAAATATTGCTACAGCTAGCTTGACCGAAGCTAAAAAAAGCTTTGAGGGAATACAAACAGGAAGCAGCGGGCAATATTCGAGAAGAAGTATAAGTCAACAAATATTGGATGGTTTAGTGGCTAATGCGCGGAATGAATCTCTCCGGAGGGAACTCCCAGCCGCTAAAATCTATCATGACAAGTTTATTCAGGAGATGGAAAAGCTTGTTCTAAAGGATGAACCCGTAGAACAAGGATCGAAGATCTTGTGGACGAAGAAAGTGCTTCAAAGGGGACTGATATTGAAAGTGGTTGTGGTGGTAGAGATTTGTCAATACCCTCAGCTTTCGGAAGGAAGAATGCTGGGGTATTTGGCCGGCTGACCGTGTTGGTTCTTGGTAAAGTCCCTTTTCCGGTCATGAAATGTTCTAACTTGACCAAACGATCCTCCGCAACGATATAAAGACGCCTGGTACCAGAAAATGAACCAAGAGGGTATATATAAATATTCTACAACTTAATAATGCCTAGGGTTTCGTGAAAACTGCTCCATTGAATTATCGTTATCAGTATTTAGAGCTATATGACAGATTTCGATGAGGTTTCCGAAGAAAAAAAAAAAGGGAGAATAGAAAGGATGATTGAAAGAAGGAATAAAGGAATGAGAACGAATCTAAGAGGATCTTACTCATACTTTCTATCTTTGTTCCTTTTACTCGAATTACTTGAAATACTTTAACTACTTTCAAGTAATATTTGAAATACTTTCACTCGTCAAGTCATTCATTATTCTACTCGACCGTAATAAAACGCTTGACCTACATAACCCCCCATAACCTAGAACTCGTGTTACGAACTACTTGGAGTTAACTCCGAAATATTATCTCCGATCATATGGTGACTGTTCTTTTGGTTAAAAATCTCATCTTTTTGGAATTGTTTACTTATCGGAAGAGGGATTTGAACCCCCGGTGTGCGAATTATGATCCCGCTGTTTTAACCGACTAAACTATTCCGACATGCGGATTGTAATTCCGCTCTACCACCTCGAGAATCTGTCCTTCTCTCGCTGCAATAAAAAACCTACTTGATTTTCTTCCTTCGGGTTCCCCGATTTATTACGGCCCAGCTACCTTATGATGTAAACTCTATAGCATAAACCTTTTACTGCCATTTTTACTGAGACAGACAGAGCCGTACTTTATGGAGGTTTACACTCTTGGCGGGGTTCCAGACTTAACCCCGAGAATAATAGAATCAAGACTCATGAAAAAAACCTCTCTCCTTTGCTGGAGTGCCCAAAAAAAAAGGTCCCGAGGGAAAGGAACACTCGACCAGGTTAACGGAAGAAAAAACGCTTTGCGTTTTCTTGCTGAGGCCCCCTAGCTCCCAGTACTAGGTGGTAAAACTTCCTTGGTTTCTTCGAACCTAGCAAGCTGGTTAGTTTCCTCAACCCATTCCTCAAAGCTGACTAGTTAAGTTCCATTACTTACCCATTTCTCAATCTTAAACCTTAACTAGCAATTATCGTAATAGCCCGGCGTAGTTAAGAATGGAGCTGGTTTTTTGTGAGAGCCAGCCCTTGGTAATGAAACCCCAACTAGCTACTTGTTATAGCCTTTTAGTCAACCCTAGCAAGCTGCTTATTTTCCTTAACCCATTCTATAATCCTAAACCCCCGGTGACTCAACATCATACCGAAATGTAAAATAAGTATTAGAATACTGGGCATTATGATTACAGTAGTGTCGAACCAGAAACGTGAAACGTAGTATACAATACCAAGTAGCGGTAAAATCAACACGGATCTTTTTTTTTACGGACTTTTTCTGGCCTTCAGCACTATGGGAGCAGAAAAAAAAATGTGGATTGTTATAAGGAACCAAAGATACGGAATAAGGTAACCTGGTGGTTTTAAAGGGTACCAGGCCCAGAACCCCTCGTGGATACGAGATACTTCATATATTACTTTGCTTCTCTTGCTAGAGGAACACAGGGCCGAAGGCTAACCCCGGGAATATGCTTATGCGTCATCCATAACTGTTCTTGAGGTCTCTGTGAGGACCGAGGGCACCAGGGCTCTTGCAATTCGCCCTACTTCTGAGATATATCTGCTTTATCAGCAAAGATAGTAACCTTCTGGGCTTTGCTGGACATGTGGGCGTTTCCGCCGCACTGTCCTTGTGATGGTCCCTAAGAGTCCGATATTCCTAGGTTGACGTTGTCACGATTTGAACTAGTCTTTGGTTCTGGCGTTGGTGTGCAGGCACAAAAGTTAAGTAAACTGGGATAAAGTAAATAAAATGCTTGGCGTTTCGACGAAGTTTATGACCAGAAGCTTAGTCATACTCGCGTAGTTTTGCACACTTCTAAGTAGCGCATGCCCCAAACAACCCCCTACCAAGAGAAAGGCAATCGGAGCTTCTGTCAATCAGCACAGCCCAATGAAGGTAAGTTTTCTGTACAAAGAAGAGCTTGTCCTTTCTTTTGTGGGTAGAGGGTGAGCCCCACAAAAGAAGAAAGGGCCCTTCCTTGTTTCGTACAGAATGAGTCCTGGGACATTGGCTTCCTCCGCCCCTATAGTGAACTGTGCAAGCAAAGTGGCATCCCGCGCGTTCACAAGGTAGGTAAAGGTCTCCAAGTGCATTGCTTTGCGTCATCAACAGCAAACTCTTTTCTTATGTTTGATGGTGACGCGCTTAGAAGGAGTAAGGAGGTAATGCAGCAAGCAACTGGTTCGATACTATTTCTACCAGTTATTTAATGAGGGTTTATAGCATCATTTGAGTAAATACAAATTGAAATAGTAGAAACATAAGCTTGTAATATAGCAACACCTAATTCTAAACCAGTTAATGCGAATACTATCGAAGAAGGAGCTAGATATGCTAAATACATAATACCCCCCATAGATAGCATAGTCCAAGCAAAGCCACTTGAAATCTTGACTAAACTATGACCAGCCATCATATTGGCAAATGAACGTATTCCTGAGCTTAATGCGCGAAAACAATAAGAGATTAGCTCAAGAAGTACTAGGAAAGGTGCTAACGCCAAGGGTACTCCTTGAGGTAATAGAAATAGAGTCAAAAGCTCATTTCACCGGGCCGTACGGCAAAGCTGACCTTCGCCCGAGTGACCCATACAAGTGCTCTCCGAACCGTGCAGGATAGTCACCTATCACACGGCTCACCGATCCGAACTACCGATGCTTATGAAACACCCCACCCATGACCATGTGCTACGTTCTGAGTTCTTTGGCGCAAGGTAATCTGTTTTTCGGCGCGCCGATTAAAACATAGGATCGGCCTTTCAGATCTTTCAGTTTAATCACGTTATGCCTTTCACGCGGCCAGGGGCCCGCCCTGGAGCGTCTTCGGTCCAGCTTCCTCCAAGGATCTCCCTCCCGGTGTATCATCCACTTGGTCGCCATTCTCGAGATAGCGGGTTTCTCGCCGTGTTTCGCGGTACTCCCCGGTATTAGCCCACAATGAATGGCAGCACATAGTCCAAGGCGGGGCGGCTTCGCTGGATAGAAAGCAAGCTTGCGGGAAAGTAGTAATTGCATAATCCTTGTCGCCTAGCAGTGGTTTTTTTTGGCATGGCTGGTTGTCGAACACCTTCGTTCGTATGCCGCCCGCCGCCCGGCGACCTAGTTTTGGAATGGTTAATAATGGTTGACAATCTGCTCAGACATGGTCGCTTAGATTTCGCGGTGTGATAGTAGTTAGCAAAGCCCATCCATGAAAGTTTGAAAGTATTTCCAATTAGGGTTTTGGGGAGAAGATAAAAAAACCAAATCTAGGGCTGAGCAAAGCAAAGAAAGCGCCACTTGCGCTTTCTTTGCATAGTAGATGAAAGCTCTTCGGAAAAGGAGCCAGCTTAATCTCCAAAGACACAGTCCGGTAGCAGAGCGATTTGTAATAAAGCTCTGAGAAAGCTCAAGAGAAGAAAACGCCTCAACACCTTTTCTTTTTTCTTCGAACGTTTTCTTCTCTCGTACTCGAAGCTCATGAAGAAAGAGAAGAATTATCTTCTCCGGTTCCCGCCAGGGAAGGCATCGCTAACGAAATATACATTATATAATTATATGAGGGTCAAAGATCTTTGTTAGCTTTAGAGCAATGGGAAGAAAACCGCGCACATTTCTTCACTTGCCGTAGCCGAGTTTGCTAAGAGTGTTTTTATTTTAGTTTGATTATAAATCCGAAGTCGCAGGACCAGCGCCAAAGGAGCATGAGAACCTGCTCGTCTGGCCGCTCGCGTGTTCTCCGGCCAGACGCAGAGGGCCAAGGCCCACTCTTTGTTCGTTCGCGAAGCTCATTGGGCTTTTTTTCTTCCAGAAAGCTCCGACGCGGAAGACGTAAAGCTAATAAATGGGCGGCGCATCGTGAGAAAACGCTTCTTGGCATTTTTTTCGCCCCAGCCAGGCCTTCTTTGCATTTTCTGCGCGCTTCGCGTCCCTCCCTTCCTTATTCTTTACTTATCCGAGCTTTGGAAAGCGTGACGAATCAGAGAACCACAGGCCAAGTGGCTTGGCCTTTTCCGCCGCGCACCCGCGGCCTGTGGCTTTGTGTCATTTTCCTCTTCGGCCAAACGATTTGTCTTTGCCCTGCTATGCCCTACGGCCTTGATCGACAAAGCGCTTTAGCGGCATAAAAAAAAGGCTGGTCTAGTTATGCAGGCATTGACACATTAGCACGAAGCACCCTAGATTTATTCATGTTTTGTATCTTCGCCACTTTCTCATGCTTCTTTTCACACGTTGAGGTGTATCTTTATTATTAGATAGGATCACCCTACCGTGCTCCGTAACTGCGTATCTGCTTCATGCAGGCCGAAGGGGAGGTTGCAGGTCGTAACCAGGCCAAGCTGCGCAAGTTTGACAGAGAGCGAGTATATGTCCTCCAGGATGGAGCCAAGGCCAGGATGGAACATCGTAGATGTTTGTTGAGCCTCGATTCGCCGCTATGCGAAGGAAGCCCGGGGCTTTGCATAGCGGCGAATTAATTAAATATGGCTCCAAAACATAAATCACGAAAACCACGTTTTCGTGATTTTCCGAAGGTTCGTTCGCTTCGCGAACTAAGCGTAAATCTCTTTTCTTCTCTCGTGTTCGCTCAAAAAAGAGCACGCTATGCGTTCTCATCAACTTTGTATTTATGTGAGATCTTCGACCTGAGAACGCGTAGCGTTCTCCACCTTCGGCCTCTTATTTTCCTTCTTTTTCCTTCCCTGTGATCTTATTGGGGTTCCGTAAAAAAAAAACTTAGCATTTTCTTGGCTTTCGTCCTTGGTTTAGGTGCTTGCTTCTTATAGGCAACGATCCGCCGCAGATTTAGAAACCTCATGACCTTTGGCCTTTGGCCTTTTCTTTATCGAATTGGCTCATTATTCAAAGGGTGCGAAGTCGTTCGGAAGATGTCCAAGTAGTCATAGACCGCAGCTTAGTCTCATCCGAGCCTCAAACCCAGCTCTTCGCACTTATTCATTGAGTGTGCGACGTCCTACACTTGGTTTTGTGTTTGTCGATTCAGGCTCCTTCCCCTAGGCTGTACAGTGCCAGCGCTTTCCCCTTTGGGTTCTCTTTGCATTCGGCAAGTACTACGAGCCCTCTGCCTCATTCGGAAATCCAGACGTCCGAAGGGTTCACCGGTTCCACCAAATGCTCCCATGTGTTTGGAGTGCACAGGTTGCACTTCCGATGCTTACGAATCCATATTGGATCTTGGTTTCTTGTATGTTCCGACACGTGCGCTCAGTTTCTACGCAGTGCAAGCAAAGGCACAGTGTGGCCTCCTCATCGCCAAAAGCGCCCAGGGTTTGATCCCACCAGCATCTCGTGTTCATCAATAACCTGTTCAACTGTGCTTCCGGGACACGCGGTAAAGGTGCATCCAAGGGTTGGCAGCTTTCTCCGATCCTTTGTTCGCAAAGCAAACAAAATATCTTTTTTATAGAAGAAGCAAAGCGGGGAAGCTTGTTGTTTCTTCGCCAGCTTTTTCTCCGCTTTCTACGTTTTTTGGTCTTCAGCCGCCGCCCTCAATTCTATTATTCCCTTTGAGCCAATTCAATTATCTCTGAGCCTTCGGCTCATTTTTCTTTTTATTGGGCGAAAGCAGCCCCCAACACAAAGCGCTTTTGAGGTTCGAAGAACGAACCTTCTCCAGACAAAAACGTATTCTCTTCTCTGAGTACCTTTCACGACATGCTATGTATCCTCCCCATTCAATTCCGTGGCATGAAGGTGTATCTTTGTGGATAAGTCGTGCCCGTCTTTCTGCGAACGTCTGCAGAGCCTGCTCTGGGCCGCCTAAGTCGGTCGGCCATCTTGAAAACAGTAATTCATTTGGCGTGTCGTCGGTCGCCCAACTGAAATAATGAAGCCCATGTGTTTGGAATCCAACTATAGTTATTCCAATAAAGAGAGATAATGAAAGACCAAAAGTAATTATAAAATGACTTGTTACTGTAAAACTATATGGTATCATACCGATAAGATTACAAAATAATAAAAAAGTAAAAGTGACAAAGATCAGAGGAAAAAACCGTTGTTTCACCGAAGAAGCACCACTTATTTGTTCGTTCACCAAGTTAAGCACAAAATCATAAATCATTTCCACCAAGGATTGCCATGCATTTGGTACTAAGTGTCCTCCATTTCGGGTGACAAAATTGACTAAAAGCAATACTAAATTGATAGTTAGTGGCATAAACAAAGATGAATTGGGTTGGTAGGGTATTGCTCCATGTCCACCTCCGGCCTGAGGTTATAAGCTGCTCCCCTCCTATAGAACCGTACGTGACAGTCGCCCGTCATATGGCTCCTCTCTCCCCCCCATGACCTGTGTATAATAAGGAGGCCCGAAGGCTCAACGGAGGGCAGGTTGGTTGTTCCCTTCCAGACCACAGGTGTAGCACCGTAATTGCTTGGCCGAAGAGAGCCAGGACTACAATTCTCACCATTTTCTTCTTTGGTGGGAGTTTCTTATCCATCCTCGGGCGCATTACACAGTCCCCTGGGCACTCGACCTCATAGCCGTCACCCCATCTACCCGCGCGTTCTGTCTAGGATTATCTAGGCTTTTGACCGGTGTGTACCGGCGTGAACATGGTTTGTATCCCGACCTAGGGGCTTCCTTTCACCGTTTACCGTCGGCTACTCGAGTGGGTAAGTCCTCATATTCGTCCCCCTTCCAAAAGAGCGGCCATCCTCGAGATTCGTCAACCTATCCTGCACAGAACACTTTCCTGACTCCGCGGCATCGAGGTAAACGGGAGTTGGATTATCGTCTAAAAAAAACCCCGACGAAGTGTTTCCACCATCGAGTTGTGGGTGCGAGCTCCGCACGTAAATGAAAGATACAAGTTTCCTATATGAATAGGAATCAATGAAATAATGGCAAATTGTTCTAGTGGACTCCAAGCCGTGATGAATTTTGTCTTTTTTGAACCAGGCGCAAAGCGAAATCATCAAGCTGCTTCGCGGCTTGATGGTTTTCAACAAGGCGAAGTAAGGCTTTGCTTACTCGTTCCTTTGTGTGTGTGTTAAAATTGGCCCAGTTATCGATCGAATTGCCAATCAAAAAGCTGTATTGTGACTGTAGCCAAAAAAAAGTCGGAAAAATAAAGAACGAACCGAATCCAAAAAAATCATGTGATAGGCTAGATTAAGAAAAGGGCGAAGCTTGGTAGGCCCAATCGTTTTTAATCAAACAGTGTTCCATGGGCGCTTGAACCTTTAAACACTTTAGATAGACTATGCGAATCGGGATGGATTAGTGCTATTATCAGCAGAAATACCCAATATAACCACAAAAACTTTTCCATACGACTAGATAATTTATTGAGAAAATTTTCTAATCGGGGCGGGAGCTTTGTGAGATCCAACTAAGTGAAGGTTGTGCAAACATATTGATGGCTAAAGCCGTGGTCAAGATGTATAATATCAAGTTTGCGGCAAATTGGACCGTAGAACGAGAAAACCCCCACAAGATCAATGTTAGTAGGATTATGGATAAAGTCAGGATCAGGTAGAAGCTTAAAACTCGCGCTCCCACTCCCAGGGGAAGGTTTTAGCGCATTACCAATTTTAGTAAATGCAAACGATGGAGCTAAGCCCACAGCCCCTACAACAATTTCTCGTAGAAACACCTTGCATAACTTTATATTGCGAATCTTTCCCCCCTTTATTATGAGAACATGATGCAGTTATGTGTACCCCCTCTTATTATTTTAAATTGGTAGGCAAGCTTTACCAAGTTTGGCAAATATCCGGTGTTTTGGCAGAGCCCTGCTAAAATTCTCCGTTGCCACTGCTTCGGCCCTTTGCTTTTCATGGGCGCCGGGCGCCCAACGATACGAAAGATAAGTTAACCAAATACTGTTGTTCAATCTGGTCTAAAAAAAAGTCTACATTATAGAACAACATGCAACAACTTCTTTTCTTCACTATAAATAGTATGCCTGCCCCTATATTTATGAGGTGTTTACTGGAAAAATAAGATATTATCCAGCACAGCTTACTTGCTATTCTTGTTATCTCCTCTTCCTACCAAAATGAGCGCGGAAATAAAATCATCACCACACTAGTGCTTGCTTCTTCCGGTGCCTTTTGGTTTGTATCATTTACTTACTCATTGACGAGTTCCAAGATTGTTATTTGCCAGATTGGGTCGCACATGATGAACCAATAACTTTCAGCAGATCAAGTTTACCTATCTCTCTTTCATTGATGATGGGTGTCGAGGACCGTAGGTTCGTTATTCGATTTTCCCTAAAAAAGCAGCTTATTTGATGCTTACGAAGTGCTTATGAAGCCATGGCAGTAGTGGGAAAAACTTCTCCATCTGCGCTTCTGAAACTAACAGGGTTGATCTTTTTTGCGCTCTCGAAAAAAAAGAAAAGGAAAAATCGGCACATCAAACGCCACGTTAACAATCCCTCCGACGTACGCCAAGCGTTGCATTATTATCTGGTCGATTTATTCGAAGGCCAGTTCATTCATACTTTCATGCTTTAAGGGGCGGCGGCTCTGTGAACATGCAACTATGTGTTCCCTCCCAAATGTACTTGTCTTTGGTAACTGAAACAGCAACTGAACCTCGAAGTCCTTGGTTGGTTGACCCTAAAAAATTGGACAGGTCTTTCAGAAGTGTTAACAGTTGTTTCGATTTAGTGATACTACTTTATGATAACTGTAGAGAAGAGAGTCAGCATCATTGTGAAACGGCTGTGCCATCCCCCATATTTATAAATACCTTCTCAGATAGCAAAATTCAATATGTGAATTAACTACGTTAATTGAAATACGTGGTTTTCGAGTAGCATGAACGGTGCTGCAACAGAAGCATCAGCATCTGCCAGCTCAGATACCTAAGGAAGCGAGAACGACTGGACTTAAACTCTCAACAATGAACCTCGCTCGGATCAAGAGAAAGTTGCTGATAAACCTGTGTCTTCTTGAACGAAACAGCGAGATATTAATAAGTTCACAAGTTGGCCGATGTAAGCTGAGGTCTTACATTGCTACCTCCGACGATAGCGACCGTTCCTGCAAACTGCGCAAAGCGCCCAAACAATGTTTATGCTAACAGAGTGACAAAAACTTGTGTGTAAAGTGGTGATAAAAGTAGATAAATCAATCAAAAAAAATGATCAATTAGATACAGCGCTCACTGTAGTGACGGGTTGTTTTTCCATGTATATATATTACATAGAGTATGGACTTTTCTATAGAAAGAAGGAAGGAATCAGGATCGATTTTTTCATCAATTCCTTCAAGGATTCGTTCTTTCTGGGGAAGTGTGACGCTGTTAGTACACGGACTGGCCCTGATGATTCATTCATTGGGTGTGGCCGTGGTCTCGTACTGAGATGAGCGAGGTTCGAAGAACGGCGTTTCCGCCGCAATGGAAATTGGAGGAACAACGTAAATTGGAGAAGCAACAGCGCCGGCCGATAGACGTGCAGCGGGCGAGAGGGATCAAACTGGAAGTGACACATACATATTGAAGGATGTTGTGATGATATGAAATCTTCTGAATTACTGATAATTTCTTCAGATCCGTTAGCAGAAAAAGAGAGATTAAGGGTTGCTCTAGAAAGCGCCAAAAACTAACTACTTTCGGACACCACCAAACTTACGGCCCCCCCCGTATCCATCCGGCGTTGTACACCCGAACCCGTGGGGAAACCCCAAACAACTACCGTAACCTCTATGGGATAAAGAGTCTCAATGCCAAAATAGGTGAAGAAAGAGGGTGTTTTTCAAGTCTAGCATTAGTAACAGGAACTACTACAATTTGTTCCTAATGAGATTAAAATCTCACTATTGGTTCGGAAGCCAAGTCAACGCAGTAATGCCCCGAAAACAAGTTAACACACTGGGGAAAGATTCCCAATACCAAGTTGGTACTGTCTTTAAGCGGCATATTAGTCAATGGATGCAGCAAATTAAAACACCAAAGTTTGAGAATATTATATAAATACGGACTGCCTATTTAATTATATACCAATACGGACTACGTTTTTAGATGTAAGGCATGCTTTTAGACAGAGACGGAAGCCACTATTCCGTCCAATTAATCGCATCCTAGTAGATAAATACGACCCGGAACGGAAGGGTGGGTTGGGAGGGGGTAGAGGGCAGCACACTATTCTACCATCATTTAATGTCTCCTCTTTCTTTTTGTGGATGGAGACTCCCCGGAATTGAGAAGCAATGGATTGCTTTATGAGTTAACTAGCAAGCAAGCAAGCGAGCAAGCAAGCTATACTTCCAGCAAACAAATAGAGGTTGGTTGGTTGAATCCACCTTCGTTGACGAACGCCGCCGGCCGGCGTTCGAACTTCGTTACTCGGGGCAGCATAGTTTTCTTCTCCTGACTAGGGAATGGAGTTACCTTTTTCTCCTCTCCTCACTAACTAAGGAAAGGAGTTACCCTTTTCTTTTCCTGGTGTTCATTTGTGCCAAACGAATGAGACGTTTCAACGAACGCAGTTTAACGGGTCATTTGTGTACGGGACATCGTAATATAAGAACCACGGAAATGTATGTACAACTTTTCCCATCATATGTGCGAAAAAACGGATCTATACTTGTGCAAAGCGTGCAAAAAGCACGGAATAAGCGAGCTAAACACGCTCTTCTTCAAAGGCGTGCAAAAAGCACGAAATGAGCGAACTAAACCCGCTATAATAAGAAAGAAAGGCCCGAGGGCCTTAAAAAAAGCTCTTGCTAGCAAGCGCATGCTCGCACTTAAGCACTACAACCTTTTTTGGTTAAATATAGAGAGGTTTTTTACTTACGACACGGAACTGCAATTACCCCCCCCCCAAAGCAGCTTAAATTGCGGTAAATGGAAAACGAAAAAGCTTTGCCGGTCCATCATTTACGACCCTCATTGCAATACTTTAATAATGCACTTTTTTTGTTTGCGCAAAATCCAACTGGGGTGCCGAGTGTAGACCAATAAATTGTGCCTCTTGCGCACTTGGGAAGGCTCCGGGAAAACCACCCCGACCGAGGGAACATTGGTTGGGTAAAGGGGGCGGGCAAAGAAGCCGCCCACCAAGTGGGCTTTGCCTACCCTGGAATTATCCGATCTAAAATCCATAAGGAGGAACTTATTTCTGAAAATATTCCGTTTCATAAACCATTCCTTCTCAAGACTTTCCAACAAAAAAAACCATCCGACCCTAAACATCTTCCGATTTTTTCCGCGATAATGAAACCCCCCCCCCCAATCCAATATTCCATACCAGAGTACTTGGATCTTACCGAGCTCGGTAATTTTACCCAACAACCGGTCAACAACACGCTATAGTGTGCCGCAGGAACCCACCCTTGTAAACAAACCGGGTACGATACTGTCATACCACAGCAGCACAGCATGCAAACGCAGGCCACACTTGCAGCAGGAAGCTTGAACTTTAACTTTCCAATGGCACTGGTATGCCCGCCGGCTTGAACTTGAATAAGCCCGAAATTTTTATTCCCAGTAATTAATTCATCAGTTTACCTTTTTCATTCCCGCCCTTCTTTGGTCAAGCCAAAGAAGCGCTCCGCGCCTTCAAAATATCTTCGATGGGGTTTTTCTCCACCAACTCATAACCAATTGGGTTTTTTTCTCAACTAGACCTTTCTTCCCACCTTTTAGCAGGAACTTTAACCGGGGATTTGTATTTGCATCAGCTAATGGCTCGCCATTCACTTGGTTCATTCACTTGCGTAGCTCACTACCAAGATCAACAACTGGAATGGACCCGGATAAACACTTCATTTCGAAGGAGGGCCGCCGACAAGTCCCCTTTGCAGTACGAAACGCACACCAGGAGCACTCACTGGCTTTGGAGGCATGGACGAACAAACTGTTGACGAACGACTCCCAAAAGTAATTTATAAGTACGTAAAAATCTGCATAGAGAGGCAAGTTGAAGGCACGATGTCCCTAAGGAGATTCACGGCAACCCGCCATGCAAGATCTCCACCAGGCGGCTGTATACCGTGGTACTTACTTTCAAGCCGGCTGCTTTTGATCGAGTTTAAAGGGTGCAGCTCTGAGACTGTCCCGGAACGTTTGGAAATCGCCAATCAAACGCCTGCTAAAGAACCTGTTCGAGGAGCCGGCGGGGGCGGCGGCCAACCCCACCATACACGAAACGCACTTTTCGTGCGTTTCGCTGCCTATAACTTGGCTTCAGATTCTCTTTTTAGCTCAAGTTTTCTGTCATCTACCATGAAACCCTTTGTGCGTAAAGCCCACCAAGTGGACCCCACCCTTGTTGGGGTCCCCGTGAGGAGGGGACCCCCCCTTCAATAACCTTCATCCACATTCCCGAGGGCCCTTCACCTTCATTAACCTTTTATCATTCTTTATGAGGAGAAAAGTGATCGGGTGATGCTACTCCTGATTGTCGGGATTTACTTTTAAAGTGTTCAAAATTTACCCCCATGTAAGAGTGGTTTATTCAGGTTGGTCTAGGTAGTTATTTTGTCGAAACCACGACCCCGTCCGGAGGGAGAGGAGTAGAATTCCCGTGGCCACAAGGGTAAGAAAGAACCCACATAGAGAAGCAAAGTAATAATTATGGTGTGTTTTATAACAGTAAAATAGAAGGCCAGCCATCTCATACAGCAGAGCAATGGGCAAGGTTATCATAAATACCCCAAGTAGGTTTTGGAATCTTGGTAAAGCCCTTTCTTTACGAAGAGCTTGTTCCAAGCTAAGTGCCGTGAATAGTCTGAATTGGAAAAGGTAGTGGCTGTAAATAAAGCATTCAAAAGTTTTTCTTCCTTTTTTAGTTTCTTTTTCAGCATCAATCCCAACAGGGTTATACAAATACCGAGGAAGAGGTAGGCTTTCCAATCAAACTCGAAGAGAAAAGGCTAAAGCCGCGCGCGGATTATTACAAAGTAATAAGAAAGGATGATTAGGAATAACATAGTAGATTATCCCCTTTTTGATGCTCTGGTGGTCCACTACTCAATGGCAGTATAACTACCAGAAAAAGCAAAAACCTGCTTATGTTTGAGCATCAAAGTAATTCCTTTGTTGGCTTATTCTTCGCCAACACAGATCTTCGAACCTTTCGCACCGCGGGCAGATTCAACCAATAAAATACCCAGCTCTACTGCAATAATCCCGCGAATTCTCGAAATAATAACCAAAATGGGTGGGGCGAATTTTGCGACTGTCACCGTTAATGCAAATCCTTCTTCAAAGGCCAGCTTCTTTATTTTATCTTTCTTATCGAGAGCGCGTTTCTATTTCCGGCCGTCTGGCGGCGGCCGCCCCACAGCACCGTACATGGCAATTGCCCGTCCGGCGGCTCTTCTCATAATGTTTGTATCTTCGCGAGTATTGGCCATGCAACAGTGTTTATGCAGCGGAAGCGCTTGGTTGGCTTTACCAGCATGGGTTACTCCCAATCTAAAGCGCCCTTTTTCCATTCATATGCAAATCCAATCGTTGAAATCAATAGAAATACCATCATAGACCAAAATCCAAACAAACCAATCTTGTTAAGAGAGATTGCCCAAGGAAATAAAAAGGTGACTTCCAAATCGAATGTAATGGATGAAATAGAAACAGGATAAAATCTTATATCGGAACGACTTCTGGCATCATCAAAAGGAATAGGGTCAAGACTTCAGCCCATTATTTTAGGCTTACTGAAGTGCCCTCCGAACCGTGCAAAATAGTTGCCCATTACACGGCTCACTGACTCTACTTACTCTGATCTATTTTAACTACTATTTGGCGAGGTTCGAAGAGAGCGAGGCGCTCCGCCCTCTCTCCGAGCTTTCTATCGAAAGTATTTCATAATGTGCATATATACACATTATGTTTGTATATTTTGAACGCGCACATTGGTTTCTTTTATCCGTTTTCTTTCCGGTTTTTTTTCTTCTCTTCGAACCTTTGACGAGGCTCGAAGAGAAGAAAGAGCCACGCGTTCTCCTACCCCAAAGAACTGCACCGTGTCGGTCCCATCCAATCTGGGTTCCGTGGTAGTTGCTTCGGTAGGTTGTGTAGAGTGTTAACCTAAGCTGCAACATTACTGTTGGAACTCGGCTTCCGAACCGTACGTGAGCCTATGGCCTCATACGGCTCTTCTCATAGTGTTAGTGTCTTCCCGTCAAAGATCCTGACGACATACCCGAGATCATCTTCTGGATGATGGTGGTCTGACCTTAATCTTCGACCTGTGGTCTGAGTGATTGGTTCAGGGTGCCGCCGCCCTCTTAGCAGCTTAAAGGCCCAAGAGAAGAAAACTTTCGGTTCTCTTCAAAGACCACTCGTTCTTCGCGTTTTATTACTTCCTACTTCTCGCGAAGCAAACAAGAAAGCCGCCGCCCGCCGCCTTCATTCGGGCTTGTACGCGCGTACCAATCTATATATATAAACGGTGTGGAAAAGATTTATATAATATTCTTTTTTTTTTTGCCTCCGTTTGTAAAGCCAACAGCTGTAGCGTGGTCGCCGTATATATACGTTTCCTTGGCGGCGTTTGGATATCTTTTTTAACCTACCATTCATAGTTTCACCATCATCCATTTAGTTTCGAGATTATAAGTCTCGCTTCACGATCCTAAAAAAGTTGCGCATTAGCTTTTTAGAGAATCCTGCTGCTATCTTTGAACGAAAGGCCTGGCTTACCCGATTGCTCGTTTGGTGTTCGGGATAGTTACACCGTTCCCGCCTCGGATTATGTTGAAGGTCCGAAAGACAAGCTAGACACCGGGGGGTGGGACACGAATGTAAGGTCTCATCCATGAAAACGCCAAGCGTTTTGGTATTATCGATGAAAACGCCAAGCCTTCTCTTGGTATCATCCAGGATAACGCTTGGCTTTTTTTGGCGAAAGCCAACCTGACCTCTCGTATTCCCATAATTGCCTGTGATTAGGATCCCAACTAATCTCATTGACTTGTTGACTTGCGGCCCCCCCAGTAAGGGTTCAGCATACTGTCCAAGATCGAGCCGCCGCCCCTTGGACTCATTCACAAACGTTTCTATCGACCTTCTGAAAACGAACATCTTGCTATGTTTTCCGCTGCCCCCCACTTCTGCTGATGACCGAGAGTGGGGCATTGCCACATGGCAGGAATTACACCTGCATCTGACACGAGTTGCAATTTACTTATTACGGCCATTTTACTTGACGGTTATTCTTCAAGTTTATAGGTTAACGGTTCACACGAGATCTGCTGCTTCTTAGGCTGAGCAGAATCCTAGAAACTTTCCCGATTACTGGTTGGTTTTCCAGTGCTGCTTTCCTCGCAGCTGGGTCCCAAAGCGAGGGGGTTAGGCTGGTACTATGGGCCTTATGACTTCCAGCCATCTGGCAGCTGGACCTCGCCGGTCTCGCCTACAGGCTGTAGCGCGGATAGATGTCGTTTAGTCGCTTGTACCCAATAATGCGCTGGGGAATATGCCCGCCCCCCCAACAAAGTGTTTGTGTCTCACTCTGGCTTGGGCCTGGTTGGTTTTGATCATCAACAGGCAGAGGGCATGACAGCTGCTTTCGCGTGTGTTCCCGCGTGCGCAAGGCACGGGTTAGCTGCAGCAGGGCCCGCCGCCCGAAAACCGACTCCAATTTGCCATAACAGCACCTCATCTCTAACGCGCCAAGGAGCTCGCATCACGGTCTCGGGCATAATAATGAAGGCGAAGGCCCGCCGCCGCCCCTCAGTGGTGCTTTTCTGGCTTGCTTTGGTTCCTCCGCCGTTGCCAGCTGGAGGTAAGCCGTATACTCTTCGTGTGAAGTTCGGCCACACACGTTGATGACTATATATAGGTGACCTAACGGTCGCCCTCAAAACCACATTCGTGAGCTGACAATTTCTCTGGATACGCCGAACCAGAAGGAGAAGCAAATAAGAGAGAAACACCAATTGAGATCAGTTAACCTAAGCCTGGACATTGCTGCGCAGGCTCGGCTTCCGAACCGTACGTGGAACTTACACTTCATACGGCTCTTTTCAAGACTTCGTGTCTTCACGCTCGTTTATTATCATGTTTATGCTTCCCAACATGTTGGGTCATATGCCAACAAAGGGGGGGAGGAAATATCTATCACACTGGGCCTCTCTCGCTAGGCTTGATCGACTCCGGTATATCGGCAAATAAATACAGACATGATGTCTGCCTTGGGCCAGGCCTCGATCTGTTGTCTTATTCTGGGAAAAGTGTTGACCCAGCGGCCTCATGGTCAATACGGTCAAAGCACTTTCTATGTCCGCATTAAGTACGTACTTGGTTTTGCCTCGAGTGGATTAATAAATTGCTTCGATAGCGTCTTTACCACAGTGGCCGGATAAGAAGAGAAGAGTTTGGTTCGAAGCGCGCTTCCCATTCCGGTGTTCTAAAGCCGCCATTTTGGCCTTAGCTTGCTTTGCCCGGTGCCTTATATAGGTATTCCCAGTGGGCGGCCGGCTTCCGCCTTCCTACCTGGCTTTTATGGTTGGTCTCCACACCCGACGTATAGGCAGGGCCTTGCCCTCGAGTTTTCGGGTGCGTACCATCTCCACCATCCTTTCCATTCCAGTGGCCATTGTTTTTTATTATTCTCTCAACTTTTTGTTTGGGTGGTTTTCCATGGTCACACGGCGCACTGCCAGTAGCTTAGCCTGCACACTGCGTGGTAGAAGTGTTTGTAATGTTCGTATCTTCGCATAGTTGTTTTCGCGTGAAGCTCGGTAAATCCTGAATGTCACGTACTTCTCGACTCGTAGCCGGAGTATTTGTTACCAGGTCAACTTTCGTATTATATTTGAAAAATATTGTTTCATGACGTCCCCATTCCTTCTTCACTTCGTATCTTGAGTCTCCAAGTAGGTCGTTTTTCGTGTACTTCCATCAGTACCATCCATAATTCTCATCCGTTGAGGAGTTAGGGTAGGTAAGAACCTGACCTGGAGGCGTAGCCTGAGGCTGCCTGCAGGTCACTTTTTGAAGAATCCTGCTGCCTTTTAGACATGTGGCCTGGCTGGCCTACCCGGACGGTACCGGGGTTCTATAGGCAGTTTTACCGTCCCCAGGTTTGATGCGAAAACGTCCTGGAAGCGAGATTTATGCCGTTAGGGGGGATTGCAATTATAGGTGGTAACACACAAAGATTATTACGCACCACATTCCGTTCGTGGAGAGGCAGAATGTTGACCTCTATTCCGCATCCTAGAATGCCTGCGTTTGATTTCTTAGTCAAGCGCACTATTCCTCTTCGATTCTGTAATTTCTTAGACTTCGTGAGTAAGTTCAAAGAAAGAAGAATCTAGCCTCAGTATTGGTCAGAGATTGTTTGCTACTAGACATCGACGCTTTCACTCGTTCACATATGATGGTTCTTCCAGGGGTCTTCCTCCCTAGATCGTTCTGCGTCCAATTCTGGTGATGCCATTACCACATAAGGATCTAGGAGTCAGTGGGGCATTACCACCGGCAGGTTCCGTCCTGCATCTCTTCTGAGTTACAAGCGGTCAGCTTTTTTTTTTAACCAACCTTTTCAACCAGGTTTGGTGCGATAGAGTGGGCCGAATTATAGGTTACGGTTCGCACAAGAAAGTAGCAAACTGATTACTAAATAGACACAAATAGGTGCAAATTCCATGAGATAACTACTTTTTATTGAGGAGAATAGTTCCAATGGTAGAACAATGGTCTCCAAAACCACAGGTTAAGGGTTCGAATCCCTTTTCTCCTGATTACCTCAAATTTTGGTGGAGGTAGCGATCAATCATCGAACGTGATTGATTAACATTATAAGTTGTTGCGCAGGGGGGGGTGGCAACCTTGGTCCTTGGATCCGGCAACCTTTCGGGCCGCCTTCGGCCCACTTGGAGAGCAAAGCGAACCAAGGCCGAAGGCTGCAGGCGCGTGCCGCGTTATCCATAGAGCAAAGCACCCCCCCAAAAAAAACCCGGGCGGAGCACCTTGTTGGCTTTACGAACAAAGGGCGAACAAAGGATCGAAGAAGATACTTTGTTCGCGAAGCTTTTCGCTTTGGATAAGCTTCGCCTTTACTCCGCTTCGCAAAGCTTAAGCTTCGCATCGCTTGGCAAACTTTACGAATAAGTAAAGCCAAAGGCCTCACTCAATATAAGCCAAAAGCTGAGGGAACAAAGTTGGATCCGCCCGCCGAAGTGAACTCCGTTTCGCGAAGCCAGAGTAAACAAAGCAAAGCAAAGCAAAGCGATCAATCATCGGAGATGAATGATGAATCATCATAGATAAATGACCTTTGTTGTTTCGGGATAGATGGGGTATGGACCTCCGGCCTCATAGATAGCCTAATGATCCCTGTCATCATTATCTACGATAAATCATTGCTTATTATCTCTCGTAGATAACTCATTGTTATGCCCCTGGGTGGGCAGAGCTGCGAGGCCGAGCCAATTCATGGTTCATTCATTATCTACGAGAATTTATTGTGTCGCCCCAGGACTATGTTTGGTTTGATCCGGGGTTGGGCAGAGCTGCGAGGCCTTTCCAGATTCTCGTGACGAAAATCAAGATCTTCAATTCTTTACCCGGGACGCTTCGCGCCTTGTTCATTGAAATACCAAGGGTTGGTTTGCTGACAGTTGATGGGTAGGGTATACATGGCTGTTAGATGATATCCCATTTTGCTTTTGTCACCAGAATAAAGCAGGTTTATTCTGCTCACTGAGTTATTGAGAAAGCAGTTAAACCCGGTCGGCAAACAAAAAAGGCGGCTTTGAGTGCGTGCCTTCGGCCCTCCGCTCCATGGTTTAGCAATGTAATTTCCGTCAGATAAGAATGGTTCTAATTAGTTAACAACTTATGAATGTATTTAAAGCTTTGTTACATGCCTTTTAGGTTCCTGGTAACGAACTCTCTGTCGTCGAATCAGAACCAGTTTATGATTTAGGAGGGCGGAGCACTTCTGTATCCTATGGGAAGCCATCTATTAAGTAATGAGATGGACTTGGAAGGTCTTCCATTGGATCTTGAGCTCTTTCTGGTAAGACTTTACATGTTACCGGCTGGGCGGGAAGGGTGCCGCCCCGCCGGCCTTCGGCCCCGTCTCGTAGATTCATCATCCTTTGTATCCTGAGTAGAGGGCAGAGCTGTTGAGGGCCGAAGGCCAGTGCAGGGCACAAGGGCCGCCGCCCGCCGAAGGATTACCGGAACAACCGGTTCCCAGTATGAAACGCCTAATTGCTTGTCATGAATCTCTGGGAAACTTGAGCAATCTCATCTGCGCCTGCACTAATAACTTCTTCAACCTGATTATCTACGTGGGCAAGAGTAAGAGCAAGCAGCCATCTCCGTCCGCTGCTCAAAACAGAGAACCATACATGTTACCGCTCCCAACCCCAAGTCTAGTCGAGTAGTTTTGTTCGTCCCGTTCTACTCGCTTGACGAGGTGTACTCAGAGATCTGTGTGAGAGGCCGCCTTTATTTGCCAAATGTTCACTCCACTTAGAACCTCCATCCGGTCCCCTCCTAAGCATTGCTGGCGCCACCTCCAAGGGCAGCCCTGGTGATGGTTCCTGATAGTGCGGTCAATCTTTCTTCGAACCTCGCCAATTTATTTGACCGGCGCGACTCGGCTAGAGGCGCCCCCCCCCAGGGCTGCCTTTCTTCGGCCCCGTAACCTAGCCATACCTGTAACAGATCGGATGCACCACTCTCTGGATAGCATTACGGTCTCCATACCCCTACCAAATGAGGTTCGAAGCTTTCCAGCCTCTAAGTCCGAAATGGATAAATAGCATTTCCGTCCAAAGAGCTTGTCCTGCTGTGTAGGTGGGATGGGAGGGAAATTACTTGGCTCCCCCGTATCGTAGGGATTAGCCCCAAGGTGCCGGGGCATTTTCCAGCCACGGTGAATTATTCACGGTCACCTCCCGCGCTTATGTTTATAATGAGTATTCTTTAGTCATGAACTGTAACAGAGTAAATTCCTGTACATTTTTTATATAATGCTTTTTATTAAGCAATTTCGCAAAAAAAAGCAGATTTTTAAAAAAAGTTTGGGAATGATAAAGGCAAAAAAGGAATGAAAGACCTATGCCAAAAGAAAGATAAACCTATGAGCTCTAGGGATAAAGCCTATTACAAAAATAAGAAATTGAATGAAAGTTATAAAAGACTAAAAGCACCACCGTGGCAGATTGAGGAATCTTCGAAAGATGGAGTAAATTTTACCTTTTTTATAAACCCATCAGTATTTGTCATGAGGAATTTTTAAATTTCCTTTTTTAGGGTTGGGTTGGACTTTTACTGGGCCGAATTACCTACCGCCAAGTATCCACTTTCTTTACCATTGCTTAGAGAATGTCACCGCATAAGGATGCTGGAATGAAGGCTATTATCCTTCCTCAGCAAGTCCTTCCTACGACGATAATTAGCTGCTGTGGGGGGGGGGCAGTCACTCTCATCTTCATGCTTTTATTCCTTCATTTGCTGAGGTTACCGCTGAGGTTCCATCCTTTATTACGTCAACAATGTATTTTTTTTTTTCACAGCTGTGAACAAAAGCAAGCAAATATACAGTATAAACCTTGAATTTAGCTCGATTTTTTCATTTATTATGCATTTCATTCTTGTGAGCTAAGCCAACAAGGGAAAGAATATACCTCTCTCATCGTTGAGTAACTATTAGCATAACCTATAGCTTAACCACATAAATATAAAGCCTATTTGGAATTATCACACATCCATACAACTCCCAAGCAAATTGATGAGGGGGGATTGGATGCGGTGGAATCTGAGGTTTTCATAAGAACCTGGGATTTTGCAGCCTAAAAGAAGAGATTATTTCCTTTGTGGATCAATAATAGGCACCAATTGATTCCTTTTTTTAAGATGATAAATAGTAGTTTATGGCAAAGAAATAGACATGAATAACAGCAATATCTGGCTTACCGTGACAGTTGGGGGGGGGCGATGTGAGCGCTGCGCTAGGGTATCCAGCCGTGGGAGCTCATTCATTGTGAAGTTCTATTTGTAGATTGGTTCGCCGGTTCATTTTCAACACCTATTGCTGCACAATACCGTTATTAATGCAAAGGGACCTCTGCCGGGTCCTTTCACGCTTTTCCCTGGCTTGGTAATGTACATTTGTCTTGTGCCTTCTTACTAAGGGGTTTCGCTGTTTGTTCGGGACTGCATCTCCTCTCAGCACTTGAAGCTTACGAATAGATGTGCCGGTTAAGCTATTTGGCCCTGCTGGGCGGCTTATTGACCATGGATTTCGGCTCAGTGAGGCTATTAGAAAAAAATGTTCATATCGCTTCGGTAATATAGCTTAGATCATGGACTGTCATGCGTTCGGAGGGGCGAAATCCAAGAATAATGAATAGGACCCCAGGCGTCAACCCTATCCATTCCGCACGAATTCGGACACCTCCGCTACTGGCGGGGGCTTAGTATGTAAACGATGTCAAGTAAAACCTGCGAAGGTATGGCAGATCTGTATAGGTTCCTTCCCCGTTGCTTTCTTTGTGTTCGCTGTTCCAGCCTCTTGCGAGGCTGCCTGGAACAGGCGCAGCAGGTATGTCGTCCGGATCGATCCTCCGACGACTTACCGGGGGGTGTATGTGACAGGATCTCACCGCTATTCTTACTAGATGGGCCGGCCGCGCGTTGCTGATTAGGTATGTCGTTTAGTTTTTTGTTCCCATTGATTGATGTGGGTAATCCGTTATCATGCTAGTGTGGCACCGACCCTAGATCCGGCCTGTCCACTTTGTACCAGTGTCAGGCAGAGAGCTTGATGGCGTGCGCTCGTGCGTGTCAGCAGTTTGCACCGGCCAGATATAGAGCAGGTTATATTCGACCGAAAGTAATTCCAATTCGCCGGAGCAGCGTCTCATCCTTTTTGTCGATGGCAGGCTCGCAAGACAGATTGAAACATTATTACCACTCTTCGTCCGGAAGTAACTGGCTGCTGGAATAAACCACCACCAAAGTGGCTATACATACCAATAATCTCTTTACGGATCCATAAGCTTTGATTGGAACTGGAAGTTTTTAAACAGACTGGTATACTACCATAATGAAACTACCATTGGTTGGTGGCGAAGCCCACCATTCTGGATAGGGTAGGGGAGGACCTTGCCCCCTCCCTTTATTTCTTTTATTTTTCTGTTCTATTCTGGCTTCGTTGGGAGGCTTGCGTAGTTCTTGACGTTAGCTTGCTTTTCTTTTCACAAATTAGATTTAAATTTAAAATACATTCACGGACGGCTTCAACCAACGTAGAGTTCATAATAATTGCATAAAGCTGGAGTAAAAGGATTCGAACCTTTGCATGTCGGTATCAAAAACCGATGCCTTACCACTTGGCTATACTCCATGGGTGATAACAATGAGCGGAAATGGGAGAAGCGGCCATCTCCCTCTGCTGCTCCTCTCGGATAAACTTAAGGAACGTTACCGCTCATACGGCTCCCAAACCCCCTTATAGTCGAGTAGCTCTGTTGTTCGGCTTTACCGTGCTATTCGCTTGACAAGGCCCAAAGTGATTGATCTCTGTGAGAGGAGACGCTTCTCATCCGCCCGCCAAATGTTTACTCCACTTATGAGACCCTCCATCCAGATAAATGGGTAGGAGTGGTCCTCTTACAAGCTTCGCGGGCGCCACCCCCGAACGAAGGGCCTGGTGATGGTTCCTGATTGTCCAGTAAATCATCTCAGGGGTACCAAAACCGGTCCGCCACTCGGCGTAGATGTGCCCTTGTAGGGCTCTATGGGCCACGACGAACCTAGCCCGCTCGTGACGGATCGGATGCACCACTCTCTGGATAGCATTGCGGTCTCCATACCCCTAGGAATGAGGCTATTGGAGATTCGAAGTCCGAGGTGGAAAAATAATAACGCGTTCTCCGGCTTGCCCATGGAAGGGCCGAAGGCCGCAACCCGTTTCGTGCGGAATTAGCCCCAAGGTCCCGGGGCATTGGCTTTCACCCGTGAATTTTTCGGGATCACAACCCGCACCCCCCACTATATGGGAAAAGCAGCAAGGCAGAACGAGCTTGAAGGACGGAAGGATATAGCAAGTAGAGAATAGGCTTAGTAGGGCTCGAACCTACAATATTACCGTCATGAGCGGTACGTTTCAACCAATTAAACTATAAGCCCAGCTGCCAGCTATCTCTATCAAGTAATAGAGTCGAGAGATGTGGCGATAGCGAAGCCCCCGACCGCCAAGGGGCGAGTGCAGATTTATGGTGTTTGTAATGCTAAGCCCCTCGGGGGTCTTCCACCAACCATGACTGAACTGGATCGGTCTCGTAAGGTTTACGCAGTCGCATGCCGAGCGATCTTCGATCCTCCGCCGGCTTGTGAACAAGGCTTCACCTTTATGGTCCTACCCCCCACCCGGCTGTTGCCTCTGGTAAGCTGGGTATTTGGTAAACTGGGTAAATTGCTGTAGTGTGGTCTTAGTAGTGTGACTAGAAGAGTGGGCGGACTTACCACAGTGTACCGCGAAAAGTGTCCGGCGGCGGAGTGGTGGCTATGGTTTTCTTTCGGTTCCCAGGCATCGCAGCCTGCATTAGGTGGGGCTGCGCGCTTTGCAGCTGTCCTCAGGCTTGGGCCCCATCATTCAGCTAAGCTACTTGATGGGCGAACACGTAAGGAGAGTCTCCTAGCTAGATACCGTTAGGGAACCCGCAGCGAGGCGGCTGGGGCCGGCTATTGACATGGCGGTTTCTCGGGAAGGGCGCTACCGGTTCCTTAGCGGGGAAAAAGCGTAGACCGAGATAAACGCGATCATTCGCAAACCTAAACTAGTGTTTTTTTCTCGACTCGTGCCCCACAGGCGGCAAGGGCTCAGCCGCCGCACTGCCTCGAGCCCTGCTGCATCTTAGCAGCGGGTTTGGTTCTATTGGCCGGCTAGGTGCCTCATTCTAATATTCTTTCGAAAAGCGGATAATATTAAAGACGCCTTAATTTAGGCAAACGAGGCCATGGCTTTTGTTAAAGCAGAACTGTGCCGGGTGGCAGCATAACCAAGAAATTGCTTAGCCGATTTCGCGCCACGGAATAAATCAAAGAACGCTCAGACGTTTCCAGGACCTATAATAGCAGCTCCCGCTAAATCATAGGAAATGATGAATGATACATCTAACAAGACGAAAGCCAAACGTTTGTCCCGTGGGTGGACGTATTATTACTGAACTGTAATAATTTCTCAATTTTACATCTCGAGTGGTTACCACGATTTTCCGTAATAATAGAGTTAGTAGTATCCGCGATTGATTCTGAAACGGCCCTAAGTCTTGATGACAAAAGCCCCGCAGGATGGGCGGCATAGCTAAAATAATATCTACGATGGAATGAGCGAAGCGCAGAAAAGCTTTCTGTTCCACGCAACGTTCCCACCTTCTTTGAAAGTATTCTTGATTGGTTAAAAAACCAATCAGGGTCGGTCGCCGCAACTGAATGAAGAGTTTGCTGATGAACCAAAAAAGCGAAGATTCGAGGATTTTACCAATAGATTCATATCTCATCTTTGGGTTTTCCGCACCATATTCAGATCTGCCTCGACGTCGATCCGGGATTCCCTGCGAATCTTTGACTCCTCGAATACGATGTTAAATCAGGCAAATCTTTGACTCAACCTCCTCCAATCAGAATCACAGAATGTTCTTAAATTATGACAACCAATCCCTCATTCCTAAATAATAATACTAGTTTTGTCTAAAATAAAAAAGGGCTCTAAAAATACAGGAAAAGCTCAGTGATCAGGTTAAACAAAAATTTAATAGCTGGATGAGTAAATCATTCCGGGTAAGAAAGATAGTCAGATTTTTTGGATATTTACTCGAAGCAACAAAACCCAAGAAATAAATGATGTATTTAAACAGCCCTAAGGAGCGGAATGGAAATGTGGTACAAGAACAGACCGGAGAATTAATAGAGAATGAATAAAAAATGCTTCCAGTTTTGGTTCTTGTTCTTTTACCAAGGTTTTCGTTTATTTTTTTCATCCAGCTTGGAGGAATGTTTGCCTTTTCTTCTCTCTATAAGCTCAAATAATTAATTGTTTTAAAAGTAGAAGGATACTTTTCTTGCATTTGAGCAACATGAACAAACAGGCGGTTTGGCTGGCCTGCCTACTTCGAATAAAGTAGTTTTATCTACTTCTTCTAGCATCCATGCCAATGAGAACATATAACATCCTGCAACAAGGCCACAAAAGTACTGAAAATACATAGGCTGGGAGCAAGTTGGTAGTGAGTCCTGTGACTACCACCATGAAACCTACTATACCTTTACATCCAAAATCATCTATGCCCCATACAAAGTAAAACAGGTCTATATATTGTAACCAAACACATACTGAGATAAACAATTGAGAAGTCACTGGATAAAGCAACGATAAATATGAGAGCCAGAAAATGCTTTTACTTTTGGGGTAAAATTTGCGCCGGCACGATTTTCTTGGCTAGTTCAGTCACGCATAAAACACGAAGAACACTGGGTAGGTAGGATAACTAACAATAAGCTTGATATTTTGAATGGAACATTTAACAATAAGAATAGTTCACTACAAGAATAAGCGACGATTAGTAAGTTTAAATGAGACATTTTTTATTTAACTCTTTTTTATTATGAAACTTGCAATGAGAAGAAGCTTCCTTTTCCGATCAAGCCGAGCCCGAAGGAAGACCCTTTTTTGGTGAGCTTTGGTTGAATAACTCCAGTTGCCAATAATGCTATTTAGAAAATTGTTTTCATTCATTTGTTTTGCCTTTTTTGTTGAATATTTGTGCTTATCGGTACTGTTTGCCTCGGACCGAGGTACATCGAGTTCCGTTCTACAGCGTTTAAAGCACCTTTTCCATCAAATCTTCGATCCTAACACATTAATTAACTACACGACCTAACATGGTCTTTCCTGCAGCAGTAACTTCCATCATAGATTCAGTGCGCTTGACAATATTTCCTTCTTTAATGGCAGTATTACTAGCAAATATGACAATTCCTACACGAAGGACTGAAGATCTGGGTGTCAGTGGTTCAAATACACTTTCTTCAAACACAGAGTGAAGCTTGTAATTCAAGCATCTGTGGTCAAGGTCTTTGGCCTTAGATAAGAGATGGGTCAGCAGCACCGGGAACGTTCTAATCGTAGAGTAGGCTAAGGACGGATTCGAACCATCTTTCTAGGATTTGCAATCCAATACATTACCCTTATGTTACTTAGCCATTTCTTAAACTTATGGTGCGCCAAAATAATAAATTACTTTCGTTTCAAAATTGACCGAGAAAATATTGGAAAATTGTTTTTTTGGACGCTGTCACTAATAATGGCAATTCGTGGGATTTTAAAACAAATCTGTTTCGAATTAACAGAGACATTTATTTGATTACCGTGGTTTTTTTCCCCAAGTTGTTCCACGGAAAATCTTGTCAAAATTAAGTCGAATGTGAATCTTTTAGACAACCCGTGAAACCAAGATCTTCGAACCTTTCTGACAATTAAAAATTTCATCATTTCTTCACCCTTTCTCCGCTGATATTTTTTGCATCAAATTTAATTACTAGGCGGCTTGTCAAGGTTGTAATCGTAGCTGATAATAGTTCTTTAATTTTTACCATAGGAGCCCGCCCTTTCGGAAAAGGCACCTTAGAAATAGCAGTTGATTTGATCAATTACGCGATTTATAACTTAAGCCTCGTGGTAATGCCTGTTGATAAATTGGATTTATTTATTGCTTATCAAATTTTTATTTTGGCTTTCTTCGAACCTCTCTCTGCTTCATCCCCGAAAATTATTCCGACCCCCGGAAGTCTCGAGGTGTGGCCTTTCGTGCACTCTCATCTGCATAATTGGTAGCATACTGAATAGCTTCTTAGGATTATGAAAGGGCTTTACCTTGGTTCCAGTCTGAGATGGCTTTAATTTTTGCTATTTCCAATTCAAGACCTTAGAGGACTTACATAGGTATGCCCAGGAATAGGACAGTATTGATAGATTAGCAAAATGAGGGGCGGCGAAGGTAAGAAAGGGAGCAAAGCGCGCTTGGTGGACCTGCCCGGGGCGCGAAAAAAAGGCGCAGCTTGGTGGTTTATTTCACCAATTCCGGTAATAAAAACTACCAAGGCCCGAAGTGGTGGCACTTGACCTTTTGTTAACGGAGAAAACTTTGCGCCTGAATAAGGTAATTGAAGGGGTAAGGAGGAATGAAGGTTAACGAAGGGGGGGCGGCTGGCTGGGCGCCCATTCGAGCCGGGGTCACTTCGACCGAAGGTAAGAGAGCTTCTTTACGCTTTATTGGGTTCCTTGAAACTCCATAAACCAGAATACTTTATTTAAAAGTAGTTATTTTTACAAGGGGTTAATAAGTTATTAGGTTAAGAGAGTAACAAAGCAATTCCAAGTTTTTTTTGCATTTTGAGTAAACTTTAGTTCATTACTTGCACGCTTTGTGAGTCCCTTGATTTGTCCTCTATTATGTCCAGCAGAACGTGCTCTTTTTTCTCCTTCTTCAAAAGCTTCTGGCGCTGGTGCTTGTTCTTCACTTCCCCCGGGCGGCGTTCTGCCAATATTGAACCAGCGACGCGCTTCGCTTACGTTACTATAAATCGTTACATCAATTTGAGGAGGAATCTTCTTATTCTGAATGATGGATCGAGATCGGGAATGCCATTACTACGTAATTGCATAGCAGCTTTGCGCCGCAATAATTTCGGCAATTCAGTAAGTGCATTAATTCTGGCTGTAGGATTGCGTATGGATGCCTAGTAGTTCAGTAGGTTCAATTCCTACTGCATCCATAATGGGATCATGGTTTATATCAAAGCAAAAGTCAATGGTTATGCTGGAAGGTGCAGAATTAGTGCGACCCGTTTGCCTAGAAGCTTGAAAGTAATGAAGAGTGAAGAAGATATTCTTTCGGTTTCCGCACCTACAAGCGGCGAGCCAACACGCCGGCCGCCCCATTAGAACGTCGTAAGACGGTTTGGTTCCTATCCACCCTTGGCTCAAAGAACCGCCATAATTATACTCTAGTAAAGAGGACTGGATGAGGTCAACCTATGGTGTACTGGTTGTTATGCCCATAGCAGCGCCGGATAGCTTAAACTTGGTATGGAGGAACTGCTGAAAGCATCGGCAGTAAAATCCTTCTACGTACAAGTTTTCGCATCACTTCGAGAAGCAAGAGGTGTAAGCACCGCCAATAGGTGTAAGCATTGCGGGGGTGTTCAGTTTGCTCGTACTAAGATTATCCTCTTTCTATTGTTGTGCTGTTCCTGTACCTCTCGAAATGATCGAGAACAAGTAGTAAGAAGAAGCAGAAGCCATACCTTGGACCAAATAGAACGGTCCTCGCGAGAAGCAAAAAGGCGAATGGCCCGACTTAAAAGAAAAAACTGGCAAAGAATTAAAACCAAATTTATGAACCCGAAGACTCTATGCCGTTGTCATTACTACAAGACAGAGTCTCGCGGCTCAAAAGATTTAATTTATTACCACAAGCGGAAACACCTCCTCAAATCGGGGAAAATGAAGAACCAACCGTCTTTGCCATAAATATAACAGTCCTTGCCGCCGCAAGCAAGGGGCCGGAGAAATGGCCCTACTCTGCTCCCCGACTGAAGCAGCGAAGACTGGAAAGGCGGCTGATTCGAGAAGCTCTTCTGAAGATTTATGGTTCAGAAGCTCTTTAATATCCGGGTAAATCTGGTTGTAATTGAGTATAGGAGCTGTGGTATTTAGTCAGGGATGTACTTGCCTTAACGTTATCTTTTATTTCCCTTAAGAACAAGTTTGTGCTAGATTGGTGTGTATTAGGTTCTAATCGTATTGACATGTTGAAACGAAAGAATATATGCTCTTAGCTCTGGGTTCAACACTGGTATAACCGGGTTCTATTCCTACTATCTCCTCACGAAGAAGGAAATTTTCTTCTCTGAAGTTTCATTTGATACAAAAACAGATTAATAATTAGGTCATTCATCAAGATGTGAAAGATGAACGGTCTTCTCCAGTAAAAAAGTTTAATTTAAGTGTTGAATCTCCACTCCAAAAAAGATGGATTCAAGATTTCAGGAGCTTTTTTTTGGCAATGTATAATTCATTCAAGATAAAAGTAGAAATCGGAGAACGAAGATTGAATTTATCCGACTGTAAAACAAGTCTTTAACTTTTCAATCAAGGGTTGTGGAAAGTTCATTTAATTTAATAAAACGGGTACAATTTTTTTCTTCGAGAGAATTCGTAAAACTGATGGAGGTTCAACGAGTTTAACCCATAATGAAAAATCTCGTGTGAAGCCATGCATAAGTTACCGTTTGACAAAGAACAAATCCGAATTGGATTTAATAATTAGTGCTTGGTTGGAAAGTAATAAAATAGTTGTTGAATTTTGTTGGGTTGGAAAGGTAGGACGAATAAGTAGGTTTTACTTGAGAGGTAACTAACTATTATGCAAGAAAATGATAATGTTCTTGACCCAAACGTTCTCCCCGGCCCGAAAGGATACTGTTTTCGATTTTTTAATTGTCCTTGGCGGCTGGAAGAAGGTACTACTTTCGATTCGAATCTCACTTTTCAGCCGGATCCAGGTCCTGGCGAAAGCTCCGGATTCTGTTTTCTAGCTTCTGCTGCTAAAGAGACGTTCTTTATTCTCTTCTTGCTCGAAAGAGATCAGGCTTCGACTTTCGAGAAATGGTTTGATTTATTGAAATAATTATTGAGAGGGAATTTGTCAAATCCCCTTTTCGGTGGGGCGGCCGGCCCCCCCCGGGTCTTGGATCTAACCTTGATACTTCTTTCTCCGTTTCTTTTTCGGGCATTGCTACGTTGCGGTAATACGTGCTTCTCTTCAGTCCATTCTATTTTTCTTTTTAATTTTAGTTTTCTTTCTTTTTTGCTACGTCTTAGGTTTACTTTTGTGAGGTCTTAACCTATTTGCTATGATTTTTTTAGTGGTTTTTGCAGGAGCTATTGCCGTTTCATCCTCACCCGCAGCTACGAATTGATCTAATACCGAATCCTATTTAAAGTCTGTCAGGCGCCTTACTCCTTTTCTTCGTGTCCCCCTGACAATTCTTATGGTTCTGATTATGAAGTGAATAAATATACATCATGCTATGACACTATCTCATGCTGAGAAACGTGAAACAGAACCACAATTTAGGTAGGTTGCGCGTAACATTTTCACTTATAATAGCGTCATAGTTAGTTGCTAAAGAAAAGCGTAGTGGTAGGGGCGGAAGAACAAAGATGCAAGTAAACATAAAGCAACCAAAAGGATACGCAAGGCATATCCGGAGTTTGATGGCCAACAATGTAGTGTGAGTCTTCGCAAGGGCTGGAATACTATCTACAAATATCTCCTAAAGCAGGATAAAGAATAAACTTTGCGCCGGGGTGAAAGCGTGTATGAAGCGCGTACTCGGGCAGGAACGTCATCCACAAACAAAGAGGTCCTGACTTAATCAATCTTCCTCGCTCAAGGCATTGGGGCAAAATGCTAGAGAATGAAGATTTTTGGATCGTAAATGTTTGACATCATATCCCTCGGTATGAAGTAAGTGTATTTGCGGATTTGCAAGCAAAATAACAAACTAAGAAAAAAAAATTTTTTCACTCGATTATCGGCTCATGTAAGCAATAAAGAAGGTTGAAAGTACAGTGAAGAGAGTTGAGAGAGAAGTACGAAGCTGGCTGGTATACAACCTTTTAAGCCCGAAACTTGAAGCAACGGCAGTTACTAGTCATGAGGGAACCAAATACACATGAGACGGACTTAGTGCCAGCATTAAGTGAGTTTGTAAAGATATACTTTGTAATAATTTCAGTGATGCAGAAAACAACTAAGCTAACATTTGTGAATAATGGATGAACTAATTGGACACCCTCCCTATGGATATAATACAAACATCGAACATTATTCTTGATGGCCAGAAATGCCTATTAGATTGTAAATATGGGAAGCCTTTTACTAAGACTAAAATCGTACTTATAATTTTCTTGAGTAATTACTATACCGACTATAAGGAAATTTAAGCGACTTTTGAAAGTAGATTGGAAGTAATAAGGTTCACTAGCGAGCTAACTTCGTTCCTCTTCCCTCTATCCTAAGGTCGAGTGCTCTTTTTAGCAGCCCTTCGGTCGAGTGCCAAGAGAACGCTTTGCGTTTTCCCGGCCCTATCACAGAAGCGGAGCGTATAGCCTCTACATTAGACAACTTATGTAATAAAACCAAATTGACATTGATCCACAGTATGGAGTACGTGACATCATTAGAAAGCATCACGATTCCTAAGTTAGTAACGGACAATGTAGAAAAAAACACCGTAGGTGTCAGTAATAATTGGTTATGTCTAAGGCAAACCCGTGAATGTAATTTATCCAGGAGAACTTACTAGGGATGGAAAGGTTGAGAACCCAATAATATATTTACCTGTACATGAGATATAATATAAAGTTTTGCTTCTTCCAGTGGAGGAAGTACGGAGAGGTCGTCCCAGGAAGCGGGTAAATTGAGCAAACAGAATAAGAAATGAGGGTAGCGTGTGGTATTCAGTAGTATAAGGGAAGATCTTGTTCAGTTATTCGTGACATTGCTTCAGCAATTTAACCTACATGAAGTAGAATCGAAACCTGGTGCCCCTTGGATTGTGTGACTAGCCGCTTCTAAAGCTTTAGAGGTATTTCCGGCAGGCACCTGTGGGTGACTCAAGAAGCAGTGCAAGACCTTCCCCTCTTGTGTATATGCCGTTTCGAATTTTTTTTTTTTCAGTTCCTGTTAACTTTATGAAAGGGAATTCATAATTCGTTTAGTAGAAGCTGAATTATCTGACACGCTTCGGATAAATACCTTCTACTTATCCCTGCAGCCATCGTGCGCACACTTCGAAATAAGTTTATCATCTTTGTACATTACGTATACTTTGGTTGGGTCTTTGTCGTCTCTTGGATGATAAGAAATGCAGTTTGATATGTAAGCAGTGCTCTCGGAAGGTCTAGTTTTTAATTGCATTTGGTATTTTTCGTTGGTCTAAGTTGCCGCTTGAGAAAAGCTTCGGTTATCCTAGTTCCCTTAAAATTATTCGTTTGGGGTTATCACAACGTGGCCAATTTTGTCATCCAATTGGATGGTGGTGTAGCCAGAGCAGTCGTCTCCGATTGATCATCTCGCAAATTTTTGGAACTGAAGAATTTTCGAGGTAACTGGTTAGTGACAACACCCAGAGGGATGGGTATCCTTCCTCCAAATGCGCAATATGCCTTATTAGTTCAGTGCCTTTAACTTGGTATTGTAATCCTTCCGAGTGTTTACCGTGTTAACCAGAAAAAACTGCATGGCTAATAATTTAGATTCCCTGCTTTTCCTTTTAATTTTTTTTTAATTTTATCACGGAGGAACTGTGGGGCACCTTAAGCTAATTCTGAGCTTGCTCAGCCTTTCTACCCAAAATACATTGAATTTTTTCTCTGTTAAGTTATGTTCATCGAACAACACGGTGTTGAAGAAGTATCTTCATAGTAAGGCTAGGGAAAAAAAACTTAAACCCCAGGTAATCACTTTAGCCAAGGTTCCGCAGGGTAAGGTAACAATTTGACAAAACCAACTGTCTTTTGTGGTTAAATCTTTCGTTACTTTTGGTGGTAAGGCTCCGTCGTCCTAAAAAGACGTCTTGAAGATGGGCAGCTATCCTCGAATCCAACCCACAAGTTATATATGGTCGATCTTGAGTATGAAGAAACGCAGGGTCTGGCGTGCGTGTCTTGCAAAGTCGGCCAAAGTACTATATCGTACTTCCAAGTATGTAATGGTAGATGTGGATCCTAATAGTTGTTTGTTGTACACCACTACTATTCTAGGTCTAAATAAATACCAGCCTTCCCTTTGTCGAGAGAGCTTTTTTTTGTTTGGGGTGAAGGCCCTTTCCAATACTTTCGCAAGGATTGGAAAGGTTGTATTATACCATATTTAGCATAAACCTTATGTAAAGGTGGCACGCCACTCAGCCTTGTTTGCATCCGGTAAAAAGTCTATGGTCAATGGGATGAGAGAATAGTGGCCCTATACTACCAGCGGCGGGACGAGTTCGTTTCTGTAGAGAACTCCAAACCTGCGACAAACAGGGACGACTTTGACAACTTCAAGTCGAAGGTTGATTCGAACTTGGAAACTATTCGAGAAGAGCAATATAAGATGGAAGGACCAAGTCCTGGTAAGATGGACTCTATGTGGGCTCAACATACAATTCGTGGGCAGAAATAAAATAAGTAGAGGATACGTCAGAATGTGCTGAAAGTAATTTAAAATATCCAGAACGGGGTGAAACAACTTATTATGGGTAACCTTAAGGTTCACGTGGGAAGCGTGAACGGCTAGGTTTAAAGTCTAAATGAGAAAATAAATGCAGTAGTTCAATCGAGATCAAAATGTTTTTAATTGACGAATTAACATATAATATGGATCTTTATATTATGAGTTTTGCAGAGAGGAATATCAAACGTAATTCTTAAGAAGCAGTCCGCAGGTACTACTACTACTAACACTACTGGAAATACCGTGTACGTATATTATCCTCTTCTCAACCTAAAATCAAACTGAACTAAGCTAGGATAGTCCATAGATTTCAACTAACTATTCCTTTCTCTGACTCGCCATAGCACTCCAGGGATGAGTAGGTACCATCACCCAGGAAGTAGTCACTTTGTTCCTTGCGGATATGAACTGCAGAGTCTAGAATATTAACCTAGAGACAAGCGAGTACCGTTGGTAAGTGAGATAGATACCGTTAAAAAAAAATAGAACTGATAGCTTTGGGGAGGATGTAATAAACATCGGTAAACCAAGAGGGAAAGAAAATGAAAAAAAAAAGATTAAGGTGCCTGAACGGAAGGAAGTTACTAGCCCGGCCGTAGTTTAGCTGGAAGGGTGAGTAGTAAAAGACATAGGTCGTTTCCACTCCTTTTTTGTAGTACAAAAAGGTTTCCGTACATTTTATCTGACTTTCAATCTATCCCCAATCCTTTTTAGGATTGTTCGATGAAGGTTATTATATAATAACCGGGTGGTGAAGCAGCAATTTAAATAGATTTCAACCGTGGCCGTCCGCGCTATTTTTTTGTTGGTCGGCCCTTTCCATCATTCTTCAGGAGTCTCGAACGAGTAATCCCTTTATATGTTAATCCAACTGATGGCTCATTTATTGACTTTACCTGTGCTAACGGTGGCTGCTGCGAAATCTTATATTATGGGGCGGCGGGCAGCAGGCCATTATTCTGGTTCTTACTTTTCGATTTCGCGGGAAAGAAAGTGGGCGACCGTTTGCGTCGCCTACAGTCATTGTTTAGCTTTACGGATAAGAAATGCGATCCTGTAATCACCATATGTAGCAAAAGACCGCATTCATTCTGCGTGCCGCCGGGCAGAGAGCTTACCCAACCACCGTGTAAACGGGTAACCACAGCATGCTCTAAAAGCGTAGTTTAGGTGAAGAGAATGCTGAAAGAAGACCTCATGGTTCGTGTTTATTAGACTTGGAGCTTGCTTTTTATCCGCCCTGGAAAGCGCTTTTCGCTAGGCCGAAGAAAAGGAATATGAAAAGGCGCATTGCGTTTTCTTTTCAGAAAAAGCTTTGCGTTTCCTGGCAGCAACCGCGGCCTGCGGTTTTAGCCGCTGCCTTAGCCGACCGGTTAGGCCCGAAGGGCCGCAGGCAGCTCTCGGGGAGGAAGGATACGTTTGACCTTTATCGAAACGGCTTGATGACGTTTTATGGGCTTTAGCCCGAACGAACCGAAATCACTACGACGAGCCCGCTGCTATACAAAATGAGCCCCTGTTTTGGCAAATATTAAAGTTTATTTTGGTGAAACAGGACCTGCAGCAGTTAACCACTTCCCAGTGGGGGACGCACACGAATGCACACTGTCAAGCTATCAGGCTGCAATTGATGAATTATGATAATAAAGCCGGGCCGGAAGAAGGGGTCCCTGATAAGGAGCAAGCTTCTTATCTCCCTGCGAACACTGCTCAGAGCCTTCTTGCGGGTGCTGATTACTCACCACACTACTGGGGACAAGAGACTAAACGACATCCCTCAGCAAAACGACCTTGCCCCAACAACTAGCCAACAAGAACTGTAGGCAACACGGGTGAAGTCCATTTCAGTCATCTGGACGGTGGTGGATGGCGCAAGGCCCTTAGTACTACTCGCCTCAAGCGAAAGAGACGCAAAGGGAAAGCGCTAGAACTACTAGCCGCATTAGGGAACCTAAGCATCTGCTACACCTAAGCGGACCATATTAAACAAGTCCTATTATAGTCAGGCTCCCACGGATCCCGAAGAGGATGAATTCGCCGAAAATGTGCGGAAATGGGCTGACGCGTGGACCCTTGGTTCCTTAGCAGCTTCAGGACCTGGATCGATAACGCTACGAGACCAGACAGAACGACCGTGGATGGGACCTCTCAAAAGAAACTGCAAGCCCTACGGAACGCAGTAATCGGAAAAAATCGCTGGAGGGCCGAAGGCCTAAATAATCATTTGCTTTTCTAGAAACCAAGCAAAATAAAAGGTCGAAGGTGGAGAACGCGCTACTTTTGAAGATAAATCCAGGCAAACGAAGGAAGCAAAGGTTGGAGAAGCAAACGAAGGAAACAAAGGCGGCTGGAGAAGCAAACGAAGGAAACAAAGGCGGCTGGGGAAGCAAACGAAGGAAACAAAGGCGGCTGGGGTTTGATTCTACAGAAGGATAACTCTGGAAGTAGGCGCAGAGCGCAAACAAAAGACTCTACGATAAAAGGCGCAGAGCGCGGCTATACGTTCGTTCTGGGCAAAGCCACTTACACGAACAAAAGGTCGAGGACCAACCAGAAAGAAAAGGCGCGAAGCAAAGCCATAAAACGCTTCGCTTGGCGCGAAGACCTTAGCTTTAAAATCCAAAGGCTTTATTTATGAGAAAAAATACATGAAATAATGATATAATAATCTTCTCGGCCAAAGCAGGGCAAAGCCCACCCGGGTTCGCTTCGCGTTTTTCTTCGGAGTTCTCTGTGTTGGAGTTTTACCGGCTTTACCAAAAAGTAAACCATAAATTTTATTACGGACACTCCATCGGAAGCCTGGGAACAACCCGTGAGTGTGAAAGGTACTCCACGCAAGATACCAGGCCGAAGGATCCTCTCGGGATATATCAAAACTAATACTGTCTCCAAAACCGGTGTACTGGCGTTATCGTAACGAGGTGCGACGAAGAACTATCCAGCATTCGATACGCGGTAAACGGCAGCGCAAACAAACCCCGCCCGCTACCTGGGTTCCTACGGTACAACTCGCAGGTCGACTAACACGCAGTTACACTGCTCTTCGCGCTATCTGGGCTACGTGCGGATCTAAAAAAGAGGTGGAAATAATGCACCATGTTTGGGGTCGGGCTCAGTTAATAAATTGCCTTTTATTATCTCCTGCTAGAATCCGACATAATCGCTATTGCAGGAAAGCAGCAAGTTCCTGTAGGTTACTCATGTCATTTGGAAGTTCACAAGGATCACTGGTAAAACGAACCAGGACCTGAGACGGAAACAAAACCAAAAAAAGTTCAATAAGAGAGCCTATGATGATGGACGACCTTATCTATCGGTTCAGAGAGGGCGGCTCGAGTACCAATGCATTCAATATGTGTTTGGGGCACTCTAGTTAATTGCACGAGGTTTTGAAGAAAAAAAAAGTCCTTCGCTTCTATTTATCGAATGCAGAGTAGATTTCGTTTTTGGGACAAGCAAGATTCGAACCCACGTAGTAAACCCTCAGCAGATTTACAGTCTGTCGCTTCTAATCACTCGACCACTCCCCCCCCCTGATAAGTAAGTTTTACTTTCCGGACCAAGATCAAGGTACTTCGGTGATAAATTGGTAAATCCACGCGTGTAACCTTGTTTGTTCCAATAAAGAGGTTGTTCCTACAGACTAGGAGTAGAACGAGTAAGGGCTCGCAGAATCAAACAAGTAGAGGTTTATACGTAGGTATTATCCACTGTGCACTTTCTGCATCCTGCAAGATTTGAACCTGTGACCTTCAACGTTGAAGGTTGTTGCTCCTCTATCCGACTGAGCTAAGAATGCAGTACATTCTTATCCAGATAAGAAAGCAGCTTGTTTATTTCTTATCTTCTGCTTCATTCGCATATCGATTAAAGGCTTAACGATAAGAAGCAACCATAAGTGAAGAGCGCATTGCTACGTGCCTCAACGCATTATATTCTCCGTCCCCTTCTTTATCTATTTACCCGTTTCGAGTAAACCCACCCCGTGAAGAAAGAACAAGACGAGACCGCAGCAGGCCCTTGAAAGCTTTAACCACATGGTCTCCGTGGCTGCTGTCGTCTGCGCTTCTTCATGCTGTGCCCTTTGCTCGCCTCAACAAAATTGATCTAGTATATAGTAATTGCATTATAATGAGTACCTTATAAGGATGGAAAGCTCATAAAGAAGGAATGCAATTAAGAAAACGCCAAGCGTTTTATTACCTTCAAACGAAGTTTGCCTCTGGCTGGCCTCGAGCCGCCTTCTCTCATAAAAAACTTGGCGAAATGCACAAAGGCCAAAGGCTGGAGAGCAAAAGTTCAAATAAAGAAAAGGCGCATAGCGCTCCTTGCGTTTTCTGTCCCCGTCTCTTTCTCATTATTCTGGCTCCATTTATTTTTCCTGGATAACGAAGGCTTGGAGTTTTGTTGGAGTCTTCCGGCATAAATAGAGGTTGGAACGCGGAGTCCAACAAAGGCCGAAGGCTCGGGTTAAACACACGACGAAATATCATGAATCTCGTATTCAAAACTATTCTGGAGGAAGTTAGAATTCGTTTTTTTCGGATATTGATTTGCTTCAGTTTGACATGGTTTACGTGTTATTGGTTCCCAGAAGAGTTTATTTCTTTTCCAGCTAAACCCTTTCCGACTTCGCCTTATTTAGACCCGTCTTTTATTCGTACGCAATCAACGGAGGCCTCGAGCACATATGTTACTACGTCTTTAATATTATGCTTTTACTTTTTATTCCCCTTTTTTAGTTATCAAATTTGGTGCTTTTTGATCCCCAGTTGCTATGAGGAACGGAGAAAACAATACAATAAATTGTTTTACTTAAGTGGTTTTTGCTTCTTCTTGTTCCGTTCCGTGACTTTTGTTTGGGTAGTTCCCAATGTTTGGCACTTTTCATACGAATTAAGTACAACATCAACTAATTTGCTCATAATAAAGTTACAACCTAAGATTTTTGACTATATTATGTTAACTGTTCGTATTTTCTTTATTTCATCAATACGCTCTCAAGTACCTGTAATTGTCATCTGTTTGCTAGAATCAAAAAGTTTTTCTGTGAAAACCTGTATAAAAAATCGTCGTTTTTTTCTGATTTTTTCGCTTCTCACAGCAGCTTTTTTCACACCTCCAGACATTTGGTGTCAAATTGTCGCTTTTTCACCTATTTATCTTATGATAGAGTTGACTATCTTTTACGCATTGATTCTACGAGTTTATAAAAAGCAACTATCTGGATAGGTAAACTCTTCCAAGCCCCCCCAAAGGATAAGAACCACACGTGGTAGTTTCCCATCATATGGTTCAAGTGACAGAGAAAAAAAGGTCTAGGCCCTGGTCATCAAATGGCCACATTTGGTTCCAGCAAAACACCCCCCCAAGGAACATGGTTTAACAGAGCACTCACCGTGATGACCATCTTCGCGCGCACTGCTTGCAGTAGTTATTCACCCGAAGTACTTCGCGTGGTCGTTGGCAGTGGTTTTTTGTGTTTTGTCCCCGAGTCAGCACTGGTTGGCGAAATGTTGCTCCTCTTACCCCAACCGGGGGAGCCTTCGTTCTTTCGATCTTCCTTCGCCCACTGGACGGTATCGCAATATTACGACCAAACCTATCCGGAAATGGAATAAAAAGTGGGAAATCCTTGTTGACAGTTTGATTCTAGGGCAGGCAAGTTTTGGCGATGCTGTGCTATACTCTGGTGATTCTTTTTATTATTGCCGGGGGCACCAATTCATCGTGTCCCAAATTACATTGCTTTGTTGGCTTATTCTTCTTCGCCAACAAAGTGCCTATTGGCCTACTCAATCTCAATAAGGCTCGTCGTAGGTGCGGTTTCACAAAACGTCGTTGCACAGTTCACTTACGTTGATCGATAAATAGGCCTTGCCACTTAAAAAAAAAGGGTTATATGCTGTTGTAGGGGAAGGCGCACACAAGCCCAACCGCTTTTGTTCGCGCTTCGCCCCCCCCACCTAATATGGGGTGGTTGATTTGGCAAATCCGGTCGAAGCCAGAGCAAGGCTACTAAGACGAAGCTCTCAAGCAACAAATCAGCACTTTGCCGTGGCTATAGGAACTGCTCCGCTACGTCCCCATGGCGTATCGCCAATCTGGGTGTCCTCCATCCAGGCGGCTTGCCGCCTGTGGTTGCTGCTGTAATGCTGGCCAAGGCACCGCAAAGACAAGTATTCTTCTCCGCCGCCCGCCCTCGTGTCACCTTCATTGGCTTTGCATTTGTAGGGGGGAGTAGGAAGGGTTTTTTGTCGGATATGATTCGCGTAGTTTGGGCAAAGTTGGTGTGGTTTACTTCTGTTCGAGCTGGGATCAGCTTGAGGCGTTGTATTGAAGCCATCAGCATGAGCTTTGCATTATAAGAGCCTTCAGCTTGGGAGGTTGCAGGTGTTGCTTCTCGAAATATGAACTCTGCTTGAAGCATGAAGCTTGAGTCTGATGCCTAAGAAATGAGGATTAAGCCTTTTATTGTGGTTGACAACCAGGGCCGCCCGCGGGGCAGCACTCGACCAAAGGGATGTTTCGCATGCTACAAGAATGCAGTGCCGCATGTTTGTACGTTGAAAGCTGCATGTTACAGAAAGCAAGCTAGCAAGTTAGTGATGATGGGTTAATCTTGCCCCCCGTTCTATCAATCAGGATTACGTCAATCATGGAGAACACAAAGTTTACTACTGGGCAAGATAAAAGACTAGGCAGAAGAAAGAATATGGCTAAAGAAAACAATTATGAAGGAGAAGGCAAATTTTTTTGATTCATTATTGCAACATCGAAACAAATTTGTCGAGATGCATTATGCATCTCTTATGATTATGGGTATCCTTTTGCGGTGGTCTGGTTGTATATGCTCAATATACTAATGTTGTAGGCAACACGCCACGAATATACTACGTCCCTTTTTTGATCCTATCTCTCTATGTATTACAATATTTTTAAGTAGAACTTTTTTCTTTGGAATACAAGTGGTAAGGTAATTTACGATTCTTTCTTGAAAACATTTCCGTTTTATATGTTTTCGCACATAGAACTTTAATTGTTTTTAATCCGATTTTGACATTGTTAATTCCGTTGAACCCAGACTTACCTTTTCTGCGTTATTAACTACAGTAGTCATGATTTGTTATTTAGTGCTAGAGATACTTGTAGACTTCCGGATTTGCCATATTACCTCTGTGTCTTTGAGGACCCTTGTTATGCACCATGAATATCAATCCAATTTTATTAATCACGAAAAGCCTATTTTGTTAGTAAGTGAATTTTCTGATTGGTACTGGTACTTTACCCAAGTGGTGACTCAAGGCGGCTATTGAATCGGAGAAAGAAGCTTTACACCTGGAGAGAAAAGACTAGCGCAGCACTTGTGCAATTCCTTCATCCAATAGGTACTATTGTATTTTCGGTGCCATAGCTGAAGTAAAGGGTACATGCTTCTCAGTACCAGTGTGCAACAACCAAACTTTACGGCATCGAGCCGCCCGCAGGGAGGCAATCTTTGCTCGGTCCCTGCGTGCCAATAATTTACGAAAACGGCGAATCGGCTGATCGGCCACTTGCCTCGTGAATAAAAGTCAAAATTAGCCGATTCTTGTTTTTCTTCGCAAAAGAATTGGCCGCATGCCTTTTTACCTTGCCCAGTGAAATGGGAAACTCATTATTATTTATTTCCATTTATTCTTACTTTTCTTTCTACTCATCTCTATTCATTTTCACATTTTGACATATCTGTTTTTAATTCTGAGATTTTTTCATATTTTTTATTGAAGAGGTCTCACCGGCTTCGTCTACTTCCGAAAGTATAAAAAAAAAAGACTTGATATTCACTGGTTCGCCTACGGAAGGGGATATAGAAGACTCGATATTCACCGGTTCACCTACGGAAGAGGTTAGAGAAGGCTCTTGATATTCACCGGCATTGATTACAATTGAAAATAACTCAATTATTGCTGTATTATAAAAAAGCTATAAAGAATTATTGAACAAGTTTGAAAGGAAAAAAGTGAGAGTTTGAGATTGGATTATATTCGTCAATTCATTTTAGTAACATTATCCTCAGTACTGGTTGTTTTAGGAATAGGTACTTCAATTTAAACTTGCTTTTTTTTCTCAACTGAGCCTTTTATGTACCTAATGCAGGCAGGAACTGCTGCTGGATTGATTTACTCGGATCCGCCGCGCTGTTAGGACCGCTGATCTTGCTGGACGGCTCCTTTTAGCCCTTTAACGAGTACAAAATTACTTTTTTTTATTATGTACTTTCTTTAAGCTTCCTGATCTTTTTCCTCGTTATAGCGGTTGGGGACTGTCACACCCACAACTGCAATGGCTAGAGCTGCTACTCCTACACCGATACTTTCACTCCAAGGCTGCTTGCTTAAGTAACAGCCAGAGCCGCCTAAGTCTCTCCTCTCCTTCGGACCTCAACGGCTGGGTTGCCTGCCTTTTCGCCTAAAGTTCTGGTGGCAGAGCTAATGTGCCTCAATAGCCGACGGGGCTCTTAAGCCTAAAGGACTAGCGAGGCTCTTACGCCTCAAACAAAGGCAAGGCTTTTACGTCTAAAAAGCCGGCGAGGCTCCACGTGATAAGCCATTGGTTGATCACGCACTGAGATATGGCAAGTTTAACAAGCCCTTTGGGCTTTCCACCTGAACAGTAACTACCATCAAAGAAAAGACCTTGTCTTCATTTCTTCTTCACTAGAAACCTCAGGCTTGTTTACAGTTAGAAGGAAAGAGCTCTTAATGCAGCTACCAGTAGGAAATATTTTGGCAGCTGCTTCCGGAAATAACTCCTAATTATTCACCTAAGCGCGGGAGGTGACCGTGAATAATTTACCGTGGCTGGAAAATGCCCCGGCACCTTGGGGGCCGAAACAGTCGGCCTTCGGCCCTCCCCTGGGCAAGCCAGAGCGTTTCCATCCACTTCGGACCTAGAGGCTGGAAAGCTTCGAACCTCATGTTGTAGGGGTATGGAGACCGTAATGCTATCCAGAGAGTGGTGCATCCGATCTGTGACGAGTAGGCTAGGTTACGGGCCCAAAAGACAGTCCCGCCAAATCATCGGGGAGCACATCTACGCCGAGTCGCAGACCGGTCAAGATCGCAAGGTTCGAAGAAAGATTGACCGGACAATCAGGAACCATCACCCGGGCTGCCTCACGAAGTGGCGCCGTCGAAGCTTGGAAGGAGACCACTCCTACCCATTATCTGGATGGAGGTTCTAAGCTAAGTGAACATTTGGCAGATGAGGACCTCTCACACAGATCTCTTTCGGTAGGAATACACCTCGTCAAGCGAGTGGAACAGGAAAGCAGCCGAACAAAACTACTCGACTAGACTTGGGGTTAGGAGCCGTACGAGCGATAACGTTCACGTACAGTTCTCTGTTTTGGGCAGCGGACGGAGATGGCTGCTTGCTCTTACTCTTGCAGCTTCAACCTACTTCCTTCTAAAGGCTGTTGGCTACGCAACAGCAGTAAGCTGCCTTCCGCTGAAGCCAGCTGGCTACACAACAGCTATAAGCTGCCTTTTCTCTGCTGAAGACAACTGGCTACACAAAATTCCTCCTCATTTTTTCCGAAATATGTACTTATTTGTCAAAAGTTTTTCAGCGAATTTACTTATTCTCGATTCTTATCCTAGCAAACCCTTATTCAGGCGGCCAACGGCTTACCCCACCCCCCCCCCAGCCTAGCAAAATTTTTGAGCTTGGCCCCTTACTAACAAGCTAACAGCGCCAAGGGGCCGAGCTTATTATAATGCATTGCCGGCCTGTTTCGGATCTTATTCTGGTTCGACAGGGCCAACCCACCTTGGTCACGAATTTCGCGTTTCGAAGTGGCGGAAACCTCAGTCAAAACTGGTTCGACGAAGCTTCTTGCTTTTCCCAAAACAAAGCAATCCATTATTACGAACCATTTCACTCCACTCTTAAAATTATTTATTCTTTATATTGTTTCGAATTATATGTATGTACAATATGTAAAAATCACAATTACTACGTTCAATACCAAATATTTCTCGAAGTAATTCATTTTTTTCCTACGACCGAGACGGGTCCAACTTTTTTATATACTTTTTTCTTCTTAGCTATTCTGGGCAATACAACGTCATGGAGCTTAATAATAAACCTTTTATCTATTTTTAGCCCGTTTGCACCATTGCCAGTTATTTCATGTTTTAGGAACTACGTCTATAGCATTTGCTTTATCATTCAAATTCCATTTCTTAAAATCGTAGATACTACTAAATCTCGTAGATTGGAAATAAGTTATCGATCATATTGGAAATCATACCGCTGAGAAAGCTGCTACAACCTAATCAATACCAACTTTAACTTTTATTCTGACGGACAGGGTGCTGCTTCACTGAGAAAATCCTCAATGATAAAGATGCAAAAAAGTCTGTGGAAACGCGCGAACAAACCAGTAGAAAAAGAGGCAGGGGGCGGTAGATATTCCAATAACCTTTAGAGAATCAAAACGAGAGTAGGAAGAATGAAAAGTAATAATCAAAAGTTTGCCTAATAAATCTTATTTTAGTGAAAATTTATTTTCTGCTTGGTTAGGATTGCCTTTTTAAGTTCGTGAAGCTTGAGTGGCACACTTACATTCACGCTTCTTTATATGTAACTGCTCGGCCTTTTTTTTATTATGGGCAAACTTTTCCACCCGTGGTCCGAGCTTCATTACTTTCTTTGCGCCTCAATTGCCTAGAGGCCATATCCTTTCAGGGGATTGATCAGTATCCCCGAGCTGCTGATCACTGATATGAGATATGGCAAGTTGTTCAACGAGCCCGGAATTAATCACATCTGAAAATAAGCCCACTTAAATATTTGTTTCTTATTCAGTGTTTATCCTCTTATTTACCTCGAACACTTCTTCCCAGTGAATAATCCCTAAAAAAACCAAAGACACGTTCACTAAGATTCCCAGTTTTTGATTGCGAAGAACTTCAGATGCGGGTCAAAATTCCTTGATAGCATAAAGAACAGCGTTTTTTACATCGACAGTGGTGTCGAGTGGTTTAGTATTAACGTCCAATAAAGAATCAATGAAATAACATTTTAGCTGGTTTGGAGAGAGGTTTAAGAAATCAATAGCAAAAATCCAAAATAATAAAACGATGTGCAGATGGGGGTATAATAACCTCTTGGGATTCTTGGCCTGGTTGTCATGCCGTTGGCAAATCTTTCTCGTGCGTTTCCACAATAGCACCTGTTACGAGAAAAATTTTTCTTTGAATCAGCATCTTTTTCATAGAATTAGCTAAGTAAAACCAATGTTCTGCAACAACAGCAGTCTGAGGTGGGGTAATTGTGAGAAAAGAAGCAAAGTTAATCGCAAAAAAAACTTTTTTGTACTTAGTGGGCGGCTTGGCTAAAGCTTTGCTGAATAGCAAAGCTGGAGCTCTCGTATAAGCCGAATGGCGGCTCTTGGCTTTGGCTTCGCTGAATAGCAAAGCTTCAGCTATCATTGCCGAGTGTATCTTGGTTAAAGCAGTGCTTAGGCTTGGCTGAAGCATGGTAATGGTAAGCCGGCTCTTGACTCAAGCTTTGCATAAGCTTTGCATAGGCTTGGCTGAAGTTTAGCTGGTTCACTAAAAGAAAGAGGGGGCCTTGGCTAAAGAAGCTTCGCGGAACTAGCTATGTATCCTGGCTCGACCTGCTTTGCTTAAGCGAAGCTTGGTGGATAGTTATGCTAAAGCTTTGCCTGTTGCTTCGCTTATGTTGTGAAGCTTTAGCTTTTTAACTGGCTTAGTCGGACCGGAGGGTTCATTACAGTGGCAAAGCCTTACTCGGGAGCGAAACTCGCTAATCAGCCTCGTAGAAGCAAAGCTAAAGTAAAGCAACAACAAAGCAACAGCGAAGATAGCTTGCTTCGCTTGGGCAAGGCTCAGGCGAAGCAACAACCAAACTTGCTTGCTCCACTTAAGCAGAGCTCCGGCAAAGCAACAGCCCTGCTAATCAGCAAATAGAGCTTTATTGAAGCAATACTTTAGCGTAGCTGATTAGCTCCAGTATAAGAAGAGGCAAGGCCTAAAAAACTTTAGCTCCACTGGCTAGTAAGTAAGCAAAGCTAAAGCAAAGCTTTAGCTTGATTTAGTAGGCTTCGCTACAGCTTCAATCAAGCCGAACTAATGCTTCGAGCTTTGCTTGGCTAGCTTCGCCAATAATGCCTAGCCAGTCGCTTCGCTTAAGCGAAGCTGAAGCTTCAGGAGCTAAAAAGCGAAGCGGCGCAGAGCGGGTGGAAAAATTTCACACGCCGAGGCGTGGTTTGAGACTGCTGCGCGCCTTCGTTCGTAAAGCCAACGGACGAAGTCCACGGGAAAAAAAACGCGGAGAAAATAAAACTTATTTTTGGCTGCGCGCTTCTCTACTTGCCTCCATTCCACAAGCCAACCAAAGGGGTCCTTCATCAACCCCCCGCAATGTGCTTTCCAATTTTCATCAAATTTTGCTACTTTAGATTGGTCAAAAAGCCAAAGTAAAAAGCGCTCATTCACATAGCTAATTCAGGATTAGTTCCCCTAATCAAAGCCATTGAAGCTCTTGCTTAGGGCATCCATCCGGGAAAGGCTTTCTTTCTTCGAACCTCGACAAATGGCACCAAATGGAGTGTATAAAAATGGTCATTCATTATCATACATGATAAATCTGCTTTGTGCAAATTCACGAGTCGATAAATGATCTATGGGCTTCGTAATGCTGGCAAAATGGAGTTATTTATATAGCTACCCGCATACTTCATGCATTTACTCTTACGAAACATCGAGATTTCTCCACTCGACTGACGTAGCAAGTGGAGAGCCTGAGACCCTTTATGATGTCGTGTTATCAGTTGGCCTTAAGCTTTGCAAAAAGGCCCATCTTACTGTGTAACATGAACTTCAACCGAATGCAGGTATCAACCCCGCAGATGTAAAGCTCAGCTTACTTCCGGGCCAAGCAGAAGGGGTGGAAAGGCGGCGGCCCAGGGCAGTCGACGAAGGAAGAGGAAATAAGATGAATAGTGGGCACAAGCTTCGTAGCCTGAAGTCAATACTGACCACACCTTCGAAGATTGATTGCCGCAGGCTCCTAAGCCGCCAAGCATACTCTGGGACGAAGCAACCAAGGGCAGGACCCATAATGTGACAGCTGGAATCCTGTCATTGAGCTTTTCTGGTCACCTGAAGGAATTGGGTCAGAGGGCAGAGCCTTCTACGCTCGTGGCGCTCCTCGCCGAGTCGAGCTCACATCCAAACGTGTGGTTGAGGAACGGATTATTAACTCCTCTTTCTTATTCTTCTTCCTTTGGCATTAGCTCTGACAACGCTGGCCGGGCCTATGCTCATGGGAATGGTATTCTACTTTTCTACAAAGCAACATGGAGACCTCCTAAAGTTAAAAAAACTTAGATCGTGGGTAAGCATAAAACATACGTAAGATGACAGGGCATTTGACCCTACCTATCTGCTTAGGGCGCAGCATCAGGCAACTATCCAGACGTTTCGGGTTCCTCCTTTTTTTCTTACTTAAAAAAGGAGTAAAACGCCAACAAGAACCATAATGAATAAGAGATGCCAGTATTCTGGAAAAAACACAAGTCTACGAGCTTCGCTCCTAAGCTTAGGTTAACTATGCGTGAAGCCTTCCAATGGACTACATGCATAGCCGCCTCGGGGGAGATATGTTCTGTTCTCTCCCAGAGCGACTCGGAGCGTAGAGTCGAAGAGCTTCCCTTCCTTTTGGGCGTTTTCTTGCTCGTCAAGGCGGCCGGCGGCTTGAAGGATGTGTAAGAAAGAAAACGCCCGCGGGCGCGAATAAAACCACTTCTTCTCTAGATCCCTGGCTGGGTATTCCACGCTGTTCTCCAGTTTTCTGGAGAGGTCAAGAATGAAGTTCGCGAAGCGAACGAAGGGCGTGTATTAGACCATGAGCTAGGCGGCGGGGATCGCTCCGCTGCGCCTGCTTCACCTTTTTCTATGCAAGTATCCGACCTTCTATTTTAGAAGGCAAACAAACCCGCCGCAGCAGCAAAGCGCCCCAGCGCACATAATGGGCGCGCGCTCCGCCCCAAGGCGGCGAGGCGCAGCAAATGAAGAAAGTAGCATGGGGGAGAGAATGCGTTCTCTTCTCTCGGTTACTGCAATGCCCTTGATGCCATTTAACCTTCCTACCTAATCTACATCCCTTTACTGCTACTCATTGCTTCTATGGCCATCAAATTGCGCTTGTTCTTTAGTAGCTCAGTGGTTAGAGCAAATGGCTGTTGAGTGCGCTGAGTATATTGGTACGGGATTGAGTTAGCCTCCTACTACGTCACTTTTCAGAGCATGTCTAAAACAATACCTTACCCTCATTTGGAAACAGATTTGGGAAACGCAGCATAATATAGACTATGTATGAGTCAGGCCTCATATGGATAAACCTTATTTAAACGCAAGTTAATTGGTTTTTTTTACTCCTACCCATGGTTGCACGGCATGGTCGAGCTCTCGAGCATACAACAATGTGTTGTATATTTTATCCCATGAATCTCTTTCTTCAAGGCAAGGCCTTGATTCATCCCCGAAGGATGGATCTACGATCCATGGCGTAGCATGCAATTACTATGTCTTTGCATAACTGAATGGAAGCCACGTAGTGTTTCCACTAAAACATGAATAATCAACAAATTGCATCATCCGCTACTTTGAACCCCCTTTGCAGGCATGGTGTTGGTTTGGCTTTCTGCACCTAGATTGGGTTTCCAAGAAGTTGATGAGACTTGGAGCAAATAACCAAAGCCTGCTCCGGCTCTGTATTTTACATATGATTCTCACGGTTAACAGTCATATTGATCGTGTAAAAAGAATAAATAAATGCAGTCATCCCAAGGCAGATAAATCTATCCACGAAATGCATAATGCATTGTGTTTAGCATCCTGTAGCTGCTCTCAAGCCACGTACGTAGTGAGGAACTTGCTACACTCGATTACTAAACCTGCGCCCTCGTCCATAGCACGCAAAAAAAACTAAAGCGATCCTAAGTGAGGACCTCCTCTATCAAAACAATTCAGGAACGCCGCCCCCCATCGCGCAGGCCTTATGTCGCTCTGAAGGCCAAGAAAACGCAAAAACCCGCGCCGACTTGCTTCTTCCCTACGGCTTGCTTTTTATCTAACAGTCCATCGGCTTCTTCTTTAGGAAGAAGCTATTTACAGGTAGACAACTACCCGCCCGGGGCCGTCAATCCTGGCCGCCTCCAAGCGGAGGGGGGGCGAAGCGCCTACTTGGTTGGTAAAACCAACCATGGATTATAATATCATTGTGGGTCCGACTCAACGCAATGTTATGCATGAACGCAATGTATGACTTGCTCCCATCAATCACCCTCACCTATAACGCCAGGGCCCTTAATTTATCTTTCCAAATAGCTCAGTCCATCCAGGGGGTCGTTGGTTCGAATCCAACCCAGAGAGGTAAAAAATAAACAGATTTAAAAAAGGCAGTTCACTCAACTCTGGTTTCTCAATTTGTTGTTCTTTAAATTTGTTTGGTTATGTTCAATATGTGTCTTTTATTCCATTCTATACGTGTTATTGTTCTTCCATTTTTGATTTACCCACAATTAGTCAAATTATCCTTAAGACTAAATCTTATTTGCATACATTCTATTTCGTTTATGTAACCCAACTTTTTCTTACACGTTTTTATTTATCCTCAAACCTATGCGCTAAAAATGGACCATTACAATTGTTTGGATTTACTTATGTTTATGGATGATTTTACTAGTAGTAATCCCACCACTAGTGATAATCCTAGTAATTTAACTTTGCCTGGAGGTAATGATTCCTCGCCTGGAGACTCCGTAACAAGAGATGTTAATAAAAAACTAAACGATCTCTGTGAATGGATTTAACTTGCGGTTATATTGAGGTGGATGCTACAGTATACAGAAGATTATGTCTGGAGTCCCATCCGAGCAAGGTAAAATTATGGTGGGGATAGGTGGTATAGTCTCTACGTATACCGCTGGGGTTGTTCGTGAAATGTTAAGAAAACACTCATCTGAGGGGAAGGTGCGCGTTCCCAGCTTATCCCTGACCCATAAACTGATATGGTAGGACTGTTATATGGACCCCTCCAGGTGAGCGATCCTTATTCTTATATTTACTATGGTTCGAGATCGATTCGTTTGCGCTACCCGAAACTCTTGCAGCATCAAAATAATCTACCCCGATTAGATTATACACATTTATCCATAAACCCGCTAGTCGTATGCAAAAAATATCATTGTTCTCTCGGCTAGCTTTAGGGCGGCTAATCCATCTGAATTTGTCCATTTTTTTTATTACAAGGTTTAAACGACCATAGAAATTACTTTGATTGATAGAGGATTAGCCCAGCCCCATAACGTAGGTTGCTGGCCAGGGGGCCAACGGGTAAGGCTGAAGTTTCGAAAGAAAGAAAAATATACCAAATGATTTTGAGAAACATATGGCTATTTGTTCCAATTGCTTATCGTGATGCTGCGGAATCAATCTTGGCGATGAGAATTTAAAAACGCAAAAACACCTATGACGCAAGGAATAATTGACTTGCATCATGATATTTTTTTCCTTCCAATCATTGTATTGATTTTTGTTTTATGGATGTTGGTTTGCGCTTTATTGATGGCATTTTCACTATGAAAGAAATGCGATTCCAGAAAGGATTGTTCATGGAACTACTATAGACATTATTTGGATTATTTCTCCCAGTGTTATTCCGATATTTATGGCTATACTATTTTTGCTTCATTATCTCCAATGGTCGAGAAAGTAGATCCAGCCTTTAGTAGCAAAGCCATTGGACACCAATGGTATTTGACTACTTATTATGAATCTTTTTGCTTACGCAATAGTTCTGACGAACAGCCATTAACTTCTGATAGTTATTTAGTTATTTGATTCTGGAAGATAATTCATAATTAGGTTAATCACGTTTATTAAAAGTGGACGATCGAGTGGTTGTACCAGCCAACACTCATACACTATGAGTGAGTCCCGTTGTTTATTCTAATAAGTATCCATGCATAGATCTAGCTCATAGGGGTGCTTTGCAGTATCCTGAAACCTGGACTCTATCGCAATGGGATGAATGGCTTTGTGGGCTGGGACGTCAAGAAAATACCTCACTCTTTCTATTATGTTCCCTTCTTCCCAATCCAGAAGCATGTCCTCTAGGACAACCTGAAAGGTTCAAGCCTTTCTCTGATTTTGTTCATCTTTAAAATCTTAAAATAAAATTACTCAGCGATCTGAAATTTACTTTTTAATTTCAGGACTAGAACGCTGGAATCTTGGAATAACTATATGTACAGGAAGATAGAAGAGCTCAACCTTTTCATACTGAAGGCCCAACAGCCATGCTAAAACATGGGAGCCCTACGTTTACAGTGGGCTTTACTCAAGTCTCGCGATGGCAGTGGCATTTACCACCAATGTAAAAGCAAGCTCGTTGAGGTTATTATGCGTCTGAATGGATTTAAAAACTGTTCAGCCGTTGTACAACAGGAAACGATATGCTATCCAGAGATGGAAAGATAGCCACAAGGCTCAACAATTGCCGAATTAACTTGGCTCCACGAACAAATCAGGGTTCACAATTTGTTTGAACTTCGATCAATTATTGGAGTTTTCTCTCAGGGCTCTACTACAGGAACCTTGGTATTGACTTCGTTTAGAAGATCATCAATTGTAGTTTTCTCTTAGGGCTTTGCTAGAAGAGGAACGGTATCCACGTCGTTTTGGAGAACCATCTGAGTTGATTAATCCGAGGCCGGCCGGTATCCCTGTCGTTTTGAAGAACCATCTAAGTTGATTAACCTGGAGTCGGAACCCCGGTATCCACGTCGTATTGGATAACTCCATCTGAGTAGTTTCCGGGACCCACCTTCTTGTCATCTGGGGCTAATTTACTACTGGTCACCTCCTTTCGCACAAAACTAAGCTCCCAAATAAATAACCCTTTTTGTAAATAACTTCCATGGTGTTCCACCAAGGAATTGACCCGGAGCGCAAACTGCTCGCCAGGCGCTCCCTCCTCAGATTATTAAATTTATTATTTTTCACGCGTCGTCTGCCCACGTAGGTTGGCTGGCTCGGGCGGTTGGGCCAACGGGTAAGGCTAAAGTAGTTCCGAAGAAGAAAAAAAAAAATATACCAAATGATTTTGAGAAACATATGGCTATTTGTTCCAATTGCTTATCGTGATGCTGCGGAACCTTGGCAATTAGGATTTCAAGACGCAGCAACACCTATGATGCAAGGTGCGGGGTCTTACATCCTTGTCCCGTAATGGATATAGCCCATACGTCGAGGTTTTTTTTTAGACGTTAAACCCGTCGGGGCGAGTTCCGAAGACCTATCCCAGACCGTAAGGTCAGGATGGGGGAGTAAGAGCCGCGATGTCTTCCGACGAGGTAAGGATTCGAGAGTGTACAGTTAACCCCAATCAACCGGAATCCTCATACATAAAGGAGCGGGGCAAGGGCCAGATAGCCTCGTAACAACTGTAACTGCTCGTTACACGAGTACTCCAGCCTTGCAGAGGAAAGGATCACCTCTTCCGAGCAGCGGACAAATCACAGGGAGGGTTCGCCGCAGCAGGTGGATCCTAAACCGGGGGGGACGAAATCGAATACAAACGGGACAGACGAATAGGGTGATGACCACAAGGAGGCTGCCTGCCGCGAGGTTGGATAGAAACGGAAAAAAAACGGCCGGCCTACTTCCCCCCGCAAAGCCGCCCTTCTGGCGACAAAATAAGATTAGAGCAGCAGCTTTACAGGGGACGGTGGAAGAAATGGATACCATTAATGTAGCCGGGCCTCTCCTCATTAAAAAATGGCCTTGCCCTCACTTTCGTGCCTTGCCTTCACTTTCGTGAGAGTTCGGAGAAAATGAAATATCCTGTGTAAATCCTTGCAGTATATCCGTTGTGCACGGATCTTTGGCTATCCGCGGCGGCTCCAATACAAGTTGATTTAGTTGTGACACTACATCCCCAATCGACGAGCTGGGCGAAACTCAGGCGAAGGTACCTAGAAACAGAAATATTATCTCCGTCTTGGCGGAGTACTAGATAGCCTGCTCGCACTCACCTGACCTTTAATAAGGTAGTCGGGGATAGTTGATCCGAACTTGAAAAGCGTCGTTCATGGTCAGCCATAATTATGCGGTTGGAGTCCCTATGAATCCAGGAAAAGAGGAGAAGAGAGCCGGATGAAGGGAGACCATCATGTCCGGCTTCGAGGGAGGGCTTTTTTAAAGCAGCCCTACCCGCCGAATAATTGACTTGCATCATGATATTTTTTTCTCTTTAATGATTATATTGATCTTCGTTTTATGGATGTTGGTTCGCGCTTTATGGCATTTTCACTATGAAAGAAATCCTATTCCAGAAAGGATTGTTCATGGAACTACTATAGAGATTATTTGGACCATTTTTCCTAGTATTATTCTGATGTTTATTGCTATACCATCTTTTGCCTTATTATATTCAATGGACGAGGTAGTAGATCCAGCCATTACTATCAAAGCTATTGGACATCAATGGTATTGGAGTGCGCCCCTTAACGAGGGTGATGGAAGTGCAACAAAATGCACCGGACTACTCATAAGGTCCGCGAAGCGTCTGGCTTACCGAATGACAGACGACAAGAATATTCCATTTTCGTCTGACGGGACCAGAGCATGCCAGAAACGGGAAGTTTAGGTTAAACCTATATACTGAAAAGGTTCCCCTAGCTAAGAGGCCTATGGTTCATTCCTGAAGTCGTTGGAGGTACACATTCCTCTTCTCGGTGTGGACAATATACGAGAAATAGATGCTCAGCCTGCAATGTCCAATAACAGCGCTGAAGTAGTAAATCTATCGGCACCACAGCCAGTGGCATACAACTTTGGACCTAACAACAGGCCTGACTCCGTCAACTTTCGGAATGGGGGATCCCTAAACGTTGGCAACAACCACGGTAGTGACAAAAACTGCCAGAAGAACAAAAACGAGGACAACCCTTTACTGTTCCTGCTCTGCCTTCTTCGGGGACGGAGGTCCTACGGTAGGTAACAGCAGGCACAAGCACTTCACCGAAGGGGACCAGCGCTTATACTCCACCGTAATCTCGGTCGCTTCGCAGGGTCGTGAAATCCCGGTGGAAACTCAAAGGTCACAGAGAATGGACCTATGGTGGAAATGTGAATATTATAGTTTATTCGACCCAAAGATCTACGAAACCGCATATCACAAGATCAAATCCAACCCAGGCAACATGACTATGGGAATCGACGATTCCACTCCCGACGGTTTTTGCAAGGGCGTTATCCGTCTTATCATTGATCGAATGAAGGAAAGATCCTTTCAGTTCAAACCGACCCGAAGATAATTTATTGCAAAAACTAACGGGAAGATGCCATACCTTTACCATGGACAAGGTGGTACAAGAAGTGATCAGAATGCTCCTTGAGTCAGTGTTCGAAGCAAAAGTGGTTGATGGATGAAAGCTATGAGTTCAGACCAGGAAGATGCGCACATTCGGCACTAATAACTATCCGCCAATGGACCCTACCGGGCTGATTGAGGATATCAGGGGGGTACTTCGACGATATAGACACCATACTTTCTTGGCATCACTTCTTTCTCATGAGATAAGTGAAAGACCAACGGATAATAGACTTGTACTGGAACTAGTTCGTGCCGGATTTGTGAACAACGGAAAACGAGAACCCCACACCAGTGAAGGTGTCCTGCAAGGCGGAATCTTGTCACCTTTACTATCCAACATCTACCTACATGAATTCGACGTCTGGATTAATAACCCGGCAACAAGTCTTCGTACGCCTGGCAAGGTCTTGGAACCAAACCCCGAATACTATATACTATTGCCAGCCCGCCGAATAAGGAAGGGGCGTTTGCTCATGGAACTACCAATCCGAAATCGAAAGAGCAATTCCTTCAGCTGGATAAACGGAAGCGAAAGACCCGGCACCAAAATAGACTACGTACGATATGCGGATGATTGGGTAATAGGAGTGGTGACCGGGCCGAAAAGCTTGGCTGTCGAGATCAGAGATAAAGTAAAGGAGTTCCTAACAAGGGAATTAAGACTGAAACTAAGCGAAAGAGAGAACCAAGATCACCCACCTAGCCACAGAAAGAGGTAAGTTTATTGGAACATTAATTAATAGGTGCTAAGACCCGGAAGTACGCCTTCGGCCCTGTTGCTACAGAATGAGCAGGGACATGATAAGAAGGTCCGACCCGCCGCCTACGGTGGGATCCTCTTGGAAGCTCCTCTCAACAACGAGCTCACGTCCAAACTCGTCGATCGAGGGTTTGCCAGCGATGCAAAAATACCCCAAGAAATGAGCAAATGGATTTATCTTAAACCGGAGGTTCGAAGAAGGCGCTATAACGCGGTAATTCGAGGTATCATGAAAACTACTATTCTTTCGTAGACAGCATAAACATGATGCGTAGAATCCTCTGGATTCTAAGATTCTCGGCTGTTTTCAGTGTATAAAATGGAGAATCTCTGCAAAAGCTCTGTTTATAAAACTGTAACACGTATCGGGAAGGGGGTTTTACCGAGTTTTCACTATTTTCGCTCGATAAAGAATCAGATCCCCGTTTGTAGGGAATGCCACTGTTCGATCCACCATGGTAATTATGACGGTCTCTCCCTGAAAGAGTTGGGGAAGACCTTTCTTCGAACCTCGAGTGTTAATAGGCGTGGAGAGCTGTTTGCGGGGAAACTTGCAAGTACAGTTCGGTGGGAGGCGGATGGAACCTTTGTAACAAAGACTGGCCGTCGACCCAACCTTATGAATATTCAGACTATAACCGTTCTGATGAACAGTCATTAACCTCTGACAGTTATATGATTCCAGAAGATGACTCAGAATTAGGTCAATCACGCTTATTAGAAGTGGACAATCGAATGGTTGTACCAGCAAAAACTCATCTACGTCTGATTATAACATCTGCTGATGTACTTCATAGTTGGGCTGTACCTTCCTTGGGTGTAAAATGTGATGCTGTACCTGGTCGTTCGAATCAGACTTCCATCTTTATTAAACGAGAAGGAGTTTACTATGGTCAGTGCAGTGAAATTTGTGGAACCAATCATGCGTTTATGCGTGCGCCCGAATACATAGGCCGACTGCTGAGCCCACTCTGGCTCAGCCGCACCTTCTCGTTCTTTGGCCAACCTGGATGCGAGCTACCTAAAGAGCTATCATAGCAATATCATGGCTAGAGCAGTAGGTAAGAGCTGGGGATCGATGGGCCTGCTGCCCTGGCTCCCCAGTAAAGCGGAGGATACGGTTAGGATAACGAGCTTGAAACGCGGAGCCCGTCTGAAGCTGGACCGAACCTCCAAGCAAGATATAGCGGCGAGCAAGTGGTTAGTAGGCCAATCGCGCCGGACCTGCAGTTGATGGCATTATCCCCTGCAGCACTCGAGGAACCACAGGGCACTCCATACAGAGCAAGTCTGAGAGATCAGACGCCCGCGCAAGGACCTAAATTCTCACGAGTTAAAACCAAATTCGGACCTAGGAAAGTCGGGGCTAACCATCCCCATGACAGTGTCCTGAGGGAGTTCAGAGGCCTTATAGTAACACAGACCTTTTCAGGTCATGCGAAGGTGGCCAGTCCAAGATCGTACTGTTCCTCTATTTTCTGCAACAGACGTTCTCAACGGATCTGTACACCACTCTACGCGCAAGCTGGACTGGACAGACCGTGTCCGTCTCTCGACAGCGGAACGGGTAAGGACCCGCAAAGGCAAAGACGGCAAATGCTACGGATTGATCAATAAAAAATGGAGTGAACCTTTGTTTCTAGCTGTCTGTTACAAGTCTATTTTTTTCCGAGATAAGCCTGGAAATATGACACGGGATCCGTGAATGAAATTATGATGGTCTTTCCCCAGCCAGCAGGGTTCGCCCTTTTTGGCGGGAAGCTAAGCAAAAGCCAGTTGTCTTCACGGCTCGTAGAAGGGAAATAACCAAGCCAGGCGAGATAGAAACGAGACCTCTGGGCAGATAGCCGAGGTAAAGGGTCGTGAGAAAGACCCGTCCAGCCGCCGCCCATTCTGAGCCTGTCTTTCTCGACTGCTCGCACGAATTCCGGCCCCACTGAGTATAACGCATACGGCCCTAGATAATCTTGACTTGAAAGGCGGCTCTTGGCCATGAGAAGGTGATTTCCTACAGGTTTTGACTCGATTCCCCACCCAGTCATGAGAAATCTGGCGAGAAGAGTAGGATGTCAGCGCACCCTAAATCTATTAACGAAAGCGCTTGACGCGGAATCTTCTCTTGACCCAAAGGCCCACGGGTAGCCCAAGAAAAAGTTGAAGCAGGAACCCCGCCCGCGGCGCCGTCTAAGCCCGCTACTCTGATTACTCTCCACGTCCTCTCGAAATTTCTGCATAAGCTCCAGTCAAAATTGGTGAGGGTAAATTAAAGCTAGGAAACACCTAACCTACCAAATCTCTCTCTGCGAAGACCGGAAAAAAAAACACCTTTTATTTCATGGCTACGTCAACGTATTCCCGACCCCAAATACCCAAACTTGGCGAAGACTGATGTATCTAGGATACGCCGACGACTCTGTACCCCCATAACCAGGTCAGTTAGGAGGGAAGCAAGGATCATCAGGGATCACAAAAGAAACTTCCTTCCCAAGAGGGGCTGCAACTCAGTATTGACGAGGCGAGAGAAAAAAATATCCCACTTAGCCAAAGACGGCTTCGATTTCTTAGGCGCCCACTGCAATACGCAGCCATCTCAAGTTACAAGTACAGGTGCTACTTTTGGTTGGCGCGCCCAGCCCAATCCAACGAAATAAGGCTAGGAATAATTACGGCACCCATCAAAAAACTTATCATAAAGCTTAAAGAAGCCAGATTCGCCCGCCATAACCTGGTGAGTTCCCCGCTCCCGCTTGCCAAAGAAAGAGATCTCATCACGACGTGGGACCACGCAGACATACCAAAGTTCTACCATCAAAAAGCCCATGACATTGTGAACTTCTACTCCTTCGCAGCGAACTGCAACTCCCTACTCAAAATTACCTCTCTCTGAAAAAATTTTCTGATCTTGGCTTTCAAATAAGTTGCAGACCACTATGTAAGTGTTCCGTCGATTTGGTGGGAGATTAGCCTGTACGGGTACAGACCCGGAGGCTGCTATTAGACTCGAAGAGCGAGCTTTTTCGCCATAAACGTGTTTAAGCCTGAGCAACTATAGCTCCCAGAGAAGATCGTAGACCTGAGTGAGCTAGGACGCCAAGTTAACCCTAAGGGTGTGCGCCATCTGAGGATGTTCTCGAGTGGAGATGCATCATCTGAGAAAGGTGATATACGGTATTAGAGCTAGGATTGGGTGGATTTAACCTATGACCAGTGAGTGCGGCGGGCATTCAAGCTTAAGCAAATACCATTGCGCAGACAACACCGCAACGCCTATTACCACGGTAACCTTACGGTCGCCGACACGGATAAACTTTCAGCTTGCACTATTGCGGAGGAGGGGACCGCAAGGCCCAAGGTTAAGATCTAGGAGTGTGAGCAGTACGAGCTGAAAGGCTCCCATACTGTTTGGAGGGCAGGGGGGCGAGCAGAGATGCTTCTCCTGACCCCTATCCATTGTCGTAGAAGCTGTTTCTTTGGATGCTTATGCTTCTCGGGTATCCCATAAATTAGACCGAAAAAGGAGGAAGGACCTTTTATAAATAATCATTGCACCAGAGATTCTTCTTCAGACAATAAACACTTGAATTCAAAAAAAGGATTTGGAAATTGTAGTAAATTGAAAAAATTATGGGTAAGTATATCCACTAGAAAGGAAAGAGCGAACATCCCTCTGTTTCTTACCCTATTTCGAGACAAGCTTACAACATCATTTATGTTCCTAAAACATCTATTTTGGTTATCTGTGAAATTAAGCTCGAAAATCGAACTGTGGACTCTACGGTTTTTTCCGGTGCATCCAGTTGGTTGTGGTATTTTTCTGTCGTAATGGTATACACCATTCCTGCCCGTTTTTCTGAACCTAGTCTTGGTTGGCAAATATGATGGTTTGTTAGTGTTAAAATGGGTTTTTACTTGCAATCAGTGCTCTTTTTTATTTTATTCCGAGATTTAGTTCCTTTCAGCAATTTCTAAATCATTTGTTAGGTTCGGAATTTAATATTATGTATTGGTAATCAGGGTTGCTGCAAAAGCCGCCACACCTTCTATCACTATTACAGCAGCTGTCGATGTTGCATTCCAAGTTGTTCAACCTGAAATCCGCCACGGAGCAGCAGAACGCTATATTGATTCTTGCAATTGGGCCAATGTGTTGATCCAACCAATTCTTTAAAGAGTTGCATACTCCTGGTGGAGGAATTGGTCCCTTGTCTAGGGAGATAAAGGATTTTGTCCGTTATCTTTATTGAACAACACCTGGGAATCCACCAACACTTGGAGAATGGAATCCAACAACACCGGGCTTCATCAAACGAGAAGGAGTTTACTCTGGTCAGTGCAGTAAAATTTGTGGAACTAATCATGCGTTTATGCGTGCGCCCGAATACATAGGCCGACTGCTGAGCCCACTCTGGCTCAGCCACACCTTCTCGTTTTTCGGCCAACCCGGTTCGAGCTGCCTAAGGAGCAGCTATCACAGCAATATCATGGCTGGAGCAGTAGGTAAAAGCCGGGGATCGGGCGGTCTGCCCTAGCTCTCAGTGAAGCAGAGGATACGGTGAGGATAAAGAGTAAACGAAAGGAGGAGATAAAAGGAAGTTTGGGCAATTCATTCTACAAGTTGATCGGAAACTCTTTGTATGGGCAATTTTCTATGGGAGTTAATCCAAAACAAGTCTTCGATGCACGAGTGGGGAAAATGTCACGATGAACGGAGGAAAATTGACTAATCGCTTGGGTTTAGTTAACAGAAGCTGCAGCACCCACTCCTTCGTAGGAAGAAATAACAACTTCGCGACCCTGCGATGGAAATGATTTTCCAAGATATAGCAGCGGCTGGGGATGTGGCGAAGGATGTATTGGACTTAGCAGCTCCACCTGATACGAATTCATTAGTCATCCAGAAAGGAATGAAATACATAGTGATGCTAAAATTATTGGCTACATTAATAAAGGGGAAGTTCCGCCCGCCTGCAGAGTTGGATCCCATGAATGCAGAACAAATAAGTGAGGAATTCTTTAAAATAAAAGCCCTACAAACTTTTTAAAGTTTGAAAAGGACTTGCGGCCTTCATTTTATTCTTTTATTCGTCAAAAGTTGGAATTGGAGACGCCACTAGAAATACCAGACTCGAATTGGGAATGGTCTGAAATATATGATAAAGGCAGCCTATCCGTTAGAGTAATGCTAACCAAAATAATGAGAGATGAATTATTATATTTTATAACCAAGCTATATTCATTCATCCATAAGAGAAAATCTCAATCAATACGGGCCGTGCTATGTGTATGAAAATTTAAAAAACTTATGAGTAAACAATTGGAGCAAAGTTTTGATATACCAAATTCGTGTCAAAGAGAAGTAGCCTCCAAGGTTTCAGAAATGAGTGAGGAGATATCCCAGAAACTTAATTGGTCATGGGGGCATGTATATGACCCACCCTTTGGAGAGGCAGCTTCGAATGTGTTTGATATTTTGAAAGGAGATCCCATTTATTTATTCATAGGTATGCTATATCTATTACTTACACCATATCTCATTAAGTATGGACCTCAGTTCGTTCTGTCAGCGTTAGGCAAGGCGTTTAACATAGGAGATTCCACCCCCCACTGGACAATCATCGGGAAGGACAAAGAAAAATAGGCAGAATCCTCTTCGTCAGCTTCTAAGTCTTAGACATAAATAAATGATATCTAATCCCACAATGTCATACCAGGAAGGATCAATGTCATACCAAGAAGGATCAATGGGTAAGTCTTCAACTCTGGACCTAAAAACATGACAGATTTTGTAAAAATTTTAACGTGTCAGGATTGACAACTATGAAGAAGCATGTTTCGACCCAGATACCTCCTCCGATTGTAGAGTGTAATTTTGTGTATGATATAAAATGTATATCTATATAAAAAATATGGTACGCAAAATTACACCCCCCTGCACTTTAAGCGGTATTTCAGTCGGAAAAGAACAACATTTTACAAACAAAAGATGAGTGAACTCTTTTTTGGGCAGTAGACAAAAAGATGACGGGACAAATTTGTGGTGGAATACAAACAAACAAAAAAACAGAAGTGGGAATTATGGATACAAATAAACTATTAGATAGAAACAACCACAACATCCAATAGAATTAATCCCCATCTCTTGACTTGAGTCACCCCCTATTGCTGCAATCGGAGGGACTAATTCTCTTCCAACTTTTCCTGACGCCTAGCCTTTTTTTACATAAATCACCTTTTGATGACCAATCAATAACTCAACTTTCCAGAGGTAAACGTAAGATTATCCAAAAAGTTGATACATCCAAGAAAAAATTACGATGTTTTTTAAACCTTACGCGGAATTATGGTGCGTCTCATTATAACATTCCCAAAGAGTTAGCAGTTGACTTTAAAGATGCGGCTTCATCGTCTTGGAAAAATGTGGCGTCTTCATCATACAACATACCGCTACAGATTACGTGAAAACAAAATACTTAATCCAACGACCCAAATGTTGCTTCTTCGTGACCTGAAACGTAAGAGTCTTCGTCAATGGGGCTAGTGCTTCCTTGGCTAACCCCGTCCAACCCGAACGTTGCGTAGAACCACCCACCAGGAACAAACATTAACATTAATAAACCACAACTTTATTCAAAAATTTCAGCCAAAACTTGTCCAATCTTATCTCCAATCTAATAAAGATTTTACAAGACAAACCTAGAGAGAGAACGTTATTCCCTGACGATCGTCCACGGTACCAGTGAGCCCAGATGTTCTTAAATCGAGCTCACTTAAGAAAACTGCATAGTAGCATATTGATGAAAAAGACGTTGAATATGCCGAAAATCCCCGAACCCGAACAAACTACCGATAATTCTACGTTGCCTTCAGGAATTGAGCGAATTACATCCATTAATACTTCGAGACTATTTAATAAGAAGGTTATAGATGTGCAAAAAAAGCAATATGAGCTTATTCCATCATTAACTCAAAAAGCAGGGTCCTTATTAAGTCACAAAGTTGACTCTATCCACCAATTATTTTTTCGCCAAGAATCGCAATCATCAGAACAAGATATTTCGACACCATACATCAATGCACCTTTTAATAAGGATACTTAATCAATATTCTTCGAACCTGATGCATTTTTTTCATCAATGGATTCTACATAATACAAGAATAAATACATTATACATAATGTATGTATTTATTTTTGCATTATGTTTGACGTTCTTCTTTACGTGGTTTTGCAAACCGTGACCATAATTCAAATGTCGTTAGCGGTGGTTTTTATATTATACGAAATGCAAGAAGAAGCACTGGGGTTTAATTCGGAAATGCCTTCGAGTGAAGACATTACGAAGGAACAAACCACATTACACGAGATGCATTTGATAGATCCCAGCAAGTCCTTGCTCAAAAAACAACGGCTAACCACCAGATTTTTCTAGCGAAACCAGAGCAGCTAATTGTTGTGAAAGCACAGTCTTAAATAGGTCTGATGCTGTAGCTATCAATACAGCTAATAATCTTTCTAGAACTGTTATGATTTCGATTTTAAGAAGCAGCTCCTCCTCCATTCCATCATATATTATTTAGAATGAGTAGGGTATTTTTTTCTTTTCCGGTGTATGGTTCTGCTTCACATAATCGTATATTCAAACCGTTTAATTTCCGTGTACTACACAATTATAAACTTTAAGTTTAAAATATTGTAGGGGTAACAATAAAAACGAGCTATTTTAGTAATTAAGATCGTCGAACTTAGTAGCAGCGTTTCGAGAGAGAATGCGCCAGAAGAAAGCTGTGGAAGGGGCACAAGCTCTCCCAACCCAGTAGCCGCGTTGACGACCTTAGTTACTGCCATCAAAGAAAAGACCTTTAAAATAAAGACCTTGGCTTCATTTCCTCTTCACTGCAATAAACCTCAGGCTTGTTGTTTACAGTTAGGAGGAAAGAGCTCCTAATGCAGCTACCTAATTTTGCTTGCAGCTGCTTCGGGGATAATAACTTCCAATTCTTACTCGTAACCGCTTTATAACCTATTCTCTGCTCAAGGTGGTTGGCTGCATCACAGCCGCCAGAGAAGAAACTTATCCTGAGCCAGCTTGCTACACAGCAGCTATAAACTGCCATTTCTGCTGCTGGAGACAACTGCCTACACAAAAATCCTTAAAAGCAAAATTGCTTAAATAGAAGCATCATATATAAGCAATGTACTTTGTTGGATTGGCAGAATTACCTATGCCGAAGCATCATATAGAATCTTTTAGATCGGCGAAATTGCTGCTTATTAAAAATCATATATATACAATGTACACGAATCGACTCTATCACTGAGAGTGTTTTCGAAATACGTACTCATTTTTTTTTCATAACCTCAATCTCAAGATGTGGCGCATACTTAAATTTATGAGGGGAAACCAATATTATTTCCACTCAAACGAAGCTTTGTTCTCGAAATGGAACAAATTCAAACATGGCACGGGATGATATTCGAATTATCTCGAGTATTACCAAGCTTCTTTTCGTTCTTGGTTTACAAGTCAGTTGAATAAAGAAGATTGAAGCTTTACTTACTCTGGTTCTTTCTGATTGATCCGTATCATGCTTTTTATGATGCATCAGTGGTATTTACCACCTTTTCTCGCACCAATAATAGAAAAAAACTCTGTATAGGGATTAGTTATGCTAATTATAATGGAAGTTATTTTCCGTTCACATCGTTCTCTATGGGCGTTGGTTCCAGCTCGTTATTTTTGGTACTTCTATGGAGTAAACGAATTAAGCAGTATATTTAAAAGATGCGGAAAATTATTTTGCAATTGCATATACGGGGAATGAATCCCGGGTAAAGACCAAGAGAATTGAAAGCTGTGTTACCCCCGGGATTAGTTACCATTGCAGCAGTTATGGTTTCACCAGTTACTCAGGCATGAATTAGTAGCATGCCTCTGATAATTATTATATTCAAGCCTGTGAGAAAGCAAAAGTGTTGTGGATCCTAATTAATGCCAATAAAACACAGTTACATAACCCCCAGGGGGTCGGGCCCTTATCTAAGGATATACATAGATGCTGTCCATAATTGGCAACGGCCCGTCGCGGAAACAAAGAAAAATAAAGGGCCCTTCAAAGAAAAAGTATAAGGAACATCGGGACTCCAAAAAGGCTTAGTAATCCTGCGGGCCTACCTTTCCCTCCCCCCCCACACACACGCCTAATAGAGGCTTCGACAAGCCAACTTCTGGCTCTACTATTTGCCTTACACGCCTAATAGAGGCAGGCTTCACCCAACTTGCTGGCTTAACTGCAACATATAATTTGCCTATGGCAGATAACTAATAAATATGGCAGTTTTTTAAACCAGCCAAAAATAAAAACAACCCTTGAACATATCCATTAACCAAAACAGAGCTACATCTTTCTTCGAACCTTATAACCTATTATTTTTTTTGTACTTTATTCAGTCATCAAATATCAATGGATGTTTGACGGATAAAGTATTGAACCTTGGTTTCAAATTTTTTCCTCGTAACATCATAGTTCGTTTGTTGCATTGATTATGATGTGACCTCTTTTATTGCATTTTTTCTCACAAAACGGTTTGGTTCAAGGTTATAATAATGTATGTTATAATAATATATATATATATTTTCCTCATGCCTGTCCAACTAGGCTTAAAACACATTCCATCGACTAATTAAAACATTTTTACTTATACTAAGGTGATAAATCTATTAACCAACCAAAGAATCATTCCGGGATAAAAATGATTATTATTCTTGGACTCTTTTCTAGTCCGGTACGATTTGCTGCTAACTGGGCGAGGAATATATAGTAGGTCTTCATGAACGAGGCGAATTTATCGCGAAGCCACCCATGGCACAGGCTGACCTCGAAATGATACTCTGACGTGTAGCACGTTTGTAATACTCTGCGGTGGTGTCAGTCAACATTCATAAAGGTGTTGTTGAATCGCCATATGCGCCCTTCTCTAACAAAAAACCCAGGCCTTTAATAGTGAGCAAATGAGTTTGGTGAGAGGTGTAATTTTAAGGAAACGCCTGCCTGATTTTGGCAAAGCATATGAATATGAAAAGTGTATAGCGGGCTACTTACGCAGACCGAGCCCTCCGCATTTTTTTAAATCCCTCCGAGTCTTTCTCATAAAGAACTGTGTTCTTTATGCGTGGAAAAGCATTCTTCGAACCTTCTCCAGTCCAGGCCGCTTCAATAATCAATGTATTTTCCACTTCGTGTTCGACAGTAAGGGGTAATTTTAGCTCGTAGTTAGCTCGAAGAATTACTCTCAATATGAGAATACGCCATTATCAAGCTCCTCCTTTATCACTTATGTTTCGAGTGCACCGCCATCTGCCTCGAATACCTTTTCTTAGTTCACATTTATTAAACCCCCCCCTCACAACCTCAGCCTTGGCAATACTCAAATCTCCCATTAATAAGGAGCTATTTCCGCCAGCTTCACCAGAGCAAGGTGCGAAGCAAGTAGATTGAAACTACTTACTTTACACTTATCAGACGTATTCTCTTAGTTGGTACTATGTAAATGAGAGGCCTATGCTTGGAAAGATTCGAACTCTCAAACCCCAAATCCGGAGTTTGGTGCTCTATCCAATTGAGCTACAAGCACGAGTTTACTTTACGAACAAAGGCACCACTAACGGTCGGAAGATGAGAGGGGAGGAGGGGCAAAGAAGCGCGCTTGGCTTTACGAACAAAGGCCGCAGCAGGTTTGAGGGGTCCCGGAGAAGCTTCTTCTCTCGCGGACGTTCCGAATTGACCCCGTGCTGGGTAAGGTAAATTGCTTTCGTTTCTAGTTGAGAGCGTCATGAAATGAAATAATATTTAAATAGCAGTGAGCGGCGCATAATAAACGATCCAAAGGCGGCCACTAGGTTTATTTTTTGCTTTGCAGCAGCTTACGGCCGGACCTATTTCTTCGAAGTCATTTCGTCCCTTTCGTCTAGGGGTTAGGACATCGTCTTTTCATGTCGAAGACACGGGTTCAAATCCCGTAAGGGATAAAATTCCTTACATTTACCAAGGTTGCTCTGAAATCAAAGCGAGAGAAAAAGGGATAAGTTCATGGAAGGAATAAAAAACAATGATAAATAAGAATACTCTTTATTATTTATGCCAAAAAAATTGCCGGAAGAAAACGAGTTAGTTTTCTATTTAATTAATTGTCTCTTTGAAGTTTAGAGTACCTCTTATTTCCTGGTTGGATTTTTTGAAACAGAGATAGTTGCTTCTGGATTTACTTCGAAAAAAAGGCTTCGAACCTTTTTGAGGTCGTAGAAAAGGCCGATTGTTTTTCGCAACGTAAGCTTTTCCTTTTGGAGTGTGTTGCTCTGACGTAAAAGCAGCATAGTATTTCCTCGTAATGTAAAGATAATACTCAAGCAAGAGCCTCCGAGCTCGGGACTGTAGGGATAGAGAACGCGTGCCACCATCTCTTGCTCCAATAGAGCCAAGTACAAAATGCACGGTTGAAGATTCTTGGATCTTTGCAACATGAAAGCTCTTTCTGAAATTGTGGACGGTAATAATTCTCACCAGGCCCAGAAGGTCGACGTCGCGTAATTGATTGGCAAATGTCTTCATAAACCTTCTTTGCTCGAAGAACTCGAAAATAATAGGTTCGTGGTGAGTAGGAAAAACGTCATTTATTTGCCATTCACTTTTCTCGAGGTGCCGCTGAAGATTCCATCCATTTGTCGTGCACACTCAAAGTATGAAGCGCGGGGACCCTGAATAATTCACAGTGGGTGGCCCCGGCAGGCACCTTGTTGGGGCTAATCACCAAACAGGGGAGTCGAGTAATCTCCCGGGGCGAGCGGGAAAACGCGTTATTTCTCTACCTTGGGCGGGCCTCAAAAGCTTTCTTCGAACCTTATCTCTGAGGGAGAGACCGCAATGCTATCCAGAGAGTGGTGCATCCGATCTGTGACGAGTACGTCTAGGTTACGGGCCCGAAACACAGTCCCACAGAATCGGGAGTTTGCACCTCTAGCTGAGTCGCAGACCGGCCATGGTACCCACTAAAATTTACTGCACTATCAGGAACCATCACCAGGGCTGCCTCACGAGGTGGTGGCGCCGGCGAAGCAGGGTTCCTAATTCAGACAGATAAATGGAGGGTCTTGGAGTGAACATTTGGCAGATGAGGGAGGGCCTCTCACACAGATCGCTTGAAACGGAATACACCTTGCCAAGCGAGTAGAACGGGACGAACAAAACTACTCTCGACTAGACTTGGGGTTGGGAGCGGTAACATGTATGGTTCTCTGTTTCGAGCAGCGGACGGAGATGGCCGCTTTTCTCACTCTCGCAGCACAAGAGTGCTTTTTCTTTTGAGACAGAATGGAACATTTCCACGTTATGAAGACATGTTTATCAGGTATATAAGAGGACGGAGGCCTCCCCCCCGGGTTTCAGATTGCAACTCGCAAAGGGTTCTCTAAAACCAGGTTCTTTTGCCCATTTAGTGTTACCGTCCGGGGGGCACCTTTCACTAACTATAAGTAGTTGCTTACTACTCAAGAGATCCTTCGCATGTAATTCGTCATCTCAAGCACAAAAAAGCTAGCTCGACCTTTGGTCGAGGGCCCGCACCACAGCAAAGGGCACTTCGAAAGAAGATACAACAGGCAAATGAAGTCTGCTTTAAAAGGAGCAGCAAGTGCAAACCAGTGCTTGGCTCGCAGCCTAAAGCAGAGATGCTTAGTATACTTCTGAATGAAAGGAAAAAAGGTTTTGAAAAACTCACACTCGATGGTGCGTCGAAGTGCGGAGAACGAGCCCCTTTGCATCGTATTGCTGGTGTCGTGAAGACACCGTGCCGGGTCAGTTTACACTAAACCCACCCCGGACCAACTAAGCGGTAGCTGGGGGCTAGAGCTCGTGGGTGGGGAACTTATGGCTAGTACGCTTACGCTAAGGAATCGTTTCGTGGTCAGCCCGAGAGTAAACAGGGTCACG